ATGGAGAGTTTGATCCTGGCTCAGGATGAACGCTGGCGGTATGCTTTACACATGCAAGTCGAACGAAGGCTTTGGCCTTAGTGGCGGACGGGTGAGTAACACGTAAGAATCTACCTTTAGGAGGGAAATAACAGCTGGAAACGGCTGCTAATATCCCATATGCTGAAAAGTGAAATAATATTAATTGCCTGAAGATGAGCTTGCGCCTGATTAGCTAGTTGGTAAGGTAAAGGCTTACCAAGGCAACGATCAGTAGCTGGTTTGAGAGGACGATCAGCCACACTGGAACTGAGACACGGTCCAGACTTCTACGGAAGGCAGCAGTGGGGAATTTTCCGCAATGGGCGCAAGCCTGACGGAGCAATACCGCGTGAGGGATGAAGGCCTGTGGGTTGTAAACTTCTTTTATTAGGGAAGAAAATATGACGGTACCTAATGAATAAGCATCGGCTAACTCCGTGCCAGCAGCCGCGGTAATACGGGGGATGCAAGCGTTATCCGGAATTATTGGGCGTAAAGAGTCTGTAGGTTGTTTAGTAAGTCTGCTGTTAAATATTAGAGCTTAACTCTAAATCAGCAGTGGAAACTATTGAACTAGAGTATGGTAGAGGCAAAGGGAATTCTCAGTGTAGCGGTGAAATGCGTAGATATTGGGAAGAACACCAGAGGCGAAAGCGCTTTGCTGGGCCATTACTGACACTCAGAGACGAAAGCTAGGGGAGCGAATGGGATTAGATACCCCAGTAGTCCTAGCCGTAAACGATGGATACTAGATGTTGCGCGCATCGATCCGTGCAGTATCGTAGCTAACGCGTTAAGTATCCCGCCTGGGAAGTATGCTCGCAAGAGTGAAACTCAAAGGAATTGACGGGGGCCCGCACAAGCGGTGGAGCATGTGGTTTAATTCGATGCAACACGAAGAACCTTACCAGAGCTTGACATGTCGTAAATTTTTGTGAAAGCAAAAAGTGCCTTAGGGAATACGAACACAGGTGGTGCATGGCTGTCGTCAGCTCGTGTCGTGAGATGTTGGGTTAAGTCCCGCAACGAGCGCAACCCTTGTTTTTAGTTGCCATCATTAAGTTGGGTACTTTAGAAAGACTGCCGGTGACAAACCGGAGGAAGGTGAGGATGACGTCAAGTCAGCATGCCCCTTATGTTCTGGGCTACACACGTGCTACAATGGATATGACAAAAAGTTGCTAATCTGCGAAGGCAAGCTAATCTTATAAACGTATCCTCAGTTCGGATTGTAGGCTGAAACTCGCCTACATGAAGGTGGAATCGCTAGTAATCGCCGGTCAGCTATACGGCGGTGAATCCGTTCCCGGGCCTTGTACACACCGCCCGTCACACCATGGGAGCTGGCCATGCCCAAAGTTGTTATTTATTGTCATAAGTGCACCTAAGGTAGGGCTAGTGACTGGGGTGAAGTCGTAACAAGGTAGCCGTACTGGAAGGTGCGGCTGGATCACCTCCTTATTAGGGATTATTAATTAAGTTTATCTCTTAGATCGTATTCAAAATTTAGATCTGGGCTATTAGCTCAGATGGTTAGAGCACACCCCTGATAAGGGTGAGGTCCCTGGTTCAAGTCCAGGATAGCCCAAGTAAAGGGGGTATAGCTCAGTTGGTAGAGCGCTGCTTTTGCAAGGCAGATGTCAGCGGTTCGAGTCCGCTTATCTCCAGAACTAATATTTTATTAAGATGCTTGAAAAGCATCATAACTATCTTTAAATTGTAGTTGAAACTATTTACACAATTATAATATTACTTTATTATCAAGCAACTAAAGGCTTACGACGGATACCTTGGCATTTAGAAGCGATGAAGGGCGTGACTACCAACGAAATATTCCGGTAAGCTGGAAGTAGGCTATGACCCGGAAGTTCCCGAATGAGGTAACTCTTAATACTATCTATTGAATTAATAAATAGAAAAGAGCGAACTTAGCGAACTGAAACATCTTAGTAGCTAAAGGAAAAGAAAGCAAAAGCGATTCCCTAAGTAGCGGCGAGCGAAAAGGGAGCAGCCTAAACCACTTTAATGAGTTTTAGTGGGGTCGTGGGACAGTTAGTCATTAATATTGCAAGTTAGATGAAATGACTGGAATGTTATATCATAGAAGGTGATAATCCTGTAATCGAAAACTTCAATATTATATACTGTATCCCAAGTAGCATGGGGCACGTGAAATCCTGTGTGAATCTGCGAGGACCACCTCGTAAGGCTAAATATTACTGAATGACCGATAGTGAACTAGTACCGTGAGGGAAAGGTGAAAAGAACCCCGGGAGGGGAGTGAAATAGAACATGAAATCGTAAGCTTACAAGCAGCAGGAGGACGACTAATCGTTTAACTGCGTGCATGTTGAAGAATGAGCCGGCGACTTATAGGTAGTGGCAGGTTAAGATAGAAGATATCGTAGCCATAGTGAAAGCGAGCTTGAATAGAGCGTTAGTCACTATCTATAGACCCGAACCCGAATGATCTAACCATGGCCAGGGTGAAGCTTAGGTAACACTAAGTGGAGGTCCGAACCGACTGATGTTGAAAAATCAGCGGATGAGCTGTGGTTAGGGGTGAAATGCCAATCGAATTCGGAGCTAGCTGGTTCTCCCCGAAATGCGTTTTGGCGCAGCGGTTGATACTTAAACTTAGGGGTAAAGCACTGTTTCGGTGCGGGCTGCGAGAGCGGTACCAAATCAAGGCAAACTCTGAATACTAAGTGCGTAGTCAACCAGTGAGACAGTGGGGGATAAGCTTCATTGTCAAAAGGGAAACAGCCCAGACCACCATCTAAGGCCCCTAAATAATTGCTAAGTGGTAAAGGAAGTAAGAATGCATATACAACCAGGAGGTTTGCTTAGAAGCAGCAATCCTTTAAAGAGTGCGTAATAGCTCACTGGTCTAGTGATCTTGCGCCGAAAATGAATGGGACTAAGTAATTTGCCGAAGATGTGGGATGTTTTACATCGGTAGGGGAGCGTTCTGTTGTAGTTTGAAGCATTAACGTAAGTGGATGTGGACAAAGCAGAAGTGAGAATGTCGGCTTAAGTAGCGAAAACATTGGTGAGAATCCAATGCCCCGAAAACCTAAGGTTTCCTTTGGAAGGTTCGTCCGCGAAGGGTAAGTCAGGGCCTAAGGCGAGGTTGAAAAACGTAGTCGATGGATAACAGGTTAATATTCCTGTACTGTTTATTATTGATATTAAGGGACGGAGCAGGCTAAATCATCCGGATGTTGGTTACCGGTTTAAATTATCAAGGCGTAGATAAATGGCGAAAACATTTTGAGCTGAGAAATGAATACAAGATACTACGGTATTAAAGTGATTGATGTCATACTTCCAAGAAAATCTTATCATATCTTAGATAATAAATACCTGTACCTGAAACCGACACAGGTAGGTAAGTAGAGTATACTAAGGGGCGCGAGATAACTCTCTCTAAGGAACTCGGCAAAATAGCCCCGTAACTTCGGAAGAAGGGGTACCCTTGTAGGGTTGCAATAAATAGGCCCAAGCGACTGTTTATCAAAAACACAGGTCTCCGCGAAGTCGTAAGACAATGTATGGGGGCTGACGCCTGCCCAGTGCCGGAAGGTTAAAGAAGTTGGTTAGTAATTACGAAGCTAATAACTGAAGCCCCGGTGAACGGCGGCCGTAACTATAACGGTCCTAAGGTAGCGAAATTCCTTGTCGGGTAAGTTCCGACCCGCACGAAAGGCGTAACGATTTGGGCACTGTCTCGGAGAGAGACTCGGCGAAATAGAATTGTCTGTGAAGATGCGGACTACCTGCACCTGGACAGAAAGACCCTATGAAGCTTTACTGCAGCTTGGAATTGAGTTTGGGTTTATTTTGCGCAGAATAGGTGGGAGGCTAAGATTTTATACTTGAGGGTATGAAGGAGCCGCCAGTGAGATACCACTCTAATTAAACTAGAATTCTAATCTTGAAGTCGTTATCCGGCCAAGAAACATTTTCAGGTGGGCAGTTTGACTGGGGCGGTCGCCTCCTAAAAGGTAACGGAGGCGCGCAAAGGTTTTCTCAGGCTGGTCGGAAATCAGTCGTAGAGTGTAAAGGCATAAGAAAGCTTGACTGCGAGACCTACAAGTCGAGCAGAGACGAAAGTCGGCCTTAGTGATCCGACAGTACTGAGTGGAAAGGCTGTCGCTCAACGGATAAAAGTTACTCTAGGGATAACAGGCTGATCTCCCCCAAGAGTTCACATCGACGGGGAGGTTTGGCACCTCGATGTCGGCTCATCGCATCCTGGGGCGGTAGCACGTCCCAAGGGTTGGGCTGTTCGCCCATGAAAGCGGTACGCGAGCTGGGTTCAGAACGTCGTGAGACAGTTCGGTCCATATCCGGTGCGGGCGTTAGAGTATTGAGAGGATTTCTCCTTAGTACGAGAGGACCGGGAGAAACATACCTCTGGTGTACCAGTTATTGTGCCAACAGTAAACGCTGGGTAGCCAAGTATGGATTAGATAACCGCTGAAAGCATCTAAGTGGGAAGCTTACCTTAAGATGAGTACTCTTTGAGATCACGGTAAGATTAACCGTTTGATAGGCGTTAAGTGTAAGTATAGTAATATATTCAGCTGAGACGTACTAATAGATCGAAAGCTTGATAATTTTTTCATTAGTATATTTAATATTTATTGTAATTTGTATTTATGTCTTGATATTTATAGCGCAGTGGACCCACTCCAAACCATTCCGAACTTGGTAGTTAAACTCTGCAGCGACGATGATACTTGAGAAGACATTCTCTGGGAAAGTAGTTCAATATCAGGACTATCTAAATCTACATAATATAATTTTAATACTGTACCTATATATTTTCGTAGTATAAAGCTAGCTGATTTATTAACTTGTAATTTGAGATATATATACTTATCCTAATTATGCTAGTTTTATTTGACCTGAATATCCCCATTCTCTTAATTCCGATATAGTTATTTCATTTGTTTCAGTTAATGGAATCATATTCTGTACGGATGCAATAATATCTTTAGTACAGAATTCTCTATGTTCATAGAATGCATTATACATCGCTTCAATTATTGATTGTTCAATTTCAGCTCCTGAAAATTTTTTACTAATTTTACTTAAGTAATATAAATTATATTTGTACCAAGTTAATGGTCTAACTTTTTTTAAATGTATCTTAAAAATATTTACTCTCTCTCGAAAATTAGGTAAATCTACAAAAAAGATTTCATCAAAACGCCCTTTTCTTAGCATTTCTAGTGGTAATTTTTGTATGTGATTAGCAGTTGCAACTACAAATATAGTTTCTTTTTTTTCTGAAAGCCAGGTTAAAAAAATATTTGTAACTCTATTACTTGTTCCACTATCATTAATATTATTTTGTGTAAAAATTTTATCTATTTCATCTATCCATAATATACATGGAGCTATTTGTTCACATATTTCTATCATTTTTTGTATTTTATTTTCTGATTCTCCTAAAATACCTGCAAAAATTTTGCTAATATTTAGTTTTAAAAGAGGTAATTTCCACTCTATTGATATAGCTTTTGCACTTAGAGATTTACCTGTTCCTTGAACACCAACTAATAGTATACCCTTAGGCTTTTGAATTCCATATTCCTCTGCTTGTGGCATGAAGTTTGAGTATCTTATTTTTAACCATTTTTTTAAATTTTGTAACCCACCCAGATCTTTTAGTTCTTCATTCGCTTGATAAAATTCTAATATGTTAGTCTGTTTAATTAATTGCTGCTTTTCTTTTATTATTTCATCTATAATTTCTGATTTTAATGTTTTACTTGTTATTATTTGAGAAATAGATTTCCTAATCTTATTAATAGAGAAGCCCTTATATGCTTCAGACAGGTTTTCTAATAGAATATAATCTGTAACTTTTAAGATCTTTAATATTCTTTGTATTTCTAGAAAAATTTCTTTCTTATTTGGTAGTGGTAGTTTTAAGTAGGTAATATATTCTTTAAGTACTTCAGGTACTTGTTTTTCTGTACCACTTATGATTATATATTTATCATTCTCTTTTAGCCAGTGATTTAAGTTCTTTAGCTTTCTACTAATACTTAGGTCATTTATAAATAAATAATAATCTTTTAGTAGGAAAATCTTTGTATTTATTTTTGGATATTTTTCAATAGTTTCTAGGGCTTCTATAGGGTTTTTTTTTCCTTTTTTTAAGTAATTTGGATTATTAGTATATCCATCTATAAAGTTCCAGCTACAGATAGTCTGATTAAATACATTTTTACTTATTTTATTTAATATATATTCAAGTCTTTCCTCTTCCTCTGTTAAAATATATATTAAGAAGTTATGTGATGATATTAGTCTTTTTATTCTTTCTTCAAAATTCATAATAAATTATAAAATTTCTTTATTTTTTATATACTCTATCTATTTTATTTAAGATAGAGTTGTCCTATGCTATAAGTTAAGTTTTGTTCTTTTTTTACTTCTCTTAGAGTTTATAATTTTTTGCCCACTTTTTTTTTTCATTCTTGCTAAAAAACCAGATTTTCTAATTTGTTTAATTTTAGTGCCTTTATTCATAAATTTTTATTTTTATATTTTTCATTAAATTATATAATTATATTTAAAATAATTATATCTTGATTTATTATAGTTTGAATATTTTTTATAATGTTAATTCTGTCGATAACTAATAGTATTTTATTGTTCCGTTCTTATTTACTAGTATTCTTATGTCTTTTAATACCCTTATTTTTTCTGATTAATGTAGAGGTATATCAAATTATTAAAAAAGTGTATGGTTTTTATTTGCATTCTTATTCTTCAAGAAATAATTTAAACTTAAATAGCTTTAATTTGTGGTTCGAATTTTATGTTATTAGTAAGCAGTGGTTATTATGTATTTCTATGATAGAGTTGTTCTACTTGTCAGATATTATAAAGTCAGATTTAGCTTTTATTTCTTTAGCTTATTGTTATAGAAATATCAATTGTTTAGAAATTGCTGAATATTATTATTTAATTACTTTATCTTATGTTCCTAATGATATTTCTCTTTTAAAAAATTTAGCTTCTGTATATGATCAGCTTGGTCAATATGATAAAGCAATTAATGTGTACCGTGATGTTATTAAATTAAGTAAGGAAGAAAGTATACCTGATTTTTATTCTAATTTAGTTTAAGTGATAAAATAATTCGGGATAGCAGGATTTGAACCTGCGACATCCTGCTCCCAAAGCAGGCGCGCTACCAAGCTGCGCTATATCCCGTTATTAACTTTAAACTTAATTATATATAATAATTATTTATATGTCTACTCTTTCACTAATTTGTTATTTACTTTATCAGTTTTGTATTGGATACCAAAACATTCCTTTAACTCCATCTGGATCCATTAAAAATCCTAAGTGTGTATAAAATTTTATTACTTGTGGATCTGCAAATAAAGTAATTGTGCTAATTTCATGATATCGTAATTCTTTAATTAGTTGATTCATTAAGATTTTACCTAATCCTTTTTTCTGAAATTCAGGATGAATTACGACGTCCCATATTGTTGCATTGAATGAATTATCCGAAGTTGCGCGTGCAAAACCAATTAATTCCTTTTTATGATTGTTATAATAAAATATTGATATAATTAGGAAACTATTCTCAAGTGCTATTTTTACCTTTGTGATAGGTCTACGTACCCATCCAACGGTATCACATAGTTTTTCTAATTCAAGCATATTAATATTATTTTCAAAGCTTAAATAGACTTTTAATATTTTATTATTGTGATTTAATTCTGTGATTAATAATGTTTCTTTATTATTTTTTTTATAGTATTCATTTTTTGTATTATTGAAAAAAAAACTCCAAAAGACCATAATGATAATTGTTTTTAATATTTCAATAAATGTTACTTTATTGATATAAAGTTTTAGATATATATTAATATTACATATTATAATTCATTTTTCTATGATTTAAATTATAGTAATCATTTGTTATTCATATTTATTCTGAATTTAAGGAAAAATAATAGTGAAAAAAATTTTTGTTATATTATCGATGGTTTTTCTATCTCTGGCTATTTTTCAACCTACATACGCAGATGTAGCTGGCTTAGTTCCATGTAGAGATTCTATAGCTTTTAGTAAAAGGTTAAATAATAGTGTAAAAAAGCTAGAAGTTCGTCTATCTAAATATCAACCCTCTACTCCTCCAGCTTTAGCATTAGAAAAGCAGATAAAGAAAACTCAACTAAGATTTGATAAATATAGTAAATTAGGTGTTTTATGTGGTAGTGACGGTTTGCCTCATCTGATTACAGATGGTAGATGGAATCATGCAGGTGAATTTATGATACCAGGTTTATTGTTTTTATATATCACTGGTTGGATCGGTTGGGTAGGTAGAGGTTATCTACAAGCTATTTCTTCATCTAGTAAACCAACAGAAAAAGAAATAATTATTGATGTACCTTTAGCTATTAAGTTTTCTTTATCCGGTTTTACATGGCCGCTATCAGCTTTACAGGAATTTAATAGTGGTCAATTACTTGCTGATGATGATGATATTACTGTTTCTCCACGTTAATAATAGTTTGAGTTATATTTTTTTAATTAAGGATTTATATATGAATAGTAACTTTTTAAAATATTTATCTACAGTTCCTGTTGTAGGTGCATTATGGATTACCTTTACTGCTGGGTTTGTTATAGAAATAAATCGTTTTTTTCCAGATATTTTATTTTTTTCTTTTTAAATATTAGAAGAGAAAATTTTATTATTATAAATTAACTTATCAATATTACTTAAATAATAAGTAATATTTTATTTTTATAAAAAAACTATATATAATAAGTATATTTATTTGACTATTTGTATAATTATTTTTGTTATTATAGCGAATATATATTTTGATTAAGTATCATATCTTAAAATTATTATTAATATGAGTGTAGTAACTAAAGTAATTATAAATGCAGATAATGAATTAAGGTATCCTAGTATTGGTGAACTAGAAAGTTTGCAGAACTATTTTAAAACAAGTGAAAAACGTATAATTATAAGTTCTATTTTAAGAGACAAAGAGCAAAATATTATACAAATTGCTAGTAAAGCTATTTTTCAAATACATCCTGAATATATAGCACCTGGAGGAAATGCAGAAGGAGCTCGAAAACGTTCTTTATGTTTACGTGACTATGGTTGGTATTTGAGAATCATTACATATAGTATTTTATCTGGTGATAAGGACTCTATTGAAAGAATAGGTTTAATTGGTGTTAAAGAAATGTATAACTCTTTAGGTGTTCCTATTTTAGGAATGATAGATTCAATAGATTGTCTTAAGAATTCTACGCTAAAATTTTTGTCTGATGACCAAGCATCTCTCGTTACTCCTTATTTTGATTTTATTATACAGGTAATGTCTGTTTAATAGTAATTAACTTTTGTGTATATAGTTGATTAGTATGTATTTTTAGTGTTATAGTCTTAGTAAGCTCGAAATATTACATTAGTATTCAATAAATTTTGTCAGGACTGGAAAGTAGCAGCAATCATTTTGTATTACTTAGGTGTTATTTCGGGTTTCTATTATTTATATAGTAATATAATTAATAAGTTTATTATTAAATATAAATTTATTATTTATTTTAAATATGGATCTTAAAATCCAAGTTTTTATAAAGGTGATATGAAATCGTTTATGATACAGGGGGCTAGAATTCTTGCTACAGGGTCTGCTGTTCCTAATTCTCGTTTAAATAATAATCAAGTTAGTCAAATTGTTCAAACATCAGATGAGTGGATATTTTCCCGTACAGGTATTAAAGAAAGGAGGCTACTTACAGGAGATAATCAATCTATAGTTGATCTTGCTGCTTTAGCCTCTACAAAAGCTTTAAATAGTACTCTTTTGCAGGCTTCTGATATAGATTTGATTATTCTGGCAACATCAAGTCCAAATGATCTTTTTGGCAGCGCTAGCCAAGTACAAGCTAAAATAGGTGCAAAAAATGCAGTTGCATTTGATTTAACTGCAGCATGTTCAGGTTTTGTTTTAGGTCTAGTTACTGCATATCAGTTTTTATGCAGTGGCAGTTATCGTAATATCTTAGTTATAGGTGCGGATGTACTATCTAAGTGGACTGATTGGTCTGATAGAAGTACTTGTATCCTATTTGGTGATGGTGCAGGAGCAGTTATAATTCAAAGTTGTTCTAAAAAAGAGAATTCTATTCTTGGCTTTCAGCTAAATACAGATGGAAGCTATGCAAACCATCTATCAATTTCATATCAACAAGAAGTTAATGCTCATCCTATTTTAAACTTGTATCAAGGTTCTTTTAAATATATCTCAATGAATGGAAAAGAGGTTTATAAATTCGCTGTATCCCAAGTTCCTTTAAGTATATTAAAATGTTTAAAATCATTAAATATTTCAGTTAATGATATAGATTGGCTTTTATTACATCAAGCAAATGAAAGAATTTTAAATGTTGTTGCAGAAAAATTGTCTATTAGTAGCACTAAAATAATTGCTAATTTAAATAAATATGGCAATACGTCAGCTGCTTCAATACCTTTAGCTTTAGATGAAGCTATTAAGGAGAATAAAATATCTGATAATGATATTATTGTTATATCTGGTTTTGGTGCAGGTTTAACTTGGGGTACAGTTGTTCTAAAATGGTCTTCTATTTTATTGAAATAAATACAATCTGTTACCATTATATATATTACAATATAAATATAATTTTTTAATAATAAAATTTTTGTCATTCAAGTAATATTAAATTAAATTAATTATATATTATTTCGTTATATAAATACTAAGGATAGTTAAATATGACTTCGTCTTTATCTAGTTTTTTAAATAGTTTAGTTTTAGGGGCTTTAATTGTTGTAGTGCCTATTAGTTTAGCACTTTTATTTGTAAGTCAAAAAGACAAAACATTACGTGACTGATTTTTTTTTTATAAATTAAGTTTAGTATTTTATAACAGATAAAATATTTATATTATCTGTTATTTTGTTTATATATTTATATTCCAAGTAATTATATTTAATATGTCTCTATCTAAATGGTTAGCTCAAAAAAAAAATATTGTATTAAATAATAATATTAAAAACCATAAAGTTGTTTCTTGTAATAGTCTATGGGTTAAATGTCCTGAATGTAATTTTTTAATGTATTCTAAGTTATTAGATAATAATTTAAGAGTTTGTCCTGAGTGTTTATATCATTTTCCTACTTCTAGTCAAGACAGGATAAAATATATTTTCGATTTAAACAGTTGGCAACCTCTTGATAGTAATTTATCTTCTACTGATCCTTTAGGATTTATTGATAGAAAGTTATATAGTAAAAGATTAGCAGATATGAAATTGAAAACAGGTCTATCTGATGCTGTTCAGACAGGTATTGGTTCTATTAATCAGATATCAGTTGCTTGTGGTATTATGGATTTTAGGTTTATGGGTGGTAGTATGGGATCAGTTGTTGGTGAAAAGCTTACAAGATTAATTGAAAAAGCTACTCAACTTCGTTTACCTTTAATTATTTTATGTGCTTCTGGAGGAGCCAGAATGCAAGAAGGAATGTTAAGTTTAATGCAAATGGCTAAAATCTCTTCTGCTCTTTATAAGCATAGTGAATCTTCTTTACCTTATTTTACAATTTTAACTTCTCCGACTACTGGAGGTGTTACAGCAAGTTTTGCTATGCTAGGAGATTTGATTCTTGCTGAGCCAAAAGCATTAATTGCTTTTGCTGGTAGAAGAGTTATTGAACAGACTATTAAGGAAGATTTACCTAATAATTTTCAAACATCCGAATACTTATTTAAACATGGCTTCATTGATTTAGTTGTTTCTAGAACAGAGCTAAAGAAATGTCTGTATAAACTTTTATTATTTTATTCTGATTCTTTTTCTTAATCTTGAAATTTTTTATATTAGTATACATAATTAATATCTCATATATATTGTAATATATAAATATAAAAGACATTATATTAATTTATCTATTATAATAAGTATTATTATAGTATTTAAATCTAAATACTTTGATTGGATCTAAATTTTTATAATATATATTTAGATTAATAAATAAATAGTATTAGTATGTCATTGTAAATTAATTATTTGATTAAAGTAATACGAAAAATTTTTATTTTTTACTGTAAATGTAGGTTAATTATGATTAGAAAAAATATTTTTTTATTATCGTTGATTGTTTTATTTTCATTTCTGAGTTTTAGTGTTTTATCAGTATTTGCTATAGAGTTAGATGAAGCAACTAGAACAGTTCCTTTTGATACTGGTGAGCAGACAATTGTTTTAACACCAGAGCAAGTTAAAAGAGGTAAGCGCTTATTTAATAGTTCTTGTGCTCAATGTCATAATGGTGGTATTACTAAAACAAATCCAAATATTGGTTTAGAGTTAGAGTCATTAAGTTTAGCGACTCCTCGTAGAGATAATATAATTAGTTTGGTTGACTATATGAAAGATCCTATGAGTTATGATGGTACTACCTCTATTGCTGAATTACATCCTAGTATTAGAAGTGCAGAAATTTTTCCAAAAATGCGTAATTTAACTGATGAAGATCTTATATCAGTAGCTGGTTATATTTTATTACAACCTAGAATTGCTTATGAAAAGTGGGGAGGAGGTAAAATTTATTACTAATTGTTTACTTATTAATATATTAATATATATGAAATAGTTATATAATAAATTTATACAATGATTTTGCCAGTCTTTTGTATAAATTTTTAAGTATTAATTTATTAATCATAGGATTTTGAACATGAAGTTTTTATTTGATTTGTTTTTTAATTTTTTGATTGTATCGTTTTCTTTATTACAAGTTGCTTCAGCTCAGGATGTCAATATACAATTGGGTCAAGAGATTTTTTCCCAAAAGTGTGTAGGTTGCCATGCAGGAGGTGAAAACTTAATTAATCCATTGAAGCCTTTAAAGATAGAAGCTCTAGAAAGTTTTGGTATGGATAGTATAGATGCTATTGTAAAGCAAGTTACGAATGGTAATCCAGCTGGTATGCCTCCTTTTGCTGGTAGCTTATCTGATGATGAGATTGTTAGTGTTGCTAACTATGTTTTGTCTCAGGCTAAGCAAGAAGCTTGGTAGGGATTTTATATGATCTCTTAATTTAATTAATTCTTGTTACTTTTAATAGTTGTGAGTAAAAAATAGCTTTATTTTTTACTCATATATCTTTTATTTTTATATTTCTAATATACTGTTCCTATTATTTTTAACTTTGAGTAAATATTAATGTCTAGTATTTTTTATCCAGCAGTTTTATACCTACAAGATGGTTCTCTTTATAAAGGTTGGTCTTTTTCTAATATTAATTTATCCTATGGTGAAATCGTTTTTAATACAGGAATGACTGGCTCTCAAGAAATTATGACAGATCCTAGTTATTCTGGTCAAGTTGTCGTTTTTACGTATCCAGAAATAGGTAATACAGGATTAAATTATGAGGATAATGAATCTAATTTTATACATATAAGGGGTATAGTCTTAAAAAATATTTCTAATACTACTAGTAATTGGCGTTCTAGTATTTCGTTAAAACAATATATCTTAAATAAGCGTATACCACATATTTTTGGTATTGATACAAGATCTTTGACTCAACATTTAAGATTGATGGGTGTTATGAGTGGTGTAATTGTAAATATAGATCAGAAAAGTGGATTTAATCCTTCTAACTTAGATATTTATTTTAAAAAATTAGATGGCTTAGATTTAGTTCAAAAAGTTACTACGAAGTATACTTATAATGTCTCTTTTAAAGATATGTTTAACCCATCTAGGTTATTTAATACGCACTTAACTTTTAAAACAAAAAAAATAATAGATAATAAAGTTTTGATTTTAGTAATAGATTTTGGCTTGAAATTCAATATTCTTAGAAGATTATTATCATTAGGATGTGATGTTATTGTTTTACCAGCAACATGTAGTTATGATCAAATTATTTGTTATAATCCAGATGGTTTACTATTATCTAATGGTCCAGGTAATCCTCTTTCTGTAATATATGCTATTAATACAGTGAAAAAAATTATTGATTTTTCTATGATACCTATTTTTGGTATTTGTATGGGGCATCAGATTTTAAATTTAGCCTTAGGTGCCAAAACCTTTAAGTTAAGGTTTGGTCATAGAGGTTTAAATCATCCTACTGGCCTAAATAAATATTCTGAAATTACAAGTCAAAATCATGGTTTTGCTGTAAAAAGTGATTCATTATGTTTAAATATTGATAATTCATATAATATTTTAAAAATTAGTAATTTAAATTTAAATGATGCCACAATCTCAGGTGTACTTCATAGAAAATTGCCGATATTTTCTGTTCAATATCATCCAGAAGCTAACCCTGGTCCTCATGATTCTGATTATTTATTCAAAACTTTTATTCAGCTTATTCAATTAATTAAAATTAAAACATCTGCTATATAAAACAACTATCGTAGTCAATTTTTAATGAAAAAGCAATATATTTATTTAACTATTTAACTGATTGGATTTTTGATATTGATACTATTGACTCAGAAGTTTCTTACTAAAATATAGTTATCATATATTTTTCTAAATTATTCATAGAAATTGTAATATCTTTAATTTATCTTTATATTAATATATTTGTATATTTTTTGATTATTTATGTATAAGTTACTCTATTTAAGTTTATCGCTATCTTTGATTTAAGTTCTTATTTTTTTGTAAAAATATTATCAACTATTTTAAGTATCATTATTCGTTAATTTGCTATTTGCTTAATTTTAATTACTGAAAGATAAATATTTGCTGTGGATAGTTATAACTTAAACAGTTCTATATTTGTTATTCTAATTAATGTATTTAATGATATTTATGTCTTTTTTTATAATTTCTAGTATTAATATGAAGAATTTTTAATTGTAATATTTATTAGTTAACATATACTTGTATTTTTAGCATTTAGCAAAGTTCATTTAATTATTGATTACCATGTTATATACTTAAATAGTGCAGATAAAGTTTGTGTACCTCTTAACTGATTGAATAAAGGTAAATGACCTACAGGAGCTTCTAGTTTCCATATAAAATCTTTAGGATATCTTTTCATAGCACCTTTGTTTGTCCATTCTATTTTTTCCCATAGTTTATTCCACTTACAATTATTCTTTATCCAAAGCTTTTTTTGTACAGAAAAGCCAAATTTTCCTTTTGAATAGACCTTCCATAACAAGTCTATAGTAAATAGGTCATTAGGTGTTAGAAACTGAATATCTGTAAAATAAAGCCATTCTTTTTTATTTTTCTCACTAAGATTGATTTCAACCAATTTACATAAATATTTTTGTGTTATTATGTCAGCTTCTCTGAAATTTTTTTTAATTAATAAATCTTGAAGTGGTTGATAGTTTATTTTGAGAGATGGCTCTAAATCTATAATACCATTAGGAAAGAAGTGCTTTAGATTTTTCTTTATATCGTTAATATTAGTATCCATTAATTTACTAAATATAAATCCATCAATAATGCTAGGTTGTTCGTTGTTGTTTATATTTCTTTCTATTATCAGTTCTAATAAAAGTTCTTGTTCTCTTTTTCCACTAATTATCATATTTTCTACTAACTTTTCTATTTCATTAGATATGATTGTGTTATTCTTCTTTAGGCTTAAATTGATTTCTTTTATTATAGATAGTTGATTATCTTGATTAAGTTTCATATAAGATAGTTATTGATTTAAATAAAAAATAATGAGTCTTATGATAATAATAATAATATTACTAAATAAGTTAATAGATATGTATATAATATATTTTACTATTTGTACAAGAAATTTTTCTACCTTTGGAATAGTAATATCTTTAATTTCTAGCCAGAATAAAATAAGTATTTTCAACTTATTTAATTTAATTAATTCTCCTACTTGATGTATATATATTTTTTTTCCAATTATGCCATTTTTACTAATTAATAATATTTTATAGCGTTCATTATATATATTTTTAGGTTTATAAATATATTTAAACAAGAGATTTTGCCATCTTAAATTATTTAAAAAAAATATAATTGATCTATAAGATATGTAAGATTTATGGCATATTTGTTTATTGTTTAATACCTTACTTAATTCTTCTGAGCTAATAAAATTATTAATTAAATTGTATATGGTTATATTACTTATATAGATTATAAAATTTTCAAATAATATTTGAACATGTTTATATGGCGTATACATTGGGTCAAATAAGAATAAATTTTTGTCTATATTAGAGGATCCAAATATTAAATAAATTAATAAATGGTCTGTAAATACATTTTCTTTAAGCTTATTATTTATTAAGTAAGCTTTTTTTTCATTGTTAATAGTTAACATGAAATTCGTTAATACTTTAGATATAAGAGTCTGCGTAGTATGTTTTTTTAAACTTACTAAATCTTCTGGATCTAAGTTTAATTCAATTAGGTCTAAAATTAATTGTCTAAATTCATTTAGAATAATATAAAAAAGCTTATTCTTACTTGTATTACTTAATATATCTATATATAAATAAGTATTAGTTTTATTACATAAGTTATATATTAGTTTATTCTCTATACTCAAAAAGAGATCCACTACACAGTTATTAAGGTTTATTCCTTGTTTATTAGGCCAATACTTTATCATTACTATAAAATTATATTTCTTATATTTTTATTTTGCTAGTTATAACTAATTTTTGTATAGTAAAATAAAAGATAAATTTTATTTAGATCATTTATTTTATTATTTAATATTAATATGTACAATTATTATTTTGCTGCTGCTAGTCAAAATTTTTTATTAAATCAGGAACCTATTGAAGAAATCTTACGCGAAAGAATTCAATATTATAAAAGTAATAATAAGGAATTAGACTTTTGGTTTGTACTTGATCCAGATTTTATTGACATTTTACGCAAAACTGACAATCAGTTTAACTTGTCTAATCCTTTTGCTGCTGTTATTTCTCTAGATCAACAATTTATTCAATGGTTGAAATTAAGAATAGGATTTGTTTATATTGGTAGTTTTAAGTCGAGCTCTCTATTTATCCCAAATGAGTTTGAAACTTGATATATTTAGTCACTAAAAGTTTTACTTTGACTAGAAGTGACAAACAAAGTCAGAATCTCTTTACTAAAAGTTTCTGCTGCTTTTGATTTATATCTATTTGGGTGAATAATTATGGATAGCATTCTTTTTATTGTAACATTTTTAATTTTTGCCCAATGTATTATTCCTAATTCTAGTTCTTTTGCTATTGCTGATACAGATACAAATGCTGCTCCAAGTCCAGACTGTACAGCGTTTTTTATTGCTTCTATTGAGTTTAGCTCCATTTCAATTTTGAATCTACTACTATCTATATCATGCTGGTGTAAGATTTTATCAATAACTTTTCTAATTGTAGACTGGGTATCAAGTGCAATAAATCTTAAGCGATATAAATCTTCTTTTTGAATATTAGTTAACTTTGAAAAATTATGTGATTTAGGTAAAATTAAAGCTAATTCATCTTCAGCATAAGATGTGATTTGTAGTATGTTTTTTAGTTCGTTAGGTACTTCTCCTCCAATAACAGCTAGATCTACTTGTCCATTTGCTACGCTCCATGAAATTAGTCTTGTAGAATGTACTTGTAATTGAACATTAACTTGAGGATATCTTTGTCGAAATAGTCCTATTAATCTTGGCATTAAGTATGTGCCAGTAGTTTGACTAGCTCCTATTACTAATGATCCTCCTTGAAGATTTTGTATGTCTTCTAAGGCCCTACATGTTTCTTCGCATAGTGCTAGTATTCTTCCTCCATATCTTACAAGTAAATTACCTGCTTCTGTTAATGTTGCTTTCTTACTACTTCTTTCGAAAAGTGGTATATTTAATTGTTTTTCTAGATTTTGGATTTGTAAGCTAATAGCTGGTTGTGAGACGTATAAACTATCTGCTGCTTTTTTAAAACTTCCTTCTTTTATAATGGCTTTTAAAATTCTTAATTGGTCTAATGTAAAAGGTAAGTCTCTCATAGTTTTATAAAATAAGTTTTATTCAATATTCTATTAATTATTGATTTAAATTTATTATGATTAATTTTATTGTTTTTTATATATTATGATTACAGTATAAGGTTTATAATGTATAAAGGAAAACATTTGATTTTATAATAAAAATTATATTTACAAAAAAATTAAGGATATTTTATCTATGGATATGAGATTATTAATTGTGACTATGCCTCTAATAGCTGCTGGTTCTTGGGCATTATATAATATTGGTAGAATTGCATTACAGCAGTTTCGTAGTATGTAGTATAATTAAATTATAAAAAATACTTTGAAGTAGAAAATTTAATTAAGCTTTAATTTTTCTACTTTTTTATATCTGGTATAATTATTTATCTATTTATATTTAATTAATATGGCTGTTCCTAAGAAGCGTACATCAAAATCTAAATCTCATAAATCTTATTGGAAAAATAAGGCTTTGTTAACGAGTAAAAAATCTTTGTCTTTGGCTAAGTCTTTATTAACAGGTAAATTCACAAACTTTGTTTACTATAAATCTATTAACGATAATTTATAAGCTTAAAGTATGTGTTTAATATATTTCTTTAAGTTTATAGATCAATGATATATATAATTATTAGGTAAATAATTTCTTAACAAAATCTATTATTATGATATTACGTTATTTAGATAATGGCATTTTGATAGTAAGAAGATTTAGTATAAGCTTTATTCTTAAGCTATCAAATGGCAAAGACTTGCTATTATTTAATTGTATAGATGGTTGCCAATCAAATATTTTTAGCCAAAAATTTAAGATTAGCCATTTAACAAAAATTATTATTACAGATCTTAATGTTAATAATATTTCAGGTTTGTTAGGCTTACTATCTAGTTTAAATTTAACTGGTCGACTGAAAGCATTGCATATTTATGCTCCTATAAACTTAATCTATTATTTAGATTTAGGTAGAAAGTATTCTCAGACTAATTTTAGTTATCCTATATATGTACACATTTTAAGAACAGGTATAGTAATAAATGAATATGGACTACGTTTATATACTTTTATTAATCAAAATCGTTGTGAATTTGTTACCATACAGCCAGAGCAATATGGTACCTTTCTTTTTAATCAAGCAAAAAATAATTACTTAATACCAGGACCTTTATACGGTAAATTAAAAAAAGGTTCAAATTTTATATTTCCTGATGGCTTTATTTTAGATGGCTCTAAGTTAACTTCTCGAAGTATTTATGGTAAAAGATTATATTTGAGCTCTTCATTTTATTATTATAGAAAGATATTAGAAAATAGTATCAGGTCTAGGATTGTTTTACTTGCTTAAGTGTTTTATTCTACTTATAAACTAAAAAATAATTAAGAATATTTAATGGATTGAATTTATTTTATGACTTATGCAATTATAGATGTAGGTGGTAGTCAAGTCTTGGTTGAGCCTGGAAAATTTTATGATATTAATTATGTTTTAGCTAATCCTGGTGATATTATTAGTTTAAATAGAGTTTTATTTTTTAGCCAGTCAAGTTCTTTTAAAATAGGGACTCCTTGTCTAAGTAATGTCGTAGTAAAGGCAAAGATTTTAAAGCATATAAAGGGTAAGAAATTAACTATTTTTAAAATAAAACCTAAGAAAAACTCTCGTGTAAAAAAAGGTCATCGTCAAAAATTAACAAGGCTATTGATACAAGAAATTATTCAATAGCTTTTATTTTAGTTAAATTATAAATAAATTTTTAATATATATACACTAGTATTAAGTAATTATATGGCTCATAAAAAAGGAAGCGGTAGTACTAAAAATGGTCGTGATTCTAATTCTAAAAGATTAGGTGTTAAAAAGTATGGTGGTCAAATAGTTTTGCCTGGTAATATTATAATTCGTCAAAGAGGTAGTAAATTTAAAGTAGGTAGCAATGTTAGCCAAGGTAAAGACTATACAATCTTTTCCTTAATAAAAGGGATCGTAAAATTTGAACCAGTGAATAAGAAAAATCGTAAAGTCAGCGTTTATCCGATTTTAATTTAATTATTCGTTAAAATTATCTATTTTTATTTTGGAATAATATGATTTTAATTTAAAATAAATTTATAGCAGAGAATTTATACTATTTTGTAAATGGTAAAAAAAATTATAGTTTCTCATTTTAATAATGTTGCAGCAATTTTGCAAAATAATAAAATAGAAGAAATTGTACTTATAAATTATGACTATCAGGTTAATGATATTTATATTGGTATAGTACAAAAAATTTTTTCAAGTATTAATGCAGCATTTATTAAATTAGGTAAATACGGTAAGAGTGGTTTTATTCATATTAACGATATTAAGCCACTGAAAAGAAATAGAAATATTCCTCATATTATAGATATACTTTCTATAAATCAGTTTATATTAGTACAAGTAATTAAAGAACCTAGTTTTAATAAAGGTCCTCGCCTTACTACAAATATTCATCTACATGGAAAATATCTCGTTTTAATGCCTTTTTGTAATGCTATATTAGTATCAAATAAAATTTATGATAGTAATGAGCGTATATATCTTTATTCTCTTGCTGTTTTAGTTAAGCCTCAGTTAATGGGTTTATTAGTTAAATCTTCTGCTCAAGGTATTACGGAGTCAGCTATATTAGAAGATTTAGAATTACTGATTCAGCAATGGTATTTTATTCAAAAAGTAGCTATTACTTCATCTTCTCCAACATTAATTTATAAAGATGAAGATTTAATAAAAAAAGTTATCAGAGATTTTTATGACGATAATATAAAAAAAATTGTTATTGATTCTAAAGATGGTTTAAGACTTATTTATTATTATTTAAAAAAATGGTATTGTATTTCTTCTTTGACGAGTACAAAACTACAGTTATATAATAAGCAAGATTGTATACTTGAAAAGTTTTATATTAGAAAAGCAATACAAAGTGCTTTGAAACCTAAAGTTAAATTATTATATGGGGGTTACTTAATTATTGAAAGCTATGAAGCTTTGACTGTAATAGATGTTAATTCGGGTTCTTTCAATAAGTCTGATAGTTCTAGAGAGGCTATTTTAAAAACTAATTTTTATGCAGCTATTGAAATAGCTTATCAACTAAAAATGAGAAATATTAATGGCGTTATTATTATTGATTTTATTGATATGTATTCTTATAGAGATCAATTACAATTATTGGAGCATTTTAATCGTCTTCTAGTCTATGATGATGCTAAACCTCAAGTAGTTCAATTGTCTGAATTAGGTTTATTGCAATTAACACGTAGACGTAGAGGTCAAAGCTTATATGAGATTTTTAATAATTCTCCTACAAAGCAGTTTAAGTGCTTAGGTTTTTTCTTATCAAATCAGTTATACTTCAAGTTATCTTTGAATATTTCAAATAAATATTTAGAAAAAGAATTAATAGCTAATAAAAACATGCGTTCTTTATTTTTTAGTAAAAAATTTAATAATAGTAAAGTACTGAAGCGTAAATTTTTTTGTTCAAATAAGCCATTGTATCGTAAATATTTTATTTTTATTGATGAATTATATACTATTAGTTTATTTAATCCTAAAGCTAACTATCTTATTCCTCTGATATTTTATTCTAAATTAATAAAATATAAAAAATTATTTGATAAGTTATAAATCTTCTTGTACTTGTAACCGAATACAATAAAAAAGAGCTATAATAATTACAAATTATTATAGCTTTCTTATTTTGATTTATTAACTTTAATTTAATATAGTTTTATTGCTTTATCCGTTAATAGCTGGTGCAACCAGAGCTAATGGTAAAGATTCTTGAGATGCTAAATCTAATGGGAAGTTATGTGCATTACGTTCATGCATTACTTCCATACCTAAATTTGCTCTGTTTAAGATATCTGCCCAAGTATTAATCACTCTACCTTGACTATCAACAACAGATTGATTGAAGTTAAATCCATTTAAGTTAAAAGCCATTGTACTTACAGACATTGCTGTAAACCAGATACCTACTACTGGCCACATACCTAAGAAGAAATGTAGTGCACGTGAGTTATTGAAACTAGCATATTGGAAAATTAAGCGACCGAAGTAGCCATGAGCTGCAACGATATTGTAAGTTTCTTCTTCCTGGCCAAATTTATATCCATTATTTGCTGATTCATTTTCAGTTGTTTCACGAATTAAACTAGAAGTTACTAAAGATCCGTGCATAGCACTGAATAAAGATCCTCCAAATACACCTGCAACACCTAATTGGTGGAAAGGATGCATAAGAATATTATGTTCAGCTTGGAATACAAGCATAAAGTTAAATGTACCAGAAATACCAAGAGGCATACCATCAGAGAAGCTTCCTTGTCCAATTGGATATACAAGGAATACTGCTGCTGCTGCTGCTACAGGGGCTGTGAAGGCAACTGAAATCCAGGGACGCATACCTAAACGGTAGCTTAGTTCCCATTCACGACCAATATAGCATGATACTCCTAGTAAGAAGTGTAGAACAATTAGTTGATAAGGTCCACCGTTGTATAGCCATTCATCTAAAGATGCAGCTTCCCAGATAGGATAAAAGTGGATACCAATTGCTGCGGAACTAGGAATAATAGCTCCAGAGATGATATTGTTTCCATATAGTAAAGAACCAGCAACTGGTTCGCGAATACCATCAATATCTACCGGAGGTGCAGCAACGAATGCAATGATGAATACAGATGTAGCAGTTAATAATGTTGGAATCATTAAAACACCGAACCAACCAATGTAAAGGCGATTTTCAGTGCTAGTAATCCAAGTACAAAAACGTTCCCACAGGCTTGCGCTTTCGCGTCTTTCTAAAGTAGCAGTCATATTAAATATATTTTTTTTTAGTATAAATAAGGATACTTCCCAAGTTTATATACTTGTTAAAGGTATTATTACAAGATTTACTGTTTTATGTAAAGTTTTAGTTGAAAAATGTCTATACTTAGTTCACTAAGTTTATTGAATACATTTATTAAGAAATAAGTCAATTCAAAGATTTGTGTATTTATTATATGTAATAATAATTATATCTTAATATCTTATAATTATTTTTTTATTTACTTGTAATTATGTCACATTTTAGCAAAATTAAAACAAACATTTCTAGTCTAAGTATTCTAAAAAAAACTATTCATGAACTAGGTTTTTATTATAATGTAGTTAATTTACCTTCTGTTAATCAAAAAAAAGCTAGTTTTTCTGATAAGTCTAATTTAGATATTTATAGTAGTTCTACATTAAGTGGCGTACCCTTATGCAGTTTTATATGGAATGATTTAGAGTATCATTTAATAGTAGATGTACAGCTATGGAACTTACACATGGATTTTAATTATTTTCTTGATAAGTTATCACAAAAATATGCTTATAATATGATACTTTGTCAAACTAATATGAGTGGCTTTGAAAAAATTAATGAAAAAATTAATTCTGATGGCTCTATTATTATGACTATTCAAAGGTGGTCTTCTAGCTCTTGCTAACTTATTTTTCATAAATAAGTGCGGACGGAGAGACTTGAACTCTCACGAGATATTCTCACTAGAACCTAAATCTAGCGTGTCTGCCAATTTCACCACGTCCGCTGTAATAACTAAATAGTATTGTATAGTTTTTATATGAAAAATGCAACATTTAATAGATTCTAGATTATTGTTTTTTTATTGAATAAATGTTATTGTCTATCTACGTAGTCCTCAGTAGCTCAGTGGTAGAGCGATCGGCTGTTAACCGATTGGTCGTAGGTTCAAGTCCTTCCTGGGGAGTTTCCTTATAAACAAGTAATTAAGATTTTATCTAAGTATGTTCTATCGTTCTTTTGACTATTTTTCGTTAAATAATTATGATTCATTTTATATTTTAGAGCAAAAACTTTATAAGTTTTTATATTTTTCAGATAATTCTTTAAATTTTACAGTTTTAATAGTCTTATTTATTTGTGGTGCCTTTACTAGCCTAAATCCTTGTTTAATCTCTATTTTTCCTTTAGCTTTATCTTATATTAGTGGTTACAGCAAATTTATTAATAAAAATATTTTTATTACTGGTTTAATGACAAGTTTTGTTTTGATGGTTATTTTAACTCATATTATTAATTTTTATAGTATTATTAATGCTATTCCTATTATTTCATCAATATTATTATTTTTAGTCTCTTTAAATTTATTACAAATTATAGATTTTACATTTATCAATAACTTATTTTTTAGTAAATCTATCTTTGTTAAGAATTATAATATTTTACTAGAAAATTATTTAGTAGGCTTTTTTATAGGTTTGAACATTGCTCCTTGTAATACTTCTATTACTTTCTTAGTGACTTTTTGGATAACTCATTCTATTAAATATATTAATTCTATTATATATTTGATTATTTATTTACTTGGTTGTTTTATACCTCTATTATTTTTTCTTAATATTAAATTTAACTATAAAAAGATATATTTAATTCCTATTGTTTTGGATTTATTATTACCTTTGAGTGGCTCTTTTATTTTAGTTAATTCTTTATTGTCTATAATGAAGCAAGTTCTTATGTAACTATTACTTTATTCTTGTAATAGATTTTTGTGTTTTTAAAAAAAATTAATTTATAATAATATTAAAATTTTTTTATATAAAACTTTTAGGTTTTACGATGAACTATTTATTATGGCGATTTTTTAAAAGGTTAGCTAATTTAAATCTTGCTATATCTATATTATTTTTTATAGCTACTTCTAGTATCTTAGGATCTGTTATTGAACAAGATCAGTCTTTATCTTATTATCAAGCATATTATCCTATAGATAGTTATAATATGCTTAATTTTAATTGGAAATTAATCTATTACTTAGGATTAGATCATCTTTATCAAACATGGTGGTTTATTTGTTTACTACTACTTTTGAGTACTAGTTTATTAGTTTGTACTTTTTCTACTCAATTACCTAGTTTGAAAAATGCCCGACGTTGGAAATTTATTAGCAGTTCAATAACTAAAGATAGTAATTATTCTCTTTTAGATGATGTTAGTATAAGTTCTTATACAAATATGATTTATTCTTTAGTTTTTTCTAATTTTTTTGTATTTCATCAAAAAAAATCTATTTATTCTTACAAGGGTTTATATGGTCGTATTGCTCCCATATTTGTTCACTTTAGTATGATAATTATATTTATTGGCTCAATGCTAGGCTCCTTATCTGGTTTCGTCTCCCAAGAGATGGTGCCTAAAGGAGAAATTTTTCATTTAAAAAATATAACTCATACAGGTTATTATAATATTTTGCCAGTAGATTTAATTGGCAATGTTGAGAACTTTTATATAACTTATAATCCTGATAGCTCAATTAAGCAATTCTTTTCTAAAATTTCATTAATCTATAAAGGTTTTAGTAAGTCTTCACTGATTTCAGTAAATACACCTTTGTTGTTTAAAGGATTAACACTGTATCAAACAGATTGGCAAATTAATGCTTTACGTATAAGATTAGGTCCTAATATATTTATACAAAAACAACTAATACAAACAAATTTCAGTAATCGAAACTGTTGGATATGTAAGTTATCACTGACTAGTAGTAAGCAAATATTTTTAGTTGTATTTAATTTAAATGATTTAGTTGCTGTTTGTGATTCTAATGGTATAGTATTGAATACTGTTAAAATAAATGATCTATTTTATTTAAATAATGTTTTATTTTCTATTCAAGATATTATGGTTAGCTCAGGTTTACAAGTTAAATTCGATCCTGGTATTCTTTTAGTTTATTTGGGTTTTTTTGTTGTAATGTTAAGTACTTTGCTAAGCTATATATCTTACTCTCAAATTTGGGTTTATATGTCAGCGAATTTTTGTAAGTTTATTGGGTCTACTAACAGAGCTACTCTATTTTTTGAGAAAGATATAAGTTGTATTAATCGTACTTATCACTCATATACATTTAATTTTAATAATCAAAGTTATAACTTTAATACTCTAGTTAGTAAAATTTTAGTCTAATAAAAAATTTTGGATTATTTTTTTCCCTTCGCTTGTCCATAGGCTTTCTGGATGGAACTGAATGCCTCTTAATTTATTATATACTTTATGCTTGCAGCCCATAACTAAACCTTCACTTGTCCAAGCTGTTACCTCTAAGTTTTTAGGAATACTATGTTTATTAATTATTAAACTATGATATCTGCTGGCATTAAAAGGATTTGGTAAATTATGAAATATATCCTTTCCATTATGCTTAATAGAGCTTATTTTTCCATGCATTGGTTTTTTAAGTTGTTCTATTTTACCTCCATATACATATCCTATACTTTGATGTCCTAAGCATATCCCTAAAATAGGAAATTGATTTGCATAGTTTTTTATGATTTCTAAACATATTCCTGAGTCTTTGGGTTGGCCTGGCCCTGGTGATAAAATTATATGGCTTAGCTGTAAAGTTTTTAAATTCTTTACTTCTATTTCATCATTTCTAATTTTTATTGGTTCAAACCCCAGCTCTCCAACATATTGTGTTAAGTTATCTGTAAAGCTATCGTAATTATCTATAATTAAAATCATATACACTTATTATTTTTATTATATTAACTTTAATAATCCATCTTGTGGAGAACTTGATCTTGCTAATGGCTTTTTGATCATTCTTCCCGCTAAGTAGCATTTTCTACCAGAAATGACGCCTAATTTAATTGAATTTGCCATCACTCTTGAATTATGAGATTTTGCTATTGCTGTATTTATTAAAACGGCCGATGCCCCTATTTCCATTGCATAGCTTGCCTCACTAGCTGCACCTATTCCTGCGTCAATTATTACTGGTATTCTAGAATTTTCTATAATTATTTTTAAGTTGTCTTTGTTTTTTAAGCCTTGTCCAGATCCTATAGGTGATCCTAGTGGCATAATAGTTTTACATCCTATTTCTTCTAATTGTTTTGCTAGTATGGGATCAGGATAGCAGTAAGGTAAAACAGAAAAATTTTTGTTTACTAGATATTCTGCAGCTTTTAATGTACCTATCGGATCAGGTAAAAGATACTGCGTATCTGAAATCACTTCTAGCTTAATAAAATTATTGTTCACTTGTCCTATTTTTTTTGTAATTTCTCTACTTAAAGAAGCTATCCTAATTGCCTCCTCTACGGTTTCACATCCTGCTGTATTTGGTAATAACCATAATTTTTTCCAGTCTAGACCATCTATTAAATTACTTTGTCCTATATTTTTACTGTATTGTGCTCTACGTATAGCAACTGTAACAATTGATGTTTCACTAATATTTATGCTATCTTGTGCTTCTTTTAGAGTTTTATATTTACCTGTGCCTAGCATTAGCCTAGAATTAAATTTGTGTTTATTAATAATTAATTCATCTTTTATGGGTTTTTTTTTTGATTTGTTAGTCATTTATATTTTTTTGTTGTAAAATTAATAAGCAATATTACTGTTTTAACTTTTCTATTTATAAAAGCTTATAAAAAATGGTATTTTTGAGTGTTGTTTCAATTTATTTTTATTTAATTGATTATTAATATTATAATTATAAGTTCTATAATTTTATCAAATTATGTTCAATTATTTTCTGTACTGGATAAGTAGTATATTTTGTGTCCTATGTTTTATTATTCTATGTTACCAATTTTATTTATCTATTTTAAATGCTTATATTCATCAGCATAAGGAAATTACGATCATAGATAGATTTGGTTCTATACTGCCATATGGATTACCCTTATTAGAAGGTTTACAAAATTTTGGGCAACAAATCTTACCTGATTATCCTTTTAGTCTAATGAGTTTATATAAAAAAACGTTAATGCCTTTAGTAATTTTTTATGTAACTCACCCAGCATTAGCTTTTATTATTTTTTTCGTACTATACTATTTATTTGTTAGAACGAAAAGTCCTATACCTAGTAGACCTTTTATTCGATTTAATGTTTTACAGTCAATTTTACTATTCTTAATAAATTCATTATTAGGTGCTGCTTTTAGGGCTTTACCTATTGAATTTAGAATGAGTCTATATGGCTTAATGTTATGTAATACATTGTTTTGGTTTGTATTGTCTACCATTATATATTCAGTTATCAAATCTATTGAGGGAAGATATGCTAAAATACCTGTAATCTCTCAAGCAGTAAGAATACAAATTGATAGTCCTTAGGATAATATTTTTATTTTATGATATATCTTGTAGCTTTATATTTTTATATTTAGGAAAATTTATTTATGTTTTTGAATAGCTATGAAACCATTTACATTTTAAAACCGGATGTTACAGATAGTATTAACTTATCTTTAGTAAATTATTACAAAAGTTTATTAAAAGAAAAGGGTGCTCATAATATTGTGATTCAACATAGAGGAAGAAGACATTTAAGTTATAATATTGATCATTACTATGATGGTATTTATGTACAAATGAATTATCAGGCAAGTCAAAGCTTATTACTTTTACTAGAAAAGTCGATGTTATTAAATGAAAATATAATAAGATATTTAACTGTAAAACATCAAGCTATTAATTCTGTCGATATATTAAATTAATTTAATATCGTAGTATACTTAAATGTTTCTTTTTAATATTATTCTTATATTTTTCTAATAAGTTGTTATATTTTATATTATTAATAATTAATCTTATTATATTTATATTTTATGGAGGTAAAATTATGCTTAATGATAGTCAAATATTTATTGCTTTGTTATTTGCTTTAGTTTCTGCAATCCTAGCTATTAGATTAGGAACTGATTTATATCAATAATATTTAGTCTTATTAATTAAATAAGGTGTCGCTTATAAGTACATTGATTAAGCTGTACATCTTTTAATTAAATAATTAAGATTATATTATGATAATATAAATATATTTCAAATAAATAATTATATCAACTAAAATTATTAAACTTAGATCAAAAAATTATAGTGAATAAAGTACAAAATCAAACTCGTCCTGTTTTTCCTTTTACTGCTATTGTTGGTCAGGAAGAAATGAAATTAGCTTTAATCTTAAATGTAATTGATCCGAAGATTGGTGGTGTGATGATTATGGGTGATCGTGGTACAGGTAAATCTACCACTATTAGAGCTATTGCTGATTTATTACCTGAAATTGAAGTGGTATCAGATGATATGTTTAATTCTCATGCCTCTGATTATGATTTAATGTCAGATTTTGTAAAAGAACGAATACAAGAAGGTGGTAATTTATCTACTCATTTTATTAAAGTACCGATGATTGACTTACCTCTTGGTGCTACCGAAGATCGTTTATGTGGTACTATTGATATTGAAAGAGCCTTGAATGAAGGCATAAAGGCTTTTGAGCCTGGTTTATTAGCAAAGTCTCACAGAGGCATTTTATATGTAGATGAAGTTAATCTATTAGATGATCACTTGGTTGATATATTATTAGACTCTGCTGCATCTGGATGGAATACAGTAGAAAGAGAAGGTATTTCTGTTAGACATCCCTCAAGATTCGTTTTAGTTGGCTCTGGTAATCCTGAAGAGGGCGAGTTGCGTCCACAATTATTAGATCGTTTTGGTATGCATGCTGAAATACGTACAGTGAAAGACCCTTCTTTACGTGTTAAAATTGTTGAACAAAGGGCAAATTTTGATCAAGATCCTTATTTATGTATAAAAGATCATGAAAAAGAACAAATTCAACTTAAAGAAAATATTATTTTATCTCAAAGACAGTTACCTAAAGTCAATATAGATTATGATTTAAAAGTGAAAATTTCTCAAATTTGTGGTATTTTGAATGTTGATGGTTTACGAGGAGATATTGTTACTAATAGAGCAACGAAAGCTTTTGCTGCTTATCAGGGCAAAGAAGAAGTAGATATAGAAGATATTAAGCAAGTTATTACTCTTTGTTTACGCCATAGGTTACGCAAAGATCCTTTAGACACTATTGACTCTGGCACAAGAGTTAGTCAAGTAGTTGAAGATATACTAAGTTAAAGTAGATAATTTAATTGTGTATTTATAGGCTTAGTAGGATTCGAACCTACATTAGAGACTTAGAAGGTCCCTGTCCTGATCCCTTAGACGATAAGCCCTATTTATTTTTTTATTGATTTGTAAATTATATTTAATTTATTGATACTAAAATTAAATAAATCTATGATATATGATAATTTTATTGGGCGGTACTGGATTTGAACCAGTGACCACCTGCTTGTAAGGCAGGCGCTCTACCACTGAGCTAACCGCCCTTATTTTTATCAATAGTTAATATAATTGATTTAATATAAAAAATCAATATTAGATTAATATTATTATTATTATTATATTAAACTGATGAGTTAATAAACGATGTCTATATATTTTAAAAGAATATCTTTATGTGTTAAAATATTTATTTGTATGTTTGATATTTATATGCTTAAAAATATAAATATTTTCAATTTATTATGTCAAGCGAATATAATAGGTCCAGAGTCAATATTTATTACAATAATAACATCTTTTTTCATTAGTCTAGTTTTTAGTATACAAATTGTAAAGGAATTTTTGTACTTAAATGCTATCAATTTAGTTGCACCTATTCTAATTATTTCTTTTATTCGTGAATTATCACCTGTTTTAACCTCAGTAATTATTATTGGTAAAATAGGTTCGTGTTTTACTTCTGAGATAGCTACAATGATTGTAACTGAACAAATTGATGCTTTATATATTTTAGGTATAAATCCCATTTATTATCTAATTTTACCACGTATAATTTCAGTTATTTGTATATTACCTTTATTAAACCTATTCTCTATAATTACTAGCTTAATCAGTAGTTCATTTACTTGTTTTATTTTATATAATATTTATCCTTCATTCTTTTTTGTATCTGCATTTATTGGCTTTTCATTTACTGATATTTGTAAGTCCTTATTTAAAACAGTAGTATTTGGTCTTTTTATTTCTCTAATTAGTTGTACTTGGGGAATGACAACGCAAGGTGGTTCAAAAGGTGTTGGATTGTCTACTACATCATCTGTTGTAACCTCTTTATTATCTGTTTTTGTATTAAATTTTATTCTATCTTATTTCATGTTTAATAATCTAGAAAGTTTACTAAAGACTCTATAAATACCTGAGGTTAATTTGTATAATAATTATTATTGAATTAAGTATTTTTAGATGAGGTTATTATAAATTTTGTGTAAATAAATTATATAGTAAAATTATCATTTATTTTTTTATTCATAAATTTCTATTGATTGTAAATTTAGATAAATACTTTAGTTAATTTAGTATTTTTATCATAATATTTAAGAAGAATATTTACTATATAATAAAATCTTTTTTATATATATTACAATATTATTATATATATTATTGAAGTATATATATTTATATTTATTATTTGCTTATTTTTAGTTAGGAGGTATATTTTATGTCAGGAGGATCAACTGGTGAGCGTCCTTTTTCTGATATTATTACAAGTATTCGTTATTGGGTTATTCATAGTATAACTATTCCCGCCTTGTTTGTTGCTGGTTGGTTATTTGTTAGTACAGGTTTAGCTTATGATGTTTTTGGAACACCTAGGCCAAATGAATATTTTACCCAAGACCGTCAACAAGTTCCATTAGTTAACGATCGTTTTAGCGCTAAACAAGAACTTGAAGATTTAACAAAAGGTATTTAGTTAGGAGAAGTGCTATGACTAAAAGAAATTCAAACCAACCGATATCGTATCCCATTTTTACATTTAGATGGTTAGCTATACATGGTATTGCAATCCCCACGATATTTTTTCTTGGTGCTATTACATCTATGCAATTTATTCAAAGATAGGAGATTTACTATTATGAGTGGTCCTAATCCTAATAAAGAACCTGTTGAACTAAATCGTACATCTTTGTTCTGGGGTTTATTATTAATTTTTGTTTTGGCTGTTTTATTTTCTAGTTACTTTTTTAACTAGATACTTCTAGTTTTATTTAATAAACTATCAAATGAAATCATTTTGCTTTTTTATATTGATTTTTTATTTGCTAAATAGACTTATTAAATTGTTTAATGAATTATTGGAGAATTATATTATATGGCAAATACAGGTAGAGTTCCCTTATGGTTAGTAGCTACTGTAGGCGGTATAGCCGCAATAACAGTTTTAGGAATTTTTATTTATGGTTCTTATTCTGGAATAGGATCTTCTTTATAAGTTATTGATAAACTTACTTGCGTGCTTTTTTAGTAATTATTATAATTATAAATTATTTTTGTATATATAAACCCTTTATATATAAGTATTTAATATCTTAGGGTTTATATCTTTTAACTATATTATGATTAAGATATGTTATCTTGCTCTATATATAAAAATAATAATGCCATAGTTATGCCGGGAAATATTATTCCTACTATTGGTACTAAAATTGATGGTAAATATGATGCTGTCATAGTTTTAATATTTAATGAAGGTATTTTATATATATAATAATTATATATTATATTTGATTTTTTTTGATTACTCGCACTATTTTAACATTTTGTTTAATCAATTATGATTATTTATAATCTTTATAGGTAATATATGTTAAAGTATAAATATATTGTTTGGTTAATTTATTGATTAATTATATGGATAATAATAATATGCCATTAAGTCTTGAAGCTATGTGCAAATTTTCTGAAACATATGCTAAAAGAACAGGTACATTTTTTTGTATAGATATGAGTGTAACTTCTGTTGTTATAGAAGGATTAGCAAAGCATAAAGATAACTATGGCGCTCCTTTATGTCCTTGTCGTCATTATGATGATAAAAATAAAGAAGTTGCTAATACTTATTGGAACTGTCCTTGTGTGCCTATGAGAGAAAGAAGAGAATGTCACTGTATGTTATTTTTATCTAAGAATAATGAATTTGCTGGTAATAATCAGTCAATCAATATAGATTCTTTACTAGATTCTATAAAATAAATAGAAAATATAAATAAGTTAAATATAAATATTATTGTAACTTTATTTATATCTTCTTATTTGATTATAGATTACTTTTTTTTATAGATAATAAAATAATTACAGCTGGCCCTACTAGAACTATTATACTTAATGATACTAATTGACCAATAACTTGCCAGTTAATCATAATATTTATTCCTTCATATATATTTAATAATAATTGATATAATAGTATTATAGTATTTATACTTATTAATAAAAATAGTCTAATATAAATTTTAATATTATTTCTCTTTTTTCTTATTTTAGCTTAATATATATCCATCTACTAATAGTGTTAAGATAGAAGTTTTTATATTTTATATTTAAATTAAGCTTAAATTTGTTTATAATTTTTATTAGTTCTAGTAATTGATTTTTGTTAAGGTATCTATTAAAGTTATGAAAGTAGAATAGTTGTATTACTCTTATTTGTAGTGCAAAGTGTTGTTTATTAACTTTTTTATAGTTAATTGCAATAAATTTTTCATGTATACTGCTAATATAAAATTTGATTGTATTTTGTTTTATATATTCATTATCATAGTGATAATATTTTATAAGATATTTTAGATTATTTTCTACATTGTTATTAAAATATTGCCTTAAATAAGGTATTAGCTCATTTCTTACTCTGTTTCGTTGAATATTATAGTTATAGTTAGTTATATCTGACCATATAGGCAAATAATGCTTTTTACATAAGTAATAAGTATTATCTCTTTTTATGTTTATAAGTGGTCTAATGATATATATGTCTTTATTAAGTTTTCTTGCTAAACGTAGGCTTGTTACTCCTTCTATACCTGCTCCTCTTAATACATTCTGAAAAAAAGTTTCAATTTTGTCTGTTTCTGTATGAGCCGTTATAATTATATTTTGCTTATATTTTATTGCATGTTGAATAATAGTATGATACCTATACTTTCTACATGAATTTTCTGATAATGCAAGATCTTTTATTTGATATATTTTTATAACTTGTTTAAGTGATTTTAAGTAGCTAATGATATGCTGAATTTGCTTTGTGCTATCTTTTTTCCATTGATGATCTATATATATATATTCTATATTAATCTTATTTTCATTGCCTAGTAAAATTAGTTTTTTTTTTAAATTTTCTATTAGCTTTATTAAACATATAGAGTCTTGACCACCTGATATTGCTGTAAGTATACTAGTTTTTTTTCTTTTATCTACTATATTAATTAGTATATTATTAAAATTTTTCTCTATATTTTGATTCATTTATTCTATTTAGCTTTAGTTGTTATAATTTTATTAATATGTTATTTATTTATGTATGAGGGTTGCTAACTCAATGGTAGAGTACTCGGCTTTTAATCGATTAGTTCCGGGTTCGAGTCCCGGGCAACCCAATTACTTTGTCCGCTAATGACTTTATTTTTAATTGAACTATATGAATACTATATCTAGCATTTTACAACGAAAACGTACTAATTCTACCTGTGCATTAATTCCTTTTATTACAGCGGGTTATCCTAATATAAATATGACAATTGATTTATTATATGCTTTAAATGATGAAGGAGCAGATGCTATTGAACTTGGTATACCCTATTCTGATGCTTTGGCTGATGGACCTTTAATACAGAGAGCTTCAAAGGTTGCTTTAGATAGCGGTATATATATAGATCAGATTCTAGATATGCTTTATAAAGTAAATAATAAATTAAAAACTCCTATCATTATATTTACTTATTATAATCCTATTTTAGCTAGAGGTGTCAATAAATTTGTTCAGGAGATGGGTGAAGTTGGTGTTACAGGTTTAATTGTTCCAGATTTGCCTATAGAAGAAACAGATTATTTAATTTATTTATGCTCTATGTATGATATTGAGCTTATATTATTTATTGCCCCAACTAGTTCTTCTAGTAGAATATCTAGCATTTTAACAAAAGCTCCGGGATGTATATATTTGCTTAGTAGTACAGGTGTTACTGGTATTCGAGAGAAAATTAATAATCAGATAATCGGTTTATCTAATCATATTTATTCCAAAACAAATAAGTTTATTATGTTAGGTTTTGGAATTTCTAACATAGAACAAGTTTCTGAAGTTTCTGACTGGAATATAGATGCTATTGTTATTGGTAGCGCTTTTACTCGTATTATTTCTAAGTATAATTTTAGTAACTTCAATATTAATCAAGTTGATAATAATATAATTGAAGAGCTTCGTTTATTTTGTAGGAATATCAAATCATCTATTTCAAGTGAAAAAGTTAGTGGTTGATAGACTGAAATTACCCCCAGGGGAATTCGAATCCCCGTTACCTCCGTGAAAGGGAGATGTCCTAGGCCTCTAGACGATGGGGGCAACATTATATATTTGTATCATCATATCGCTATAATACATTAAACAATTTTCTTATTTATGTCAACTCACTAACTTTTCATATTTCTAGTATCAGCTTCTTAAGTATTAATTATTAATCTTGAACGCATTATTAAGTATATAACTGTTTGCCTGACATATGTGACCATATTTATAAATAAATTAAATGCTTCATTCTTATATTCTATCAATGGATCTTGTTGTCCATAACTTCTCCATCCTATATATTCTTTTAATAAAGACATTTTGTTAATATGCTCTTGCCATCCTTCATCAATTTGCTGCAATAAATAGTATTTTTCTAGTTGTCTAATAAGTCCAGGTCTTATTTGTTCTAAATAAGCTTCTTTTAAATCATAGCTAATTCTTAGTTGTTCATGCAAAAAATGCTTAATTTCATTTAAGTTCATTTTTTCTAATTTTTCGAGTTTTAAATTAGTATTTATATTTAATAGTTTTAATATTTGTTGTAAAGTTTCGTTTCTTCTATCTATATTTTGTTTATCATATAAATTAAGCATTTCATTAATAGTGTATTCTCCATATTCTATGATGCAATTTCTTGTGAATCTTGACTCTACAATCTTTCTTCTTTCTGTGTATATTGTATGTCTTTGGCTATTAACTACTTCATCATATTCGAATAATTGTTTTCTTATATCATAGAAATAAGATTCTACTTTTTTTTGTGCTGAATTTAAGCTTTGACTTAGTATTATAGATTCTATTGGCGTATTATCATCTACATTTAATTTGGTCATTATGTTCTCTATTTTATTTCCACCAAAAATTCTGAATAGATTATCTTGTAAGCTTAGAAAGAAGCGCGTAGATCCTTTATCTCCTTGTCTTCCAGACCTTCCTCTTAGTTGATTGTCAATTCTTCTTGATTCATGTCTCTCTGTTCCAATTACGTAAAGTCCTCCAAGGTTTAATATGTACTGTCTCTCGGAATCACATATTTTTTTGTATTCATGAATTAATCTTTGATATGCTTTATGAATCTGTTGTGTTTTACTGTTATTAATACTTTTTTCATTAAGCATATTATTTATCTCTTCATTAATATTTATTCTATTTTTATTGCTTATTAGATCTATTTCTTCTAATATCATTTTTATTTCTTTATCAGTTTTATTTAATAACTTATTTTTATCTTTAAAATAGTCTACTATAGTAGCTTTGGCTATTTTTTCATAGTTCCCTCCTAAAATTATGTCTGTTCCCCTACCTGCCATATTTGTTGATATAGTAATAGCATATTTTCTACCGGCTTGCATTATTATTTCTGCCTCTCTTGCAAGGTTTTTCGGCTTTGCATTAAGTAAATTATAAGGAATGTTTAATTTATCTAGCATTTTAGCTAGTAATTCTGACTTCTCCACATTTGTTGTTCCTATTAGTGTTGGTCTTCCTTTTTTATACATATCAACACACTCTTGTGCAATAGCTTCCCACTTTATATACTCTGATTTATATACTAAATCGGGTAAATCTTTTCTGATACATTGTTTATTTGTTGGTATCTCTACTACTGGTAGCTTATATATTTTTAAAAATTCATTCTCTTCTGTTTTTGCTGTTCCAGTCATTCCACATAATTTTTTATATAGTAGAAACAAATTTTGATAAGTTATGGAAGCTAGTGTTTTATTTTCTGCCTCGATTTTTATATTTTCTTTTGCTTCAATAGATTGATGCAGACCTTCGCTCCATCTTCTGCCATCCATGATTCTTCCAGTAAATTCATCTACAATAGTTACTTGGTTATTTTTTAATATATAATCTCGATCCTTTATAAATAATTCTTTGGCTTTTAATCCATTAATAATATATTTTATCCATGGGCTATTTATATCATACAAATTTTTTATATTAAGTAGTTTTTCACAGAAAAAAATACCTTTCTCTTTCAAAATGACATTTCTTGCTTTTTCATCTACTTTATAGTGTTCTTCTTTTATTAATAAGTTTGCTATTTCGTTTGCTTTCATATATAAGTCATTAATGATTTCTGTTTTACCAGATATGATTAATGGTGTTCTTGCTTCATCTATTAGTATAGAGTCTATTTCATCTATAATAGCGTAGTGGAAACTTTTCTGAACGATTTCATTATTATGAATAGCCATATTATCTTTTAGATAATCAAATCCTAATTCGCTATTAGTAATATATGTTATATCATATCCATATTCTTGTTTTCTTTGTTGGTATTTTGTATTCTGTATTACCAATCCAACATTAATGTTTAAAAGAGAAAAAACTTTTTTGGCAAGATTTGCATCTCTATTTGCTAAATAGTCGTTTACCGTAATTATATGTATTCCTTTTTCTAATAAGCAATTTAAATAAGCTGGTAATAGAGCTACTAAAGTTTTACCTTCACCAGTTTTCATTTCTGCAATTTTATTTTCATGTAAAATAATTGCTCCTAATAATTGTACATCAAACAGAGTAAGTCCAGTTGTCCTTTTAATAGCTTCTTTTGCTGTTGCAAAAGCTTCTGGCAATATTTTATTTGTGTCAAAATTTTTATTGGCTAAGTCAATTTTTAATGCTTTTGTTTGTTTCTTTAATTCTAAATTTGAATATTGTTTTATTATGTTATGATATTTGTTAATTATATCAATCATTTTTTTGTATTTATTAATTCTTAAGAAATTGAACATTGAATAACTCTTATCTCATTTAGTGATTAATTATCTTATTTGTAAAAAAAATATAAAATATCTGGTGAAAAAAATTCTTGTATGGTTACGGATGATTTATTTTTATAATATAAAGTATATTTTCTTCCCCATAAAGGTTTATTAAGGCTAAAGCTTTTCTCAAAGTTTTGTGAATAGCCATAATATATTTCATGAATTTTTTTGTATATGTCTATTTTATGTTTTATAAATGATTTTCCAATAGGTTTATCTGTTTTTATTGTTTGATTATCAAGTGTTAAAAGCCATAGTGATCTTGCAAATGTTAATTTTGTATAAATTTCTGCTCCTAGCCAAACACATCTAATATGTCTTTTGTTTGTTTTATGCTTATTTTGAAGCATTTTAATATCTATAATTTGATTTGTTAAATATGTCAATGCTTGTGTAAATGATCCATTATTAGTTAAAATGAGTTGCCATTTTACTGGAATAAAATCAATTAATTTGTTAGCTTTTTCTTCTATTTTATTTATTGGTATAATACAAATAGCATGAAAGTTGTAAAATGTATATATGTATAAATTCATATGATCTATTTTAATTGATTCAAAGCATGAACATTAGTTCTATTAATTAATGACTCTCCATTCATTTCTGATGGTACTTTGATATTTAGTATGTCTAATATGGTTGGAGCTATATCTGATAATGTGCCATTTTTCTTTAATATTTTTATATCTTGGTCGTTATTATTTATTAAAATAAAAGGTACAAGGTTTGTACTATGTGATTTACATGGTTTACCCTCTTCATCTATCATATAGTCTGCATTACCATGGTCTGCGGTTATAATTAATGTTCCTTTTACTTTATTTACTTTATCTACTAATTTATTAATACATTTATCAACTACTTCTATTGATTTTATTGTTGCATCTAGATTTCCTGTATGTCCTATCATATCTGGATTTGCATAATTAATTATTATAACCTTATATATATTTTTATCTATTGCCTGAAGTAAACTTTTAGTAATTTGATATGCTGACATTTCTGGCTTTAAGTCATAAGTTTCTACTTTTGGACTAGGTATTAGCTCTCTATCTTCTCCAGGGAAAGGTTCTTCAATACCTCCATTAAAAAAATAAGTAACATGTGCGTATTTTTCTGTCTCTGCTAATCTTAGCTGCTTTAAATTACTTTCAGATATAATTTGACCTAGGAAGTTTTTTCTATGCTCTGCTGTAAATACCTTTGGTAACTTTAAGCTAGCATCATATTCAGTAAATGTAGTAAATGTAAGATTTTTTATATTTTTTGTACTAAATCCTTTAAATTTAGGCTTTGCTAAAGATTGTATTAATTGCCTTATTCTATCTGGTCTAAAATTATAAAATAATACTCCATCATTATCAGATATTTTTCCTGATTGAATTCTTGTTGGTGGTATAAATTCATCTGATATTCCATCTTTATAGTAGTTATTGATTAATTCTATACAATCTGTACTGCTTCCTGTAATATCATTCTCTGTTAAAGTTTTATATGCTTTTTCTGTTCTCGACCATCTACAATCTCTATCCATACTATAATACCTACCACTTATAGTACATATATTAATATTATCATTATATTGAATATCATCAAGAATACTATTAATAAATTTATTTGCTATTCTAGGTTCCGTATCTCTGCCATCAGTAATTATATGTAAGCATACCTCATTTGAGTAGTTTTTGACTATTTCTAGAAGAGCTTTTAGATGGTTTATATGAGAATGTACACCTCCATTTGAGCATAACCCTATAATATGTAATTTAGATTCTTTATTTTCTATGCTTTTACATATATTATTAATAATTGGATTTTTGAAAAATGACTTATCTTCTATTGATTTCTGTATGCGTACTAAGTCTTGATTAATAGTTCTGCCAGCACCGATCGTAGTATGACCAACTTCAGAGTTACCCATTTGGTTTTTAGGTAAGCCAACGTCTTCACCTGAAGCACTAAGTAAACAGTGTTCGTAGTTTGTCCAAATTTTTTCCATTGTTGGCGTTTTTGCTAGTTTAATAGCATTACCTTTAGTTGTTTTTGAGTATCCCCAACCATCTAAAATTGTTAATATAATAGGGTAAATAGATTGATTATCCATAAGTTAAAATAAGCTTATAGTATACGAATGTATGATTTAATAAGAATAAATAAATATTGTAAGATAGCTGAATCGCGAAGACTTTTTATTTAAAACATTAAAATAATTATAAACTAGAAATAGTTAGTTTTATTGAAGTATTTCTAGCATTGTTATAGTTTAATAATTTAGTTAATTCTCTAAATTTTTTTGTTAAAATTTTTATATAAGCTATTTACTTATACTAGCTTAATACGTTAATTGCATAATCTAAATAAGTGTTTGCTTCATTTGCAGCTTGTCCTGCAAGTCCATGAGTTCCTTTGATATGCTCAATAGCTTCTATGTACCAACTTGGTGATAATTCAAAGCTACGATTAATTTCTTCTAGTCCTGCAACTAAGTATTCATCCATTGGCCCAGTAGCTCCTACAACTAAGCAATATGTTGTCATTCTTAAGTAGTATCCAATATCACGTGCACATTTTGCTTTACCAATTGCGCTTGAAGCATAAGTTGGTCCAGGCATTTGTGTCACATACGGAAATTGTGTGTACACTGCTTGAGCAGCACCTGTTATTAGTCTTTGTGCATTACTTGTTAATACTTTAGCTGCTTCTAAACTTTCAGAAGCTCTCTGGTAACGTCCATTAATAGATTGTAATTCTGCGTTGCTTAGAAATCTTCCTTGGCTATCAGCTGATGCAATAGCTTCTGTAATAGGTGTTTTCATAATATTTATATTTTTCTTTATTTTTATTTATAGATATTTTATAAGCTCTGTAATGAAAATTAAATGATAGTTTTTATACTACAGCTCCTGCTGCTCTATCGAAATATATTCCAAGCTCAGATATTAATGAACTACAGTCTCCTAATGATACACCACTTTGGTCCCCTACTAAGGCTATAGAGGCTTCTTTCATTTTTTGTATTGCGACTGCAACTGAAGTTCCAGGTGTACCAAGTGCTTGGTAAGTTGCTCTTAGTCCATTTAAGCACCTATCATCTAAAACACTAGAATCTCCTGCTATCATTGCATAGCTTACATATCTTAATACTATTTCCATATCTCTTAAGCATGCAGCCATACGTCTACTTGTGTATGCATTACCTCCAGGCTGAATTAATTGTGGTTGTTCAGCGAATAATGCTCTTGCTGAATTTGTTACAATTGAAGAAGCGTTAGAATTAATTTTATTGACTGCATCTAGTCTTAGATTTCCCTCTGTAATAATTTTTTCTAATGCCTCAATTTGTTTATTGCTTAAAAATTCTCCTCTTGCATCAGCTTGTGCTACAACTTTTGCAAATGCATCTAACATATCGAAATCTCCTTTATTAAATTGTAAGTAGTTTTTTATAAATATTACTTCTGATTTTATTTTATCTGTCTATAATTATTGTTGTTTTAATTTTACTACTATCTTAATAATATGTGGCTTATTTTTTTATTAAAAAATATTAAAAAAATGTTTTTCTATGATTTTTAATATTAGTCTTTTAAAATTTCAGGCTCTGTTATTTCATCGACCATTTCAATAATAGCTTTGATTATTGGCTTGTTTACCGGATCATCAATAATATCTATATCTTCATATTTACGTCTTTTAGCTCTGTTTGCTACTTGTATAGTGATTTTATACCTATTTTTAGCTAAATCTAGAAGTTCTTCTGTTTTATATGTAATATATCTTAAATCTATCTTTGTATATTCATTATACTTATTCATTTATATTTATCTATTTTATTATTGTTATTTTACGATGTATATTTTAGTAGAATTTGTGTAATACTATAAAAATAATACTTCAATTTATTTAATTATTACTTGATTTATTTATATTTTTGATATTTTATTGTTTTAGTAACATTTTATATGATTATATAATATATGAAGTAATTTTTTATTTGATTATAATTTATAAATAGTATATGCAAGCATCAAGAAATTTTACTTATAAGCTGAATCAATTTTTAGGTTATCCTTCTATTATTAATGAAAGAGATGCATGTGGTGTAGGTTTTGTTACAAGAATTAATCAAGCAGCATCTCATGATATTATTTTATATGCACTTAATGCATTAAATTGTATGGAACATCGTGGTGGTTGTAGTTCAGATGGTTATTCTGGTGATGGAGCTGGTTTTACAACTCAAATACCGTGGAAATTATTTTTATCTTCTTCTAATATAGCCGTTAATTCTGATGTTAAATCTCGTGGTGTAGCTATGGTTTTTTTATTAAAAAATCATTTAGAAGATATTAAAAATATTTTTGAATGGATACTATCTGATTATAAGGCTGAAATAACCTGTTGGAGAAAAGTTCCTGTGAATTCTTCTATTTTAGGAGAGATGGCTTTAGCTAATGAGCCTTATTCTATCCAATGTTTAGTTCATTCTAATTACTTGTCAGAAGATGATTTAGATAAAACCTTGTATATAGTTAGAAAGAAAGTAGAAAAATTAATTAGTAAAACGCGTCCTGATATTTATAAAGATTTTTACATATGCTCTTTTTCTTCTAGAGTTATTATTTATAAGGGCATGATGCGCTCAGAAGCTTTAGGACAGTACTATTTAGATTTAAGTAATAAACTATATGTTAGTAAATTTGTGCTCTATCATAGAAGATTTAGTACAAATACTATGCCCAAGTGGTCTTTAGCGCAACCTATGCGCTTTATGGCGCATAACGGTGAAATTAATACTTTGTTAGGAAATTTAAATTGGACTAGGTCTAGGGAGTCTTCTTTTAAGCACGATTATTGGAAAGCGGATCTAAATTCTTTGATACCTATTACTAATTTAAGTAATAGTGATTCAGCTAACTTAGATGCTGTTTTGGAATTGTTAGTACAGTCTAATAAAAATCCAGAAGAAGCTTTGATGATTTTAATCCCTGAAGCTTATGATAATCAGCCTTCTTTAGAGCCTTGCTCCGAAGTTTTAGATTTTTATCGGTATTACAGTCATCTTCAAGAACCTTGGGATGGTCCGGCTTTAGTTGCTTTTACTGATGGTAAAAAAGTTGGTGCCACTTTAGATCGTAATGGCTTAAGGCCAGCCAGGTATTTCATTACTGTTGATGGATTAATTAGTCTTTCATCTGAAACGGGTTTGTTTAATATAGATCCCTCTTTGATTATAGATAATGGTAGACTTGGGCCAGGACAAATTTTTTGCGTCGACTTAATTAATAATTTAATCTTTAATAATTTAACAATAAAGAAGAAAATTGCTAAAAAATTTCCTTATAAAGTATGGCTAGATAAATATCAAAGAAAAATGGTCAGTCAATCATATATAATTGATGATGCAAATACAAGTTTAATAGATATTGCACGTTTACATACAGCATTTGGTTATTCAAATGAAGATATTGAATTAGTTATTGAGCATATGGCTAGTTCTGCTAAGGAACCAACTTTTTGTATGGGAGATGATATACCATTAGCAGTTTTATCTAGTAAGCCACATTTGTTATATGATTATTTTAAGCAACGTTTTGCTCAAGTCACAAACCCATCTATTGATCCATTACGTGAAAGTCTAGTTATGTCCTTAGCTATTTATTTGGGCCCTAAGGGTAATCTTTTAAGTCCTAATGAATATATGGCGAAATCTATAAAGTTAGACTCACCAATAGTTAATGAAAATGAGTTATTATGGTTATCAGAAAGTATATTAAATGTATCTGTTATTAATACTTTTTTTAAGATAACTTCTCAACTAAGTAGTTTTAATAATCAAATTCAGTTAATTTGTGATCAGTGTATTAATTGTATAAGTAATGGCACAGAATTAATTATTCTTACGGATCGTATTGACTCCTTAAATCCAGATTATATTTTTATTCCTCCTTTACTGATTATTGGTGCTGTCCATCACTATCTAATTAATAACAAGCTAAGACATAAAGTTTCTTTAATTATTGAAACTGCTCAATGTTGGAATACTCATCATTTTGCATGTTTAATTGGTTATGGAGCCAGTGCTATTTGTCCCTATTTAGCTTTTTCAACTGTTAGACGATGGTGGCGTAACTCTAAAACACAAAAATTAATGACAAATGGTAAGTTGCCACAATTGACGCTTGAACAGTCTCAAAATAATTACCGTGATGCAATTAATAAAGGCCTATTAAAAATATTATCTAAAATGGGAATTTGTTTATTAACAAGTTATCATGGTGCTCAAATATTTGAAATTTTAGGATTAGGAAATGAAATTATTGATATATCATTTATTAATACAACATCAAGATTAGCAGGCATAAGTTCTGAAGAATTATTTATGCATTCACTTGAAATTTATAATTGTGCGTTTGCTAAACAATTACCTAAAAAATTACCTAATTTAGGTTATGTTCAATATAGGCCAGGTGCTGAATATCATGTTAATAATCCTGAAATGTCTAAGACTTTACATAAAGCAGTACGCAATCATGATTTAACTATTTATGATCGTTATAAATCCTTATTAAATAATAGAGCTCCTGCGAACTTAAGAGACTTATTAGATTTTTCAAGTAATACACCTAAGATAGAAGTTAATGTAGTAGAATCTATAGAATCAATTCTAGAGCGTTTTTGTACGGGTGGAATGTCTTTAGGTGCGCTATCTCGTGAGACTCATGAAACTTTAGCTATTGCAATGAATAGGATTGGTGGTAAATCTAACTCTGGTGAAGGTGGAGAAGATCCTGTGAGGTTTAAGAAAATTATAGATGTTGATGATCTAGGTATATCTAATGATTTTTCTCATTTAAAAGGTTTAAAAAAGAACGATATTGCTAGTTCTGCAATTAAGCAAATTGCATCTGGCCGTTTTGGTGTTACTCCTGAATATTTAGTTAATGCTAAACAATTAGAAATAAAAATAGCTCAAGGAGCTAAACCAGGAGAAGGTGGACAATTGCCTGGTAAAAAAGTAAGTCCTTATATTGCTAGCTTAAGAAACTGTAAGCCTGGAGTCACTTTAATTTCTCCACCACCACATCATGATATTTATTCTATTGAAGATTTAGCTCAGTTAATTTTTGATTTACACCAAATAAATCCTGATGCACGGGTTTCTGTTAAATTAGTTGCATCAGTTGGTATTGGTACAATTGCTGCAGGTGTAGCAAAGGGTAATGCTGATATTATACAAATTTCTGGTCACGATGGTGGCACGGGCGCATCTCCATTGAGTTCAATTAAGCATGCAGGTGTTCCTTGGGAGTTAGGTTTGACAGAAGTGCATCAAACTTTACTAGAAAATAATTTAAGAGATAAAGTAACACTTAGAGTGGATGGTGGTTTAAGAACAGGTCGTGATGTAATTTTAGCCGCTATGATGGGGGCAGAAGAATTTGGTTTTGGTACTATAGCTATGATAGCTACAGGATGTGTAATGGCTAGAATATGTCATACTAATAATTGTCCTGTAGGTGTTGCTACTCAAAGGCAAGATCTAAGGAATCGCTATCCGGGTATACCTTCTGATTTAGTTAACTTTTTTCTTTTTATTGCTCAAGAAGTTAGAGAAATTTTGGCTGAGTTGGGTTACTGTAGCTTAAAAGATATTATAGGCTTGAATAATTTATTGATATATAACAATTCTCAATTGAATAAAACCAACTACTTGAATTTAGATGTATTACTAAAAAATAATGCTGAAGCTACTAGTAATCGTTGGAGTTTTTATAATGATATACATAGTAATGGTAATGTTTTAGATGATAGTATTATTCAAGATGTTGATTTCTATAATGCAGTTGAATCTGAATTAAATCTTACTAAAGCATTTAATATTTTTAATACGGATCGTTGTGTTGGGGCTAGAATATCTGGCTTAATTACAAAAAAATATAGCAAAAATAGATTTAATGGTAATTTACAAATTAACTTTAATGGAGTGGCTGGACAGAGTTTTGGTGCTTTTATTTGTAACGGTATGCATTTAAATTTATTAGGTGAAGCAAATGATTATGTTGGCAAGGGAATGAATGGTGGCGAAATAATCATTTGTCCTCCGCTAACTAATAAAGATATAGTAACTAAGTCAGTTATTATTGGTAATACTTGCTTATATGGTGCAACTGGTGGTTATTTATTTGCAAATGGTCATTCAGGAGAACGTTTTGCTGTGCGTAATTCTGCTGCTCAAGCTGTAGTTGAAGGTGTAGGTGATCATGCTTGTGAATATATGACAGGAGGGTTAATAGTTGTTCTGGGTACGGCTGGTCGTAATATAGGTGCAGGTATGACAGGAGGTTTAGCTTACTTCTTGGATGAAGATAATACTTTAATGTCAAAGGTAAATTTAGAGATTGTGAAGGCTAAAAGAATTGAAACCAGAGAAGGTGAAGAGCAATTAAAAAATATCATAGAGCTTTATGAAATAAAAACTAAAAGTATTAATGCTAAAAATATTTTAAATAATTGGCAGCATTATTTACCGTATTTTTGGCAAATTGTACCTCCTTCTGAAAGTAAATCAGCTTTTGCTAACATTGAATATTCATCTTATGCTAATATCTTAAAATAGTTGATTTTATTAATTTTTATGTAATCTATTATAAATTAAATGATATTAATATTATACTATCTCTTATAGAATTAGCTAAGATTAATTCTTGTGTTTATATATAAAGTATACTTGTTAAATTTTAAGGAATAGTTAAAACCATATGGCTCATAGTGTAAAAGTTTATGATACATGTATTGGATGTACTCAATGTGTTCGTGCTTGTCCTTGTGATGTTTTAGAAATGATACCTTGGGACGGTTGTAAAGCTGGCCAAATAGCTTCTGCACCTAGAACAGAAGATTGTATTGGCTGTAAAAGATGTGAAACAGCATGTCCAACAGATTTTCTTAGTATTCGAGTTTACTTAGGTGCAGAAACAACAAGAAGTATGGGATTAACTTACTAAGTTTGATCTTCTGTATCTATCTATTGTAATAATTGTTAAGTTATTTAAATACCTAAATATAAATTTATTTATATTTAGGTATTTTATTTACGTTTTAAATTTTATGTGATATTGTTGGTTATAAAGTTTAGTATTAATATAAAGAATTTATTGCTCAATATGACCTTATTTAATAATCAATTATATTCTGCTTTTAAATCTAAACAAGTGGTAAAAGTTATAGCTGGTTTAGATAATAATAACGTTAGTCAAATTATTAGAGTTGTAAAAGCTGCTGAGCTTTCAAATGCTACTTATATAGATATTATAGCTAATTCTAATATTGTAAATACTCTTAAATCTTGCTCTTGCCTACCTGTTTGTGTCTCTTCCATTAATCCTTTAGATCTATATAATTGTGTTATAGCAGGAGCTGATTTAGTAGAAATAGGTAATTTTGATATATTTTATAAGCAAAAAATTTATTTGAATTCTCGTCAAATTCTCGACTTAGCACAAGAAACTCGTTTATTAGTTGGTGATAATATAAACATTTGTGTTACTATACCGTATTATCTACACTTAAGTGAACAAATTAAATTAGCAGAAGACTTAGAATCTTTAGGTATAAATATTTTACAAACAGAGTCATTAATAGTTAAGAAATCGAATATACATTATCTTTCTCAAGATTATATCTTTGATTCTACTAATATATCTGCTTCTTCTTTATCGTCTACTTATGCAATTTCTAACTCAGTAAACATACCAGTTATTACTTCTTCAGGTATTAATTGTTTATCCAGTTCTATAGCTCTTTTTTATGGTGCTTCTGGTATTGGTGTTGGATCCGCAGTTAATAATCAACTATCTATTTATAGTATGTTGCTATATATTAAGAAGTTACGTCAATCAATGTTATCTAATGAAGTCTTTACTAGTAAAAAAGCTTTTAGTAATTTACAATTAATTTTAAAGGATGTGAAGCAATTTACTTATTAATTTAATCTGTAAATATTTGATTTTCTATTTAATAGTAACTATATAGATTTATAACTATGAAAATTAAATTTAAATATAGATATGCCATAAAATTTTTTAATGAGATAATTATTTTATTTACTTTTATATTTTTTCTTATAATTTTATTTTTTTCTCTCTTTAAAAATAAAGATCAAGAATATAAATTATTTGTTCAGTTTAATAGCGTACATCGCTTAAAAGAAGGAGCAAGCGTTAATTTTAGAGGTGTTAAAATAGGCTATGTTAAAAACCTTAATATTCAGCTGAATTCAGTTATTGCTTTATTAAATATTAATTCAACTAAAATCTTGCTTCCTAGAGATTGTGTAATAGAGGTTAATCAGTTAGGATTATTCAATGATGTAGTTATCGATATTATACCATTAAAATCTAAATGTAGTGTAACTCTAACAAATATTGATGTGTTATCTGATGGCTGTTTAAAGTCTTCTTTTATTTGCTCTAATTTTTATGTAAAAGGCTATAAAGGACTAAATTATGATGATCTGGTTAGATCAACTACAAGGATTTCTCAAAGATTTGATGATCCACGTTTTTTTGATTTGTTTTATTTATTTTTGCAAAGTAGTCTTGAAATTTCAGACCAAATATTATTACTTCTAAACTATTATTCTTATAGTTTTTACTATTTTAGTAACTTTATTCAATTAGCTTCATTTAAGTATTTATATTAGTATATTTTAAAAAAAAATTACACTTGATTTAATTATTTATAATAATGAGAAAAACTTTATCGTTAAACTTTTTGAAGCCAGTTATTGAATTTGAGTATAGGCTTCAACAATTTGAAAAAATGTTTCCTTATAGCTTGTCTTTTAAAATTCAGTATCAAATAGATGAATTAAAAAGTAGTGCTTATGAATTAAAAAAAGATATTTTTAAATCTTTAACTCCTTTACAACGATTGCATTTAGTAAGGCAGTCAGATAGGCCAACAACACTTGATTATATTGCATTTATTATGGATGAATGGATAGAGCTGCATGGTGATAGAGGAGGTGCAGATGATCCAGCTTTAGTTGGTGGTATTGGTAGTTTAGGTGGTCAAACAGTTGTTTTTATTGGTCATCAAAGAGGTAAAGATACAAAAGATAATGTAATTCGAAATTTTGGCATGGCCTCTCCTGGTGGCTATCGAAAGGCTTTGAGATTAATGAAGCATGCTAATCGGTTCAATTTTCCTATTCTTACTTTCATTGATACACCAGGTGCATGGGCGGGTGTAGAAGCTGAGAAGCTAGGGCAAGCAGAGGCAATAGCTGTTAATCTTAAAGATATGTTTTCTTTTGAAGTACCTATTATTTGTACTATTATTGGTGAAGGAGGCTCTGGAGGAGCTTTAGGTATTGGTGTTGGTGATAAAGTTTTGATGTTAGAATATGCTGTTTATACTGTAGCAACTCCAGAAGCATGTGCTGCAATTTTATGGAAAGATAGTACTAAATCCTTGATTGCTGCAGAATCTTTAAAAATAACCTCTCATGATCTTAAAGTATTAGGTATTATTGATGATATTATACAAGAGCCTTTAGGAGGTTCTCAAGCAGATCCTTATTTGGCTTCTTGTGTTTTAAAATCTAAACTAATGTATGATCTAAAAAATCTATTGAAATTATCTGGTAATCAAAGAAAAAAGCTAAGATATCAAAGGTTTCGTAAAATAGGTACCTTTTACGAAATATGAGCTTAGTAATTTATATGTTGCTTTACTATAGAACTATTCCTATATTTCTTAGTCCAATAATTACACCAGCTCCTATAATATGACCTAAACTAGTTGTTGCAAGTAATTCTGGTAGTCCTAATCCTTCCACTCCTAGCATAGGAATTGATGGCCCAAGTCCTCTAATTTTAATTGCATATCTACCAATCCCTATCGCAATTAAATTACATACAATCATTGTAATAGCAGTTTTAATTGACCATAAGCTATTTGATGTCGTAATAGTTGATATACTTAAGTTATTAATATTCATTTAATTTTATAGTTTATTTATTATACTAATTAATATTCATATCATTATAACTTAAACTACCTTATATAATATTTTATATAAGATATATTAAGTTATAATAATTTTAAGCAAGTAACCAACCATAGCTATGTAAGCCTTTTCCAATGAAATTCACCCCTAGGTAGCATACCCATATAACTATAAATCCTAAAGATGCTATAAGAGCGGGCTTTTTTCCTTTCCATGATTGATTTAATCTAGAATGAAGATAGATAGCAAATGTTATCCAAGTAATTAGAGCCCATGTTTCTTTTGGATCCCAGCTCCAATATGTGCCCCAAGCTTCATTTGCCCAGACAGCTCCTGCAATAATTCCTATAGTTAATAATGGAAATCCTAGTCCAATTGTGCGATAGCTTAGGTTATCTATTCCTTGCAGTAAATTCATTTTATATTCTTCATTGAAGAAATTATTTATATATTTATTTCTATTATTTATTAAATTCTTTAAATTTGTAGATTTATATTCTAATAAAATTTTTTGCTTATTATTATATGAATTGCCTTGGATTTCTACTTCTTTACCATTTGAAACTATTAAAAATAACATTGAAAGTAGTGAACCAATCATTAGAATAGAATAACTGACCATCATAATTGTAACATGCATCATAAGCCAATTAGATCTGAGAGCAGGCACAAGCGGTGTAGCTGCTTTCATATTATTAGGTAAACAAATACTTGCAAATGCTAGTGTAAATAATGCTATAGGTATACCAATTGCTCCGATTAATTGACTTTGAGTTTTTTGTTCTATGAAGATTTGTGTAAATGTTAAGCACCATGTTAAGAACACTAATGATTCATATAAGTTACTTAATGGAAAGTACCCATTATGTACCCATCTTATACTTAGTGCTGTACCTATCAGTATATTAATTATTATAGTTGAATTTTGAGCTAATTGATCTAACTTCTGACTATTATTTATACTAATACTTAGCCAATAAGTAATCAGAGTAATTAGTAAAAATCCAAATGCTATATTAATTAGGTGATTCTCTATTAAGTTCCAGTTCATATAAATTTTATATTTATTTTTATTATTATACATATAATAATAAAACAAAAAAAACAAAACTAGAACATAATTATAATATTCTAGTTTTGTTTTCTGTCATTTTTATTTATCCAAGTTTATCGTATTAGCAGAAAGAATTTATTACATAGTCAATCGCAGCCGCGAATTCTACACCTGCTTGTGCACTCATATCTCTTGGAATACATAGTCTTTCTCTTGTATGAACAAAAGCTGCAACATAAGCTGCTGAAGGTAAATTTAGTGCTCTGTATACTTCGCGAGCCCCTGCGATACCCCATTCATCAACTGGTCCTGTACCACCAACTACAAGGCTATAGTTGATTAGACGCATGTAATGGTCAATATCTCTGTAGCATTTATTGATTTTTTCTTGGCTATCACCAGCTTCGCCAGCATTTTTTAAGTATGGATACTTTGAAAAACAAGCATCGCCTCCCTCTTTTACAACGCTTTCATAGTTACAGCCAATTTTTTCAGCTGCTTCTAATCTTGCTGCAGCACGTTGAATATTTCCTTGTACTGCTTCAAGGTCAGAACTTGAAGGGTATCTTCCAGCAGCGTCAGCAGCACTGATTGTAGTAGTGATAACTGATTTCATTATATTTTCTCCTCAGTTGTAAATAAAAAATTTATATATTCCTTCGATAGAGGCTTTCGATTAACAGATTGAAGCTATTACTCTATCACAATAACCTGCAGCTTCTGCTGCTAAAGCGCTACAATCTCCTGCAGAGTAATCTGCTTTTCTTTGACTAGCTGTATTATTGATGAATGCAACTACAGCACATTTCATTATACTTACAGCTCTAGCAGAAGAGTTAGTAGGTACTCCAAGCGCAATATAAGTTTCTTTTAATCCATTCAAGCAACGATCTTCTAATACAGATGCATCACCTGCAAGTAGTGCATAAGATACATAACGTAAAATAATTTCACCATCTCTTAAGCAAGCAGCCATACGACGATTAGTGTAACAGTTACCACCTGGGGCTATTAATCCTGGATTTTCACAGATCATACCAGAAATAGCGTCAGCAACGATACAGCTAGAGTTAGATACAACAGCATTTACTGAATCTAAACGTTTGTTACCATCACTAATAAATGTTTTTAAAGCTTGTAAGTCACTACCGCTTACATAAGCTGCTTTTGAATCTGAATTTACTACAACTCTAGAAAATGCATCAAGCATTGAGCTCTCCTTAATGTTTTCTTATATTCTTATAAAAGAACTAATATGTTTCAGCTTTTAAATTTATTTATAAGCTGGTGTATTGGTGTCGAATAATAATATAAATTATTTTTAAAATAAATATATAACAAATTAATATTAATTAATATTAGATTATTGAATTTTTTATGTAGTATTTAATAATATTATCTTTTATCATTATTTTTTCTAAGATATTTATTAAATATTTTCTTGTATTTTTACTATTTAATTGCTGAATTTTATTTGTATATATTGCTAACTTAAATTCTTGCTCAAGACTTAATTTATTTGTATTATTCATTTTTTATTTTATTAGAATATTCTTATAAAACTTTTTATTATTTTATAGTATTTACTTTAATTCTAGTATAATATTGATATACATTATTATAAGCCAATGAGTTATGATTTTATTAATTTATGGTTTATTAGTTAAAATAAAATATATTGTATAAATTAAATCTTGATTATATATTATATTAGATGAATATAAGAAATTTTAGCTATCAAACTTTCTGATTTTATATAAAATTATAAGTTATTATTCTTGAATTATTTGCATGTTTAAAATTAACCTGGAGATTAATTATGTCTATTCCAATTTTGAACTATTCTTTATCTACTCATAATCATCGAGTTAATAGTTTTGAGTATTTAGCAGGAGAAGAACAACCTAAGTTATATACAACAGACAACTTACCTAACTCGACTGAGATGGATGAAATTATTTGGGCTGCATATCGTCAAATTTTTAGCGAGCATCAAACTTTGTCCAGTACTCGTCAACCTTTTTTAGAATCTCAATTAAGATTTAATCAAATAAAAGTTAAAGATTTTATTAAATCATTAGCTTTATCTCATCAATTTCGTCTTTTGAATTATGATGTTAATAATAACTATCGTTTTGTTGAAATGTGTATACAGCGTATTTTAGGTCGTGATGTTTATAATCAAAGAGAGAAGTTAGCTTTTTCTATTATTATTGGTTCTAAAGGCTTAAAAGTTTTTATAGACATGTTAATAAATAGTGATGAATACTTAGAGAATTTTGGAGATAATATAGTTCCTTATCAAAGAAGGCGTATAATCTTTCAAAGAAATAAAGGGGAGATACCTTTTAACTTAAAAACGCCTCGCTTGGATTATGATTTCTTAGATAAACAAAATATGCCTCAAATTTCATGGTCTGGACCCGTACGTAAATTTAGGCCACAAGAACAAAAACCAAAAGCTGGTGATCCAGCTTTATTTTTTGGCATGTTAAATGACATATCATTTATATAATTTATTTTTTATAATAGGAGTTATTTAATTTAATAAAGATCATGTTATTTCAGAATATATTTCATTAAGTAATATTGAAATAATATGATATTTAGATATATATATTAGTATTTTTATATTAAATACGAACTTTAAGATCTAGCTTCCCAGTTTAAATGCATCAACAAACAGGCCATATATTATACCGATTCTGATATTATTGACTAAATTCGGTAAAAAGTTTCTCTTTAAATTTTGATTTTGATAGATAGATCTACTTAAAGTCTCATTTGTTGTTACAATAATTGCTGCACTTATAATATTCCAATCACCTGTCTGTGCAGGTATTGTTGATAAAATATTTGCAAAAAAAAAACCAAGCATTAAACTAATTAGATTTATACTAATAACAGTAAAAGAATAATTAAGTCTTTGCTCTATTATTCTAGTTAATTTAAAAAAGATATTCAATTTTATTCGTTTAATATTTATAGGTTTTGTTCGCTTAAGCTTATTGTTATGTAGTCAAATGGTTTAGTAACTATTTCTTTATTTATAAAAGTTCCGGTATTAATTTCTTTAGTTATAATTTCTTTCAAGATCTGTATACTTCTTATTGTTGGTCCAATAGGTACGTTCAATGATAAATATGTTTCTTTTAGTCCATCAAGTAATCGTTCGTTTAGTATGTCATTATTACCTGAAATTAAAGCATAGCTAGCATATCTTAAATAATAATCAATGTCTCTTAAACAAGCTGAATATCGTCTAGTAGTATATGAATTCCCCCCGGGTCTTAATAGTTCTGGTTGTTCATCATATAATTGTGTCGCTGCCTCTTTTACTATTTTTGATGCTTTACTATTAATTGCTTCAACAGCTATTAATCTTTCTATGGCAGTATTAAAATATTTATTTATTTCATTTATAGCAATTTTATCTAAATATTTACCTGTTAAATCATATTTATTTAAAACATTAGTTATAGCATCCTGCATTTGTTTAATCTCCAATAAGCTTATAAACTATTATTTTCCATCTATAATTATAATATAATGAATTTTATTTACAAAAAAAACAATTTTTTATTTAAATTTATGGTATATTCCTTGTGGATAAAGAATATTTTTTAATTCGTTTAGATAATAAGAAAAAAATAGAACTATACTACTTTAATAATTATATAAATAATATAAAACTTTTAAATAGCTTTATTTATCCTATTTGTTTTACTGCATCAAATAGTTATCTTATGTTTAATTTAATTTCATTGCACACTAGTTTAAATATTCTATCGACACAACATAAATTATATTTAGGAAGAGAAATTTGTAAAGCAGAAATTGCTATAGAAATTAATCAACAATATATTCAAAATTAGTACAATTATTATTCTATTTATAGGGCATGTAACTCAGCGGATAGAGTACCAAATTCCGACTTTGGTGGTCGAAGGTTCAAATCCTTCCTTGCTCATTTTGAATAGCTTATAATATAATGTATTGATATTATAGAAATTATTTTTTTGTGTTAGAATAATATATTATATAAATATCCAGTACATTTTTCTGTTTTGTTTTAGTTTTTAATGTGGGACTGAATTGGTTTCTACATATTAATATTTTTTCACTAATTTTAGTTGATTTTTTGTTATTTTTATTAGAAGATATTAAATAATATTGCTATTTTAATTATTAATTAAATGCAAAACACAATATTTTAGTTTTTTCTAGAAATAAAGTATTTGCTTAAATTTTTAGAATATTAAATTCTATTTTTGACATATAGTTTGATATATATATTCAGGTGCTCTTATTATATTTTTAAATACATTTATTTATTTACATATTAAATGAATCTATTATTTTAATGTTTATATATGATAAGTAAAGTAAAAAACGGGTATAAAACTTAATTACGTAAATTTTAATGATAACAAATCAATATATTTACTTTAATTAGTAATAATTAAATAAATAATATTAATATGGACGTGGGTTCGATTCCCACCAGTTCCAATTTATATTATTTCATTTTTGATATTATTGCTTAGTTAGTTTATATTTGTTTTAGTCTTGTTAATATTTTAATTATTATAAGTATATAAGCTTTATTCGTGAATAAGTTTCATGATTCTATTCAATTTAATCTTGCATCATATAATGTTTCAAAATTATTGTAATTATAATAATCATTTAATTTTTAAATTAAATGAAAAAAGAGAGAGTTATACAAAGATACGCATCAATCAATTAGTCAATTCAAGAAGAAACAAGCTTTTATGTATAGTTATTCCAAGTTCTACTAACTTTTCTAATAAGCTTGCTAACGAATTTTTAAGTAATAGAAGAAATAATGATTTTATTTATCGTAATTTTTGGCAAAAGTTTATAAATAAATATCTTCAAGAAACAATATTTATTTCAGCAGTTAATCCTTTGTCGGATGCTTATATTAATCAATTGAAGACCAGTGGATTATCTGTTTATCAAGGAAATGATTATAAAAATTTTTTGTTAAAATTTAGTAAGGATTTGTTTAATGGTACAATAGATGTTTCATTAGTTAATAATATTAAAGGTGATTCTACTACTATTAGTGAAAAATATAGTAATTATATTAGATACAATTGGTTTAAGCTATTTAGCATTAGTAATTTTATATCTAATATCGGTAATATAAATAAAAATATTTTGTTTAATAGAAATATTAAATATGAATCTTTACCTTTATTTATTTTAATAAACAACCAAAACCAATTTATTATGTCAGAGTCTTCAGATAAGTTGTTATCATATAAAAATAACTCTAATTTTATGTTGAATTTTTTTAAAGAATCTATTCTAAAAAATTATAGTCATAAAAAATCTTATACTGGGTTATTATTTATTAATCCTGAAGATTCTTTGGAATATAGGTCTTACATTAATTTTGAATATAATAAATCTACTCGTAATAATTCTCTTAAATCGATAATTACTAGTATAGGTTTTTACTACCATTTATTAAATCTATCTTATAGTGATACCGAATTTAGGTTAATTCCTGATTTAGTAGAAGTAGGTAAATTATTATCTCAATATAGAAAATATAGCAACTTATCGTTTGATATTGATCAAAAATATGGTTCAAATTATTTTCAAGGTCAACCAATTTATTCAATTCAACCTGTAACTGTAAAAGATAAAAATACTAATTGCAGAAAAAAAGTATATTACTCGTATCATTTAAATAAAAATAATAATATTATTGAATATAAAGCTATATTTTTAAATTACCAAACAGCTCTTAGTGCTTGGAAAAAGTTTGTAGAAGATAATTCATATTATAACTTACCCGCTAAGCCTCAACTATATGTTTCTAATTTAGAAACTTTTCTTAAAAAAAATCAAAACAATGAAATTAATGACCAAATTATATTTATACCCTCATTTAAAACTTATAATTTTATTAATAATCATTTTAAATTAAGAACAAAAAATAGTAATAGTATTAAAAAAATAGCTATTAATGTGAGTTTATATACTAAGACAATATTCTATAGATTAATTTGGTCTTTAACTAGTAGACAGCCTATTAATTGGTAATTTATTATGAGATAGTAACTATACAATAATATTATTTTTATCTTAACAGTTAGTATAAATATTATTTTCTTGAATAATACTCTACAACAAGTAATTCATTAAGTTGTAATGCTACCCAATCTCTTTCTACTATACCATTAACTTTAGCTATCATAGTTTCTTTATTTAATTCTAGATGGCTTGGTATATTTGCTAAGCCTGGAAAATTTAAGTATGTATTTATTAATGTTTTTGAAGATGATTTTTGTTTAACTGTTATAATATCTCCAGGTTGACACTGATAACTACAGATAGAGATATTTTGGTTATTAATAATAATATGTTTATGATTAACTAATTGACGAGCTGCAGGTATAGTTGGGGCTAAACCTAGTCTAAATATTGTATTGTCTAAACGCATTTCTAATATTTGCAATAGTATTATTCCTGTTGATCCTTGTACTTTTTTTGCTAATTTAATATTCTTAAGTAATTGCTTTTCACTTATTCCATAATTAAATCTTAATTTTTGCTTCTCATTTAGCCTTAAAGAATATTCTGATGGCTTATGTGATTGTTGTCCATGTTCTCCTGCTGGAGATGTTTTTTTTGACTTTTTTCTAGTTAATCCTGGTAAGTCTCCTAATCTTCTTGAAATTCTTACTCTTGGTCCTCTATAACGAGACATATTTTATCACCTTTTTTCTTTTTTTGTAATATTAATTATTAATGAATTTGAAATTATTTAAATTCTGTATATATTGTAGTTATTTGACTAATACTTATTTTTTTTGTGAAGATAAAATCATTATGACATTTTTCCCATCTTTTGATGGCAATTGTTGTATTTCAGATACTTGACTTAAATCTTTTGCCATTTTATTTAATAATTCAACAGCTAAATTTAGGTGCTGTATTTCTCTACCTCTAAATACAACTGTTGCTTTTACTTTATTGCCTGATTGCAAGAACTTAAATGCTTGATTTAATCTAACTTGATAGTCATGCTCTTCAATTTTATATCTCATTTTCACTTCTTTGATTGAAGTATTGTGTTGCTTTTTTTTAGCTTCTTTTGCTTTTTTCTCCTGTGTGAATTTATATTTACCATAGTCTATAATCTTACACACAGGTGGCTCTGATTTATCACTAATTACTACCAGATCTAGTCCTTTATTTGAAGCAATTTCTAACGCTTCACTTGAAGAATATATACCTAGTTGTGCCCCTAGTACATCTATTAGTCTTACTTTAGGATAATTAATGTACTCATTAATAATGTGTTCTTCATTATATTTTTTCTTCAATTTTTTATTATTTACCTGGTTTTATTCATTTAATTATATAAGTATCCTAATTTATTCTAAAGTATTGGTAAATACATGTAAATTATTATAACATTAAATATGTATATATTTATTTTTTCTATTTTAATATTATGAAACATACTTTAGCTGTTCTTGTTCAAGATGAATCTGGTGTTTTGTCTAGAATATCTGGGCTATTTGCAAGACGTGGTTTTAATATCGATAGCTTAGCAGTTGGATCTACAGAAAAGCCTGGTATCTCTAGAATTACTATGAGTGTTAGAGGAGATAATCGTACGATAGAACAATTAATTAAGCAATTATATAAATTAATTAATATCTTAAATGTTCAAAATGTTACTAATATTCCTTGTGTTGAGCGTGAATTAATACTAATTAAAGTTAATACAATTAAAGAAGATATATCATCAATATTAGATATTGCTAACGTTTTTAGAGCAAAAGTTGTAGACTTAGCAAATACTTCTTTAACTTTAGAAATCACTGGTGATCCTGGTAAAATTTTTGCGATTCAGCAATTATTAAATAAGTATGATATTATTGAAGTTGCTAGAACAGGAAAAATTACGTTAACCAGAGAATCTAATATTAATACAGAATTATTAAAAAAAACATTAAGCTATAATCAGTCTTATTTGTACAGTTAGTTTAATTGCTCTTAAGTATGTTTTTTCTTTGCCAATGACCAGGTTTTTCTATAAATGATAAGCATTCTGTTAAATCTCAATCTAGAATAATGTTCCTTGATTGTATATTAATATTTATACTTATAATATTATTCATTGGATTAAATATATATTTTTCTTCTATTATATTTTGGTTATTCTTCTGATGCTTTTTCTTTATAATTAAATAAGTTTGGCATCTATGAATGTGGCGACAATTTATACATATACACATTTTATAAAATATTTAACTTTTTATTACTTATTATAATATATATTTAATGAATAGAGTTAGCTAATATTTCATTATATATTTATATGGGGATGGAGGGACTTGAACCCTCACGATCAATCAAAGATCAACAGATTTTAAGTCTGTTGTGTCTACCATTCCACCACATCCCCTTAACTTTACTTCTTTTTTAGGCGGTACCCAGATTTGAACTGGGGATAAAGAATTTGCAATCCTCTGCCTTACCACTTAGCTATACCGCCTAAGTAATCCAAGATAATATCTATGTTTAATCTATAAAGTATAATTTATCTAAATTTAGTATTAATTGTCAATAACTAATTTCATATTTCTTGTGAAAATAATCTACTTTTTAAGATATCTTCTGATTCAATTGTTACTAAATCACTTTTTGTTAATACTCTATCGCCACTAATAAAAATACGATTTGCTTGTCTCATTCTTGCTCTATCTAAAGCATTTCTAATACTTCTCGCATTTGCAAAATGTGGTTGTTTCATTCTTCTTTCTGCGTATTCTAACAGTACTTTATCTGCGTCTGATGCAAATTTATATTGTTGCTCTTCTAGCATTAATTTTGCTATTTTTAGTAATTCTTCTGCAGTATAGTCCGGGAAGTCAACATGGTTAGTTACTCTTGATGATAGCCCAGGATTTGACTCATAAAATTTATCCATTTTTTCTTTATAGCCTGCAAATATGACAACTAAATCGTCTCTCTGATTTTCCATAACTTGAAGTAGTATCTCTATGGCCTCTGCTCCATAATCTCTTTCATTATCTGGCTTATAAAGATAATATGCTTCGTCGATAAAAAGAACACCTCCCATAGCTTGTTTCAGTACCTCTTTTGTTTTCGGTGCTGTATGCCCAATATATTGACCTACTAAATCATCACGAGTTACAGTTAATAAGTGTCCTTGCTTTATATATCCTAATCTATATAAAATATCAGCCATTTTCATAGCAACTGTTGTTTTACCTGTTCCTGGACTACCTGTAAATGACATATGTAATCCAGGGCTTCCTGATACCAAATTTAATTGATTTCTTAAACGATCTATTAATAATAAGGCAGCTATTTCTTTTATCCTAGTTTTTACTGGTGTTAATCCAATTAATTCTTGCTCTAGTTCATTAATAACTTCTTGTATTTTAGTTTTGTCATATTCTTCTTGTAAATTTACTAGAGTATCATCTGTATAATTTTTATTCATTTATTTAAACTAAATTTAATTAATTCTAATTATTAATATAAATTAGCTAAAAATTTAAAAAAATATAGAATATAGTAAAATATTTTATTATATTCTATATCAATAAATTCTTGACTATAGTATTTGTCTAATTTAAAACTTTTTAGTATCTAGAACCCTCTGGCTTTTCAGTTGCATAACTACGGAAGCAGTATTTTTGATTTCTGCTGATATCTTCTGATCTTACTAATTCAAATCCAGGTTCATGCGCTGGTCTATTAATAATAAAAGATAATACGCAACTTTCTATACCTCTTGTATTATCAAATGCATTAACTTTAATATATACACTTGAATTTTGCTTACGGCAACTATCGATTTCAAACATTACTGTTGTAGAATCTTTAATATCAAATAATGGTAATCCCCATAATTCCCAATAATTGTTTCTTGGATGTGGATCATCTGTATATTCAATATTAATTGCCCAATCATTAGATATTGCGTAGTCAATTTGTTTTTTAATTTGTTCGTTAGTTAGGTCTGGTAAAAAGGAAAAAGTCCCTTGTGTTAATCTCACTATTCTGTACTCCTTATAATGATTAATTTATCTTAATAGATTTTAATATATTTAAAATAGTATAAAAATTGCACTAAAGTGTAATAAATTTATAAATTTTTGATTTAAACATTAGCTGTTGGAGTTTCTACAAAGTCAGCAGTATCTGTAGAAGTATAGTTAAATGTAATATCTTTCCATAAATCTAATGCTGTTTGTAGAGGACCACATGTTTTTGCTGCATCACGTAAAATTTGAGGTCCCTCTGTGACATAATCACGACCTTCATTACGTGCAATTACCATTGATTCTAAAGCTACACGGTTTGCAGTTGCTCCTGCTTGTATACCATCAGGGTGACCGATTGTACCTCCTCCAAATTGTAGTACAACATCATTACCAAGATAATCTAATAACTGATGCATTTGGCCACAATGAATACCACCTGATGCAACTGGAGTTACTTTACGTAAAGAAGCCCAATCTTGCTTAAAGAAAATACCTAAAGGTAAATTAATATCTAAGTGTGCTTCTAGTAATGTGTCATAAAAACCTTTAATCATTAAAGGATCACCTTCTAATTTTCCTACTACAGTTCCTGCATGAATATGATCTACTCCAGCCATACGCATCCATTTACAGATAACGCGGAAATTCATTCCATGGATTTTTTGACGAGAATATGTTGAGTTACCTGCACGGTGTAAATGTAGAATCATATCATTTTTACGAGCCCAGATAGCCATAGTTTGAATAGCTGAATATCCAATTACTAAGTCAATCATAATAATAACTGTACCTAGTTGTTGTGCAAATTCAGCTCTTTCATACATATTTTCTATTGTTGCTGCTGTAACATTCATATAATGTCCTTTAACTTCTCCTGTAGCAGCAATTGAGCGATTTACTGCTTCCATTGAATATAAAAATCTTTCTTTCCATCGCATAAATGGTTGAGAGTTAATATTTTCATCGTCTTTTAAGAAATCAAGACCACCTCTTAGACCTTCATAAACTACTCTACCATAGTTTTTACCAGATAAACCAAGTTTAGGTTTAACAGTTGCACCTAAGAATGGACGACCAAATTTATCCATACGTTCACGTTCTACAATTAAGCCTGTTGCAGGACCTTGGAAAGTTTTTAGGTATGCTACTGGTATGCGCATATCTTCAAGTCTTAAAGCTTTAACTGCTTTAAACCCAAATACGTTACCAATAATAGATGCTGTTAAGTTAGCAATTGATCCTTCTTCAAATAAATCAATATCGTATGAAATATATGCAAAATATTGATCAGATGTATTTGGTACAGCATCAACTTTATATGCTTTAGCACGATATAAATCACATGCAGTTAATAGATCAGTCCATACAACTGTCCATGTTGCAGTTGATGATTCACCTGCAACAGCAGCAGAAGCTTCTACTGGATCTACTCCTGGCTGTGGACTTACGCGAAATAAAGCTAATACATCTGTTTCCTTAACTACGTAATCAGGATCCCAATATCCCATTTTTGCGTATGGAATTACACCAGACTCATAACGTTCGTTTTTAATCCTTGTCCGTTCTTCTACAGAGTTAGACATTTATTCCTCCTTGAATTTAAGGCAGTATCATTATATATAAAGTTAGATACAATAATTTTAATTAAATTAATAATAATAAGTATTTAAAAACAAATACAATTTACTATAATATGCAACCAACTTTAAATATAAATTTATCATTATATATTAATCAAAGAATTGTAGTGTTATTTATAGTAGTGATAATTTTTTTTAATATAAAGCCTTGTAAATGTAAAATTTTTTATATAAATAGTTATTTTGTTATATTTTATGATAATATTGATTTAGCGAGGAAAAAAATTGAAAAACACCAATATATTTTGTCTGTACTACAAGTTGTAGACTCTTCTTTTGAAGAGGAAGTAATAAAATGTCGCAATCATGATACAGTTTTAGTAGATTTTTGGGCACCTTGGTGTGGACCATGTAGACTAATAGCCCCTGTGATCGATGAAATAGCTTATGAGTATAAGAGTATTGTAAAAGTTGTTAAAATGAATACAGATGAAAATCCGACTATAGCAACTGAGTATGGTATAAGAAGCATTCCAACAATAATGATTTTTAAATCTGGAGTCAAAGTAGATACTGTTGTGGGATCTGTTCCTAAGTCTACTTTAGAAAATACATTATCTAAGTATCTATAGTTACTTAAAGATCAAATACTGTTATAAAAATAAATTTGATATTATGTTTAAAATATAAATTCATCATACATTACTATTAATATGTCTAAAGTTTGTCAAGTTTCAGGTAAGAAAGCAAATAATGGTTATACAGTTTCTCATTCTCATGTTAGAACTAAAAAAAAACAAAATATTAACTTACATATAAAAAAAGTTTGGTCAGTTAGTAAAAATTCTTGGATAAAACTTAGAATTTCTACTAAAGTAATCAAATCTTTACATAAAATCAAATTGTAAAGCTTAACTTTACATAAGTAGTGACAATTTTCAATTAGTATGATATAGTTATGATATACATTTTTTAGATAATTTATTAATGCTTTATTCTATATTATTTGTATTATATAGATAAAGAAGAAAAAATAATAAAGAGTATTGGTTGATTATAAGATTAAGGTTTCAAATATGATTTACGATCCAGAAAAAGTTTATTTAGATCAATATAATAACGATGATAATAATAATTTAAGTATCAATGATTATGATATAGATATGACTACAGGTTGGTCATTTATATGTCTTAATGAGACTATAAGTTATTACACAGATTGTAATAATAAAAATAACGACTTTAAAGATTAATTAAAAAAATATTTCAACACTTAAACTTTTAATATATATAATATATATTATTAAAGTTTAGGTATTAAAAAATTATCTTTGCTTTTAATATAATGAGATAAATATAGCATACTATGCTAGTATAGCTCAATTGGTAGAGCAGCTGATTTGTAATCAGCAGGTTATGGGTTCAAGTCCCTTTACTAGCTTATCAAGAAATACCTAAGTTTTGTATAATTGGAATATTTGCTAATAACAAGTAAGCAAAACCTGCACCACCTACAGCACCGACTAAAAAACCTGCTGTAAATTGACTCCAGCCACTTGAAGTTTGCAAAATATCTTTTGATTCATCCTTGTTTAAATTAAAAGAAACGTTTCCATACATTGATAAACATGTAGTTAGTATAATAATTAATCCAACAGTTGATAAAAAGCCAGATAAAAGAGCCACATCTGTATTTCTTAAAGGGCCTAGCTTATCAAAAGGACCTATTAAGAAATATCCATGAGCCATTCCTATTTCTAGTCCTCTTAGTAAAGGAGATAAACCTCTTCGGTAGGCTGGTAAATTACTTAATAAACCTTTTGTAAAGCTTGATGTACTAACTGGCGTAGATAAATTTCCTACAAATGGATCATTATTATAAGATTTAATAAAATTTGACATAGATCTGTTTTTCCAGAAGAAAAGAGTTATTGATATAATATTTCTAATTTGTATATTAACAAATAATTTAAATTATAAGTTAATATATTAACTATCTTGTAATAAATGCAAATTATATTTATTTAAGTTGAAATAAAACTTTTTTAAGGAGAAAATAATTATGTCTATCATCATTAGTTATTTCATTTTTATAATATTTTTTATAGGTTTAGCCCTAAGTCTATATTTTGGTTTACAATCTATTAAATTAATTTAGTTATCAAAAAAAAGGCAAAAAATAAATTTGTTTATTTATTTTTTGCCTTTTTCTTGATAAGATATAAAAGTAACCTTATAGTTTATATAAAAGATAAATAATTTTTAATTTTAAAAAACTGAAATAGAAATGGATCAAATTAAGATAGATAAAATATTAGGATCACGTAGATTAAGCAATTATTGGTGGGCAACAATAGTTCTATTAGGTAGTTTTAGCTTCTTTATAGTGGGTCTATCCGCATATTTGAGTATCACTGTAATACCTTTCTTACCACAGGGAGCAATAATGATATTTTATGGTATATCAGGAATACTACTTAGTCTTTTTTTATGGTATACAATAATCTTTGATGTTGGTAGTGGATATAATAAATTTGATAATATGCAAGGAGTTGTTACTATTTTTAGGCTAGGTTTTCCCGGTAAAAATCGTATATTAAAACTCGAATATAACATTAAACAAATATATTCTATAAAAATACGTATACAAGAAGGACTATCTTCAAGAAGAGAGATTTATTTAAAAACAAAAGATAAAAGAGAAATACCTTTAACTAAGGTTGGTGAGCCAATTTCAGTTTATGAAATAGAAAAACAGGCAAAAGAAATAGCAAAATTTTTAGATGTAATTATTGAAGGAGCAGAATCTTAGTTACATTTGTAAAAAAAATTAGTTTATTATATAATAACCATATTATTAAAACTAAGCGGGTATAGTTTAGTGGTAAAACCTTAGCCTTCCAAGCTAATGATGCGGGTTCGATTCCCGCTACCCGCTTTACATTTATATTCACATTATATTGCATCTGGCTGGATTCGAACCAGCGGTGTCCTAATTGGATGGCGGATTATTAGAGTAGATTTATATATAAATTAAAACCCCTCTTTCAAAACCGTACATGAAATTTTCATTTCATACGGCTACCGCTTATTATTTCAAGATATCTGTAATTATTAATTAGATTATAATTATATATAATTTATGCTAATATACTTTTTTTCTATATTTAAGTTATATATATAATAGTTTAAAATATAATTATTAGTTCTAAAATTTTTATGATAAATAAAATAAAAATCTGCTTTGTATTGCTTTCTCAACCAATAATATAATTTAATATTAATGACTTCATTAACAAATTCATTGATTATAATAGATATATGATCAGAATAGTCATTATAATATTCTTTAATCAATTTATTAATATTTAATAGAATATAATTTTTATTTATAGACGAAATTATCTTTAATTTAGAATAATACCTACTATACAAAAAATGTTTAATTAAATATATGAAATAATAATTATTTATAAATTGTGTTAATTTCACCTGGCTATATAAACATTTTAGTATTGCTTTATTTATTACTAAAATTTGTTTAGACAAATAAAAATAATACCAATGAAAATCTATTAATGCAATATTCAATAATAATAAATATAGGTTATTAAAATTTGTAAAAGTACCAGATTTATTTTTTTGTATAAATATTGCATAACTCAAATCATATATTTTATTTAAATCAATACAACAATTCATAGATAACCAATTTTTTATTGACTTGTTGATATAATTATTAGACTTTAACTTTAATAATACTCTGTTAATATTAAAGTATTTAAGAGATTTATTAGTAATACTGTCTTTTATATTTATTCTTAAATTCAAAAATTGATTGAAAAATACTTTATTCATTCTTTGACTAAGTTTTGCTTTCCATTCTGGATTCAAACATAGAAATACTATATTTTGCTTAATATTTTCTGTAATATTAATAGTTTCATTAATATTACAGAACTTGAAATTAAATAAAAATTTAAATAGAAAAAGCTTACTATGATTTCTTGTTAAATATCTTTCTTTATTATATAGATTATAATATTTATATGTTTCTTCTAGTATTTTACTTATTGACATGATTTTAGCTTCATGACAATTTAATAAATAATTTTGTAATTTATAAGCATAATTTAATTGGTATCTTCTTGCTGATAGATATATTTGTTTTTGTATCATTAATATTCTAAGATATATTCTTTGCCATGGAAGATTTGGCCAATAATTCTTAAAATCAAAAATATAGTTAGTCAATTATATATTCCTATATTAATAATAAGCACAATACGTCAGTTTTACTTTTTTATTGCTTCTTACTAAATAGTAGTATTTGCCTCGGTATTTTTATTTATTAATAAAAAATTACTATTTAGTTACTTCGTTCCATATTTTTTATACTATAGTTAACTTAGACTCCTTTCTATATATTAATAGCCTCTATAAAAAATCATGTTCATATTAACTCATAGTAATTGAACTTAAGGGCAAATTGTATTTCTAGCTTAGAAATAAATCTATTTAATACTTTAAACAAAGGTTTGTATATCTAGTCATATTAACTTTCCATCTAAGTCTGCTTTATTTAAAAATTTTTAAGGCTTATAGATTTATAAATTAACTTGATGATTATATTCATGATTTAAAATAGTTAGATTTGCACTAACAAAAAAAATATAGTTAACTAAATACTTGATGTATTTAGTCTTTAGTTAGCTAAGTTATTATTATTAAAATAAAAATTTAACACCTAAAAACGAATCGCACATGAGTCCGCTGCCTTCGGCCTCTCGGCCACAGATGCTTTTAAACTGTAGAACTATTATAATAAAACTAAGATTAAAAGTAAATAGCATATTACTCATTCATATTATGATATGTTGCAACTGCTGAAGGAGATATTTTATTTAAGTATCTAAAAATCCAATATTTAAAAATAGTATCTAAAATAACTGGAAAAGTTGAAATAAAAATAAAGATAAAATCTCTGCTTTCTGGTAACCCAAAATGTCTTAATATAACCTCTATAATAATTTCCCAACCATGTGGCGAATGAAAACCTACAAAGATATCAGTAAATAGAATAATTAAGAAAGCTTTTGCAGTATCACTTAAGCCATAAATAGATTCATTAATAAATGATTGAAGGATTGAGAATTGTCTTTTATTTGTAATTAGTATAGAAATAAAAATAATAATAGAAACAAGATCAGCTAATATATTTTTTATCGCGTTTACGCTTTCATTAGAATACTTTGCAGCAATTTCTAATGCTTTCTTAGAAATAGTTTCATCAATTTGACTATTAGATAAAATATCTAACTTACCTATTAAAATTTCAAAGTGAAGTTTTTCTTCAAATCTTTGTAAATCAGCAAAAGCTCTCTCTTCTTGAGAATGATTTAAAAAAATATTTGGATTACTTTTATTCCAAGCATAATTAATTAAAGGATTAAGAATGATAACTTTAGAAACTTGATTCATTAATATAGGCATAATAAGTAATATAATGATATACTTAATTGATGCTAATGTTTGATATCTAGCAACTTTAAACTCTTCTAATGCTTCAATTTCAGCATTTGGGTTTAATTCTTGCTTAAATTTATTAAAAAGTTTACTCATAGAACGTGGAATTATTCCTGTTTTTTCAAAAGCTAATTGATTAATTTTCTTTAAATTCCAATATTTCATTTTTTTTGATATTATTTGTTTATTAAAACTAATAATATAATAGTTTATATAAATAATCAGTTATATAATAGATTGAAAATTAAAGTTATAAATTAATACTTTTAACAAGTAAAATAAGCTATATAAAAAAATGAGAATAAACCTAAATCAATTTTTTGATGATTTTGAAGGAAATTGGCTTACACAAACTAATATATATTTATTAAAAAATAAGAATCAAAAAATTTATAATTGTAGAATTCACATTACTTTAGCTAGTGAAGATATAAATATTTCAAATAAACTGAATATATTTTATCACTATAAGTTAAATGATTTAATTAGTAGAGAATTTAGTATTATAAAAACTAATAATAAACAGAATCAAAATAATAGCCCACTAAAAATTAATAAATTAGATACAAGGTTAAAATTAATATGTGAAAACTTTTTAAGAATTGATACTCAAATAAAAGATAAAAATTTAATATATCAAGAATATCTATACACAATAAACAAAAATTTAAAAATTTCTCTAGGTATTTTAAAGAAAGTAAATAATCATAGTTATATTGGTATTATGACTAAATCTTATATTAAAGTATAATTAAAGTTAGTTATATTCATACAACTAACTATAAAATTTTATATCAATATAACTACTCTAAATCTTTTCTGTTAGGATTTCTTGAAGGATCGTTAGATAAAAACCCAAAGAAAAATAACGAAATAAAAAAAATAACTGTTGTATAGACAAAAATCTTTAAAGTTAACATTTTGAAATAAATCCTTAATAAATATCCGTAATAAAAAAAGGGAAGCATATATAAGTATTATATATAAAAATAACATACTTATAAATTTAAATTAACTTAAAAATTGTATTGATAACTATAATATTTAAATATATATATAATGAACATTAAACACCATAGAGTAATCTAAGAACAAAGAATAAAATATTTTTTAAATAAAGTTCAATAATTAAAAATTGGTTTTATTTACATTACTATTGTTACTTAACGTTTCAAAATTCAATTCCTTTAGTTTGTTCATTATTCTTTGAAAATACTCTTGAAAATAAATTTCTAATGACTCAATTTCACTATCTTCCATTTTTAGAATATATAAAATTTCCTTCATAGGTAAGTAAAAATTGTTATTAACATAATTAACTTGTATAAATGCTAATCTTTCAGAAATATTCCAAGTCCATTGAAACAATCTAGTAAATACCATCATAAATTTTAATAAAAAAACAGGAATCCTTGCGATCTTAGCACGCCTGCCTGAAATTTTTTCACATAACTTAATTAACTGTAAAGATGTCCAAGATTTATTACCAACTAGCGCTAAATTTTTATTATTAAATTGTTTAATTGATAAACTTTTCACTGTAATTTCGGCAATATTTTGAGTATTTATATACGAAATAGATGATGATTCATTAGTAATCCACACAGAATTTTGATCTAGAATAGGAACAGCATACTGTGAAACAAGACCTTGAAAAAAACCTGATAGATTAAAAATAGTATAATTTATAGAAGATTTCTTTAGACGATTTTCTACTAATAATTTTAGTTTAATGAATAGAATATTTTGATAATAACTAGCATCTAAAATAGAAAAAAATATATAACGCTTAACTTTTGATTTAATAGCTGATTCAATTAAGATATATTTCGCTTTCAAGTCTACTTCATTAAAACTTCCTATTTCGTTTATTCTAGTTGTAGAAGAATCGATAATTGCTGTAATACTGTATAAAGTCAAAGGTATTGTTTCTACCTTTGTTAAATCTCCATATATTAATTCAGCTCCCCATTCTTTTAAGAAGGATGCTTTACGAAAATTTCTAACTAAACATTTTACTCTAAAACCTTGATTTAAAGCCTTTTTTACAATTTGTCTTCCTAATGTTCCAGTGCCACCAATAACTAATAAACTCATTTATCATTCCTAAATATAATATTATAGAGTATAATAACATATTATGTAATAATACATGATTAGATAAAGATAGGTAGAGAGGGATTTGAACCCTCATAACTAAAGTTACCAAATTTTGAATATGGTGCGTATACCTAATTCCGCCATCTACCCATATAACTTACTTATCATTAGAGAAGTCTTTTATTAATATTTCTAAATTAGATGGAATAAATATAAAATATGATTATAAAAATCTTTAAACTTTCTTCTATATTTGTAACTTTATTTGTTATACCTTATTTAAATTTAAATATAATTAGCAGATATTATTTTCTTAAAATGTTACTAAAAATAACTTTATGTTATTTAGTTTACAATATTAACTTATTTAGTATAATTAAATATAGCTTGATCCATCTAATATACCTTATTATATATTTATATTATTATCAATGCTATAATATAAAAAACACAAATTATTTTACTATAAATTTACCTTATTACCTTAACATTTCATTAAAAAAAAAAATACTTATTAAATACTATATATATCTATTGCCTTACTATATTAAAAAAATGATTTATATCAACATCATATATTTCATCATATTAAAATTTTTATTTACATTAATTAAAAATGAACATATTGCTACATTTACAATAGGCTTATATAATAATATCAAAAAATTTATACATTTTAATATGTATAAATATTCAATAACTATATTATTTTGCTTTGAATTTGTAGAGATAATTAGAAATAAACTAAATTATTTAAAAATTTCAATATTAATAAAATCATATATAGGCTGGTTGACCTATTCATATAAATATATTGACATTTTTCTAAAATTAATTATGACATATTTAATAATACTACTTGAAGAAATAAACTATACATCGTCTGTTTTATGGAATAAACAGATTTACTATCAAAATTTTTCAATTAAACAGTAAAATAACTATAATATAATAAATAAAAGAATTATTTTACTCACACCAATATACAATACTTTTATTTAATTTATGTGCACAAATACTTCATCTAGTGAATCAATGACTTATTTAGATAACTTTATTAATAAACCATACCAATACGGTTTCCATACTCCAATTGATTCAGAATACTTTCCAAAAGGTTTAAATATAGAAACAATACAATTAATCTCAAGTTATAAAGAGGAACCTTATTATTTAACTCAATTTAGATTAAAAGCATATAATAAATGGATAAAGATGCAAGAACCTAAATGGAGTAAAATAATTTTTAACACTATTAATTTTAACAGCATAGTATATTATTCAAAACCTAAATATAAAAAGAAAGTTAATAATCTATCAGAAGTTGACCCAGAAATACTGAGGACTTTCGACAAATTGGGAATATCATTAAATGAACAAAAAAGATTAAGTAATGTAGCTGTTGATGCAGTATTTGATAGCGTATCTGTTGCTACTACATTTAAAAAAGAGTTAGCAGAATTTGGCATTATATTTTGCTCTATTAGTGAAGCGATTAAACTATATCCCAACTTAATAAAAAAGTATTTAGGTTCCGTTGTACCAATCGGTGATAATTTTTATGCTGCACTTAACTCAGCATCATTTAGTGATGGCTCTTTTTGTTATATTCCACCTAATACACGCTGCCCATTAGAACTTTCGACCTATTTTCGGATTAACAATAAAGAGTCTGGACAATTTGAAAGAACATTAATTATTGCAGATAAAAATAGCTATGTTAGTTACTTAGAAGGATGCACAGCACCACAATTTGATAATAATCAACTACACGCAGCTATTGTGGAATTAATTGCTCTAGATAATGCAACAATTAAATACTCTACTGTGCAAAATTGGTATTCTGGAAATATAAAAGGTGAAGGAGGAATATATAACTTTGTTACAAAGAGAGGTATGTGTATAGGTGATAACTCAAAGATATTATGGACACAAGTTGAAACAGGCTCAGCTATTACATGGAAATATCCTAGTTGTATCTTATTAGGAGAAAACTCAATAGGAGAATTTTCCTCAATCGCTTTAACTAATAATCATCAACAAGCAGATACAGGAAGTAAAATGATACACATTGGCAAATATACAAAAAGTAAAATATTATCCAAAGGTATATCTGCAGGTTATTCTAAAAATAGTTATCGTGGATTAGTAAAAATGGGTCCTAAAGCTAACTATTCAAGAAATTATTCACAATGCGATTCATTATTACTAGGCAATAAATCTGAAGCAAACACTTTTCCTTACATACAAGTAAAAAACCCTTATTCTAAAGTTGAACATGAAGCTTCAACATCTAAAATAGGTGAAGAACAGATTTTTTATTTTCTACAAAGAGGTATAAATATAGAAGAAGCTATTAGTTTAATGATTAATGGTTTCTGTAAAGAGATATTAAATGATTTACCAATGGAATTTGCAATGGAAGCTGATCGTTTATTAAATTTAAAACTAGAAGGAACAATAGGTTAAATATTATTTATTATGATAAAAGAAAATTTATTAAGTATAGAGAATTTACATGCTAATATTGGCAATAAATGTATAATAAATGGACTAAATTTGTCTATTAATAAAGGGGAAATACATGTAATTATGGGTAAGAATGGTTCAGGTAAAAGTACGTTAGCGAAAGTTATAGCTGGTCATCCAAATTATAAAGTTACTAAAGGAAAAATCATCTTTGATCACAATGATATTACCAATGATGAGGTAAATATAAGATCACATAAAGGCATCTTCTTAGCTTTTCAATACCCTATAGAAATACCTGGTGTAAGTAATATTGACTTTTTAAGACTTGCGTACAATGCTAAACAAAAGGCATCTTTAAAGAGTGAACTTGACCCTTTATCATTTTTTGATTTAATTAACCAAAAACTTAATGAAATTGATATGGACCCAATTTTTTTAAGCAGAGATGTAAATGAAGGATTCTCAGGAGGAGAGAAAAAGAAAAATGAAATACTGCAAATGTCGTTACTAAATAGTAAGCTATCTATACTAGATGAGATAGATTCAGGTTTAGATATTGATGCTTTAAAAAATATTGCTAATAATATAAATAATTTTATAAATAAAGAAGTATCTATCTTACTAATCACACATTATCAAAGATTGTTAGACTATATTACACCTAACTATGTACATATTATGAGTCATGGTAAAATAGTATACACAGGAGATAAAGAAACAGCTATTAATATTGAAAAATATGGATATGATTATATTGAACAAGTATAAATATTTAAATCACAACTATACTTTAGCTAATATAAAAAAAATTAGGATAATAAAAGTATTATCCTAATTTAAATTAATTAAATAAAAAAATAAGAATTACACAGAGAAAGCTTGTTGTACGTCTTGTATAGATTGTTTTAATAATTCTTCAGATTCTGGACTTAGTTTCTTGCTACTACGAATACTTTCACCAAATTCTGGCTTTGAATTATTAAGATCCTCTCTTAAGGCTGCAACAAAATCTTTTACTCTAGGTAATTCAATATCATCTAGATATCCATTAACACCTGCATAAATAACTGCAACTTGGTCATGCACAAGAAGAGGAGAATTTTGGGACTGCTTTAATATCTCTCTTAATCTTTGGCCACGTGCTAATTGGTTTTGAGTTGTTTTATCTAAATCAGATGCAAATTGAGAAAAAGCTTCTAACTCAGCAAACTGAGCTAATTCTAGTTTCAATTTACCAGCAACTTGCTTCATCGCTTTGATTTGAGCCGCAGAACCAACACGTGAAACAGAAATACCTACATTAATAGCAGGTCTAATTCCTGAATTAAATAAATCACCAGATAGGAAGATTTGACCATCAGTAATAGAAATAACATTAGTTGGAATATAAGCAGATACATCTCCAGCTTGAGTTTCTATTATTGGTAAAGCTGTCATACTTCCACCACCTAAATCATTATTCAACTTAGCAGCTCTTTCTAATAATCTAGAATGCAAGTAGAAAACATCACCAGGATAAGCTTCTCTACCCGGAGGACGACGCAGAAGTAAAGACATTTGCCTATATGCTTGAGCTTGTTTTGTCAAATCATCATAAATCACTAAAGTAGCTTTGCCTTTATACATAAAGTATTCTGCTAAAGCAGCTCCTGTATATGGAGCAATATATTGTAAAGTAGCTGGATCATCAGCATTTGCAGCAACAATAATAGTATACTCTAAAGCCCCTTTATCCTCTAAGGTAGAAACAACTTGAGCTACAGATGAAGCTTTTTGACCTATAGCTACATAAACACAAATAACATCTTGACCTTTTTGATTAATAATTGTATCCAAAGCGACAGCTGTTTTCCCTGTTTGTCTATCTCCAATAATTAATTCTCTTTGCCCTCGACCAATAGGAATCATTGAATCAATTGCAGTAATTCCAGTTTGTAGAGGTTCACATACTGATTGTCGACCAATAATACCAGGGGCATAAGACTCAATTAATCTTGCTTCACTTGAATCAGGAGTTCCCTTCGCATCAATTGGCTTTGCTAGAGGGTTAACAACTCTACCTAAAAAACTATCTCCTACAGGTATTTGAGCTATTTGTCCAGTTGAGTTTACAGAGCTTCCTTCTAAAATATTGCGTCCATCTCCCATTAATACAACACCAACATTATCACTTTCTAAATTTAGAGCTATACCAATTGTTTGATCTTGATCCTCAAACTGAAGTAACTCTCCAGCCATTACTTCATCTAGTCCATAAACACGTGCTATACCGTCACTAACCTGTAAAACAGTGCCAACATTAGCAACTTGTAATTCTTCATTATACTTATCTATTTGTTGACGTATAATATTACTAATTTCATCTGGTCGAATGTTTACCATATAATTTTATGATTTATAAATTTTTATGTGCAAATATTAATACAAAATATCTAATTTTAATCTGTATTCAAATATAATGATATTTTTTTTAGTTTACCTGCTAAACTAGTATCTATTATCTTTGAACCTATTTTAATTATAAATCCACCAATTAAGTTAGAATCTATCTTGATTACTAGTTCAACGTTTGTTGTTTTAGTAATTAATTTAATATTATGGATAAGATTCTGTTTTTGTGTTTCATTTAATTCAACAGCTGATGACAGCTCAGCGATTGTGATAGATTCTAACTGATAAGCTAACTCTAAATATTTTGCTATAATTATACTTAAAAAAGAAATTCTTCGCCTATCAACTAAAACTAATAAAAATCTCAAGATAAAGTCATTAACTTGACCCTCAAATAATTTTCGTAAGATATCTTTTTTTATCATATTCTTTACTAAAGGATTTGATAAAAGTACCTCTAAATCTTTTGATTCTGATAATACTACGGAAATAGATGATAAATTATTATTTATTTCTTGTAATACATTTGCAGTTTGAGCTATTTCTAGTAAAGCCTCAGCGTATGGAATAGCTATTTTTCCTGTTGTACTTTGATTACTCATATCTCTATTTGATCTTTAAGCTGAATAATACTATTGTGAATAATTTGTGTTTGCATATCTGAGGTCATTTGACTTTGCAATTCTATACTAACTTTTTTTATTGCTAATGCTGTAATTTGTTGTTGTATTTGCAATCTAACTTGATTTTCAGCTGACTTAATACTTGACTTACTTGAATCTGTTAATTTTTCAATATCAGATTTTCCCTGCTCGATTATAGACTGCCTAACTCTTTTAGCAGTTACTTCTGCTTCCTCAATTATTTGATTGATAATAATTTGTGTTTGCTTTAATTGCTTTTCAGCTTCATCTAAACGCATATTTGCCTGCTCTAAGCGCTCTTCAGATTCACGAATTGCAAAAAGTACCTTATTCTGCCTATCTAATAATATAGAGCCTAGGAATTTCCTTAATACATATATTAAACCAGCTAATAAGAGAGAAATATTTAATACATTAGCTTCCAAAAAATCGGAATTAAAACTGATTCCTGCATTGACTTGTTCTTTGCTAATTAATTCAAAAATTTGCATTTTGTGTAACCCTATTACCTCACCTAATGATGTATAGCCAATAGTTTTTAACTATTTTTCTATATACTAACCTTTTAATAATTTAAGTTTTATTTGATCACTTAATTTATCTACTTGTATTTCTAAACTTTTTAAAGCTTGCTCTTTTTGAATACTTAATTCATTATATGCATTTATTAATAGTTTTTCTGCATCTTTTTGTGCCTCTTTTATTTTATCCGAAACAATTAATTGTGCATCTTCTTGAGCAATTTTAATAATATTTTGAGCTTTTTTACGAGACTCAGCAAGTTCAAACTCATATTTTTTAGTTAAATCATTAGCTTTTAACAAAGATGCAGAGGCACTTGTTAAACTATTACGAATGTACTCTTCTCTATCATCTAAAATACTCGTAACAGGTTTATAAAATAAGAAATTTAAAATAATAGTTAATGCAAGAAATTGTAAAGCCATTAAAGGCAAAGTTGCATTAAAATCAAACAAACCTCCTTTTACTTCTGTGTCATTTATTTGACTAAATAACAGTAATAATCTACCCATTATTAATTATTCCAATAAAATATAAATATTACCTATGAATTAGGAGTAAAACACTTAGCTTTTTTTACTTAATTAAAAAAACTAAGCGTTACAAAAAAAATAAAAATTAACCAGTGTATGGATTAGCAAATAATAATGATAATGCAACTACTAGTCCATAAATAGTTAAAGATTCCATGAATGCTAAACTTAATAGTAAAGTTCCTCTAATTTTACCTTCAACTTCTGGCTGTCTTGCAATACCTTCTACAGCATTTGCAGCAGCACTACCTTGACCAATGCCAGGACCAATAGCAGCTAAGCCAACAGCTAATCCCGCAGCTACAACAGATGCGGCTGAAATAATAGAATCCATAATTATTTAAAAGCTCTTATTAAAAATAGAAAATTAACATATTTCATAAAATTCTTATTTATAGTAAATACTATTACTTATAAATATAATATATATTTAAAGTATGTATTAATAGTCAATGTTCAGCATGCCCTTCTAATGCTTCACCAATATATGCAGCAGATAATGTTGAAAAAATTAAAGCCTGTATTGAACTTGCAAATAATCCTAAAATCATAACGGGTAAAGGAATAAGAATAGGAACTAAAAGAGTAAATACAGATACAACTAATTCATCTGCTAGAATATTACCAAATAACCGAAAACTTAAAGACAAAGGCTTTGTAAAATCTTCAAGTATATTAATTGGTAATAAAATGGGTGTTGGCTCAATATATCTCAAGAAATAACCTAATCCATTCTTACTAATACCAGCATAAAAGTATGCACATGAAGTTAATAGTGATAAAGCTACAGTAGTGTTAATATCATTTGTTGGTGCAGCAAGTTCACCTTCCGGTAAATGAATTAATTTCCAAGGAATTAAAGCTCCTGCCCAGTTACTTCCTAAAATAAATAGAAATATAGTAGAAATATATGGCACCCAAACTCTATATTCATGCTCACCAATTTGATTTTTTGCAATATCTTGCAAGAATTCTAATATAAATTCCATAAAGTTCTGAAACTTATTTGGAATTCTATCCAGCTCTTGTGTACCAATTAATGATATTATTAATAAAGTAGATATAACTATCCAAGATACAATAAAAACTTGGCCATGAACATTATAACTACCTATTTTCCAGTACAAATGTTGACCAACCTCAACAGCTGAAATTGGAATAAATGAAAGTGATATTTGATTATATTGTTGATTCATACTAATTAAGTAATTAATTTTAATAAAATAATATAAATATATTATAATACTAAATTACTTATATGTATTTTATTATTTCATGTTTAAGATTATAATACTATATATAAATTATATAACGATATGATAATATTCAAGTATATTATTAATTTATGTATTATTGATCATATTAGACACTTCTTGTGTAAAGTCACCACTTTTAGCTTCTAATCCTTCACCTAATAAAAATCTTTCAAAACGTCTAATTTTAATATTTTCACCTAGCAATGCAATATGTTGCTTTACTAATTCTTCAATATTTATATCAGGATTTCTTATAAATGGTTGATTCATTAGGCACAGTTCTTTAAATCTTTTATTCACTCTACCTTCTATAATTTTTTTCTTAACATCAATTTGTTTATTTATAATATCTTCCTTATTTAATTCAATATTTTTTTCGTATAAAATTACATCTTCTGGAATATCATTTTTAGAGATATAACGAACAGATTGAGATGCAGCTATTTGCATAGCAATATCTTTTGTTAATTTATGAAATTCTGGTTGTCTCGCAACAAAATCTGTTTCACAGTTTAATTCAACTAAAACTCCTACTCTAGAGCCTGCATGAATATAGCTATCTATTAATCCTTCTGTTGCAACTCTATTCGATTTTTTATCAGCGAAAGCCAAACCTTTTTTTCTTAAATTTTCTATAGCAATATCAATTTTACCTTTTGATGCTTCTAAAGCTTTTTTACAATCCATCATACCGGCACCTGTTTTACTACGTAATTCTTTAATATTCTCTGCAGAAATTTTTTTTGACATAATTAATTAAAATAATTGAATAGGAAGAATAAAGACTTATATATGAGGATTATTTAAGTTTGTCAATCTTCAACTAATAGATCAGAGCTACGACCTTCAAGAATAGCATCTGAGATTTTAGATACAATTAACTTGATTGATCTAATGGCATCGTCATTTGCTGGTATAGGAACATCTACTACTTCAGGATTACAATTTGTATCTAAAATACAAATTGTTGGTATACCCAGCTTAATACACTCTTGGATAGCAGTAATTTCTTTTTTTTGATCTACAATAATAACAATATCAGGTAAATTTCGCATTTTTTTTATACCACCTAAGTGCTTACTCAATCTATCTAATTCTTTTCGAACTATAGATGCTTCTTTTTTAGGCAATATATCTATTAAGCCTTGCTTATCTTTTTCTTCTAATTCATTTAGTCGATCAACTCTAGATTTGATTGTGACCCAATTTGTTAACATACCGCCAAGCCATCTTTGATTAATATAAAAAGAGTTTGAGCGAATAGCCTCTCTAGAAATTATACCTGCAGCTTGACGCTTAGTACCTAAAAATAGGAATGTCTTTCCAGATTTCGCAGAGTTTTTGATAAACTTGTAAGCCTCATTTAATAATTGAGCTGTCTGGACAAGATCAATTATATGTATACCATTACGCTCTGTATAAATATAGGGAAACATTTTTGGATTCCAGCGCCTAGATTGGTGACCAAAATGAACTCCAGCTTCTAATAACTCTTCTAGGGATACAATAGACATAATAAATAAATATAATTATATAACGATAAAACTATGGACTCAGAAATAAGAATATAACAACTACTATAATACAAATGATAACATAAAATATAACTAAGATTAATGAAGTAATGAATTATTTTAAAGCTTATAATGACGAGCTATTCTATCATCAACAATAATATCATCAAAACCATCTTTGATAGCTTCTTTATTAAGAAGTAACTTATCGTTATTAATTTCATTTACATAGGTATAAAGATTTTGATTAATCTTTTGAGTATTATAAGTATTAAAGCCTGTTCCCGCGGGGATTAATCTACCAATAATAACATTTTCCTTTAAACCTCTTAACCAATCTAATTTACCAGAAATAGCTGCCTCTGTGAGTACTTTTGTTGTTTCTTGAAAACTAGCAGCTGAGATAAAACTATCTGTATTTAATGAAGCTTTCGTTATGCCTAATAAAATTGGATAGTAGGAAACTTTAACTTTATTAATTAGTGTAAAGGACTTATTAATAGCTTCTATTTTTTGTAATTCTACTATTTCGCCAGGTAAATATTCACTACTACCTCCGTTTTCTACTTTAACTTTAGAAGTCATTTGCCTGACAATTACTTCAATATGTTTATCTGCTATGTAAACACCTTGAGATTGATACACTAATTGAATCTCTTTTACAAGCAAAAGTTGTACATCTGTAATACTTAATCTAGTAGCATTTTCCATAATTAAGCCTTGCTTTAAATAAAATCTAAATTTTGCTTCAAGAATACTATGTGGATTAAAAAAAGTATCAATTTTTTTCCTAGCTTCTAAAATTTCTTCAATACGAGGTAAACCTTGAACAATATCACCAGTTTTAAATTGATCAAATATTAGTGTAGCAATATTCTCTCCTCTTTGAATTAGTCCTGAATTTTCAATATGTAGAAAAGAACCAGGAGAAATTAAATAAGGTTGACCTATTCTAACAACTACCTGATTATTTTCAATTTTTATAACTCTACCAGAATGAGAAGAGACTACTTCTGTTGAGAGATAATCTCCTACATATATCCAATCATGTAATTTAACTTTTATAGAATCTATATTACTTATATCAAATTGTATTATATTAGATTTACTAATAATTAGTATACGACGATTCATAGTGTTTTTATCTTCAATATAATCAATTTCACCTTGAATACTAGAAAAAATATCTGTCTTTGAAATTACTTCTCCAGCTTTAACATATTGGCCATCTTTAGGCAATAGTGAAGTTTTTGTATATAAGTTATGACTTTTACTAAAATGGGAGTCCTTAATAGATAAAAAATCAGCTATTATAAATTTTAAAAGAAAAGATTTATTAAAGTCATTTTTTTGAAACTGCATGTAACATTTTAAAAATAATGCTTCACTTCTTAACTCAACCATTAAGTGAGTTGAAATTAAATTAATTCCTAAGACCGATTTAACTCTTTCACCGTCTTTAAAATAAGTTCTACGAACTAATTTTAAGTTAATATGATCTGTAGCAAAAGAACTTTCAGAAAATTTCAATAGAAATTTTTTCTTAGGAACAGAATAAATAATAACTGGACGTAATAAAATAAAAATTCCATCATTAATAACAATATATTCCCAATAAGCAAGCTTATCTGTAAAAACTTGATTTAGAATATTTTCACCAGGACGAAGAAAGCCTCTACTTTTATTTAAATCTTGAACATCAATTTTTAATTGATATAATTTACAAGGCTTTATAACAATTTCTCTAACTATACCATCTTTCTCTATTACTTCTAAAACACCTGAATTATTCGCAAAAACATTTTGAATAATTTCAGTACCTGCTTCTATAAAACTACCATTATTAACTAATAATAGTGATGCATCTTTATTAATAATATGTGTTTCTTCAGGAATCCACAATATATAGCCAGAACCATTAATATTATAAAAATTTTGTTCATGATTCTTAGATAATGATATATCTAAATATTTTATTATACCACCTGTTCTTGTTTTATATGCATCTGATATAAGATCTGCTACTATTTGTTGATGGCTAATCTTCTTATTAACCTCACATTTTAAGAGAAACTTATCTTGATTTTCTGTCTCCAGTATATACTTTTGATAGTCACCACTTACATCAACAATTAAATTTAAATTGGTATATAATTTACACGAAGTAACAAGTAAAATTTTAGAAGAAAATAACTTATCTTTAATAACATAAATACGTCCACTGTACTGGCTTAGCAGCTTAGTACTAGCTAATAAGCCATTTTTATTAATATATTGATTATTAGAAACAACTAAATCACTATACTTTGGTAAACTATAAACTTCACCAGCTAAAACCCAAACTATCAAACTTTTATTCAAACTATTTGACAAATTATTTTTTACAGTATTTTTGTTACTAAAATGAATACTACCTGAAAAATCAGCCATGATTGTTTTCTGCACTTTTTCCGTAGTAATTTTATTACTTAAAGGATACTCAGCTATTACATCTCCTTTTTTTACAAGAGTATTATCCATAACTACTAATAAAGATCCTTTTATTAGAGGAATATAATGTATTTTATTATTAGTAGCTTCGACACAAATCTTAGAATCTACATAAACTAACATAGCTTTATCGCCATGTCTATTTCTAGTTTCAGTAATACTAATATTTTTAGGGTACTTTACAGTTCCATTACAACTAGATATAACGTTTTGTGATAATTCACCTGTAAATACACCTCCTGTATGAAAGGTACGCATAGTTAATTGAGTACCAGGTTCACCAATGGATTGAGCAGCAATAATACCAATAGCTTCACCAAGATCAACCATTTTACCATGAGCCAAATTCCATCCATAACATAATTGACACACGGAACGAATTGAGGAACAAGTTAAAGGGGAACGAACTAAAACATTATGCAAGCCTAATTTGATAATTTTTTCAGAAACTACACTATCTATACTTTGACCAGCTTTTGCTAAGATAAGATTAGTGTTAAAGTCAACTATATCTTCAGCTAATACACGACCTAAAAGGGCTTGCTGCAGTGAGATTAAAGTTTTTTGATTATCTATCATATCTTCCAAAAGAATTCCATTATTAGTTTTACAATTATATTCTCTAATAATAATATCTTGAGAAACATCTACTAAACGACGAGTTAAATAGCCTGAATCAGCAGTTCTTAAAGCAGTATCAACTAAACCTTTTCTTGCACCATAAGATGAAATGAAGTAATCTGTGATAGTTAGACCTTCCCTAAAGTTATTGAATATTGGCAAATCAATAATTTGCCCTTGAGGATCAGCCATCAAGCCTCTCATACCTACTAATTGTCTGACTTGTGAAATATTTGCTCTAGCACCAGAGAAGGCCATCATATAAATAGAGTTTAAAGGATCAGTGTCTTTAAAATATTGAATAACTTCTTTCTTCAAACTTTCACTTGCATAATTCCATGTATCAATTACTTTTTGAAATCTTTCGACGGCAGTGATTTCTCCTCTCTTATAACGCTTATCTGTATTATGAATAGAGTGAATAGTTTCATTTAATAATTCTTGTTTTACAGGAGGTATACGTAAATCCTCTAAACTTAAAGATATTCCTGCTCTAGTAGCATAATAAAATCCTAAGTCTTTTAATCTATCCGCCATATTAGAAGCACGAGCAATACCATAATTACGAAAAGCCCAAGTTATCAACTTTTTAAGTTCAGACTTGTCGATTGTTTTATTAAAAAAATGTACTTTTGGTAAATAACTACTCATATATATGATTAACCCTCATATTATGTTAACTTTATTGATTAAATAACTAGTGACTCTTGTACAGCATTATAGAATAAAATACGCCCAACAGTAGTTCTTATATACTGAACTAAAATATTTCCATCACAATCAATTTTTAGAATTTTATTTCTATAATAGAAAATTTCATTAGCGTTAATATCAATTTCTTTCTTAATTAAAATATTATTATCTGATATATCATCTAAAGTACCATTAAAACGAACCCATATAAAAGAATGTAATTCAATTTGTTTATTATTATACGACATAATAACATCTTGTAGATTCGAGAAAAAATGTCCTTTACCAAAAGATGCAGAAGGATTATTTGTAGTTAAATAATAGCAACCTAAAACCATATCTTGACTCGGCATAATAATAGGAAAACCAGTAGCAGGAGAGAGGAAATTATGCGGTGCTAGCATTAATAATCTTGCTTCTGCTTGTGCCTCTAGTGATAAAGGAATATGCACAGCCATTTGGTCACCATCAAAATCAGCATTAAATGCAGGGCAAACTAATGGATGTAGTTTAATTGCTCTACCATCTACTAAAATAGGCTCAAAAGCTTGAATACCTAAACGATGTAAAGTAGGGGCCCTATTTAACAATACAGGATGACCATGAATAACTTCATCTAAAACATCCCAAACTAATATATCATTCCTTTGAATCAACTTCTTGGCTGCCTTGATATTATTTACTAAGCCTTGAACAATTAAACGATGTATAATAAATGGTTGAAACAATTCTAAAGCCATTTCTTTAGGTAAACCACATTGATGAAGTTTCAATTTAGGACCAACAACAATAACTGATCTACCAGAATAATCTACACGCTTCCCTAACAAATTTTGTCTAAACCTACCTTGTTTACCTTCAATAATATCAGATAAAGACTTTAAGGGTCTATTATTAGATCCTACGACAGTTCTACCTCGACGCCCATTGTCCATTAAGGCATCAACTGCTTCTTGTAACATTCTTTTTTCATTTCTTATAATAATCTCGGGAGCTAATATAGCCTTTAGTCGAGATAAACGATTATTACGATTAATTATTCTTCGATAAAATTCATTCAAATCGGCTGTGGCAAATCTACCCCCATCCAACTGAACCATAGGCCTTAAATCTGGTGGTATTACAGGCACTACAAAAAAGATCATCCAAGCAGGCTCAGCACCAGTAGCAATAAAATTTTCTAAAAGTCGTAACCTTTTCATTTTCTTATTAAATTTTGTAGAAGAACTTCTTACAGTTTTAGGAGGTTTTAAGGCGTCTTCTCTTAGAATATCTACAGTCGCTTTTAAATCTATATCTTTAAGCAAACGATATACAGCTTCAGCTCCGATACTAACTTCAACATCTGAAAAATTAGATGAATCAGCATAAAGCTTATCTTCTAAAGATCTCCATTCATAGCCTTCAAGTAGTTGTTTATAATATAATTTATTATGATTACCTGGATTAAGAACAACATAAGAATGAAAATAAACTATTCTCTCTAATTCTTTAACGGTTAAATTTAAAGCTAAAGCTATATAGCTTGTACTACCTTTTAAATACCAAACGTGAGTAACTGGTGCAGCTAGTTCAATGTAGGCCATTCTATGTCTTCTTACTTTTGATTCAGTAATCTCTACACCACATCTTTCGCAAACAATACCTTTATATCTAAATCTTTTATACTTTCCACAATGGCATTCCCAATCTTTAACTGGGCCAAAAATACGCTCACAGAATAAACCATCCATTTCAGGCTTTAAAGTTCTATAATTAATTGTTTCAGGCTTAGTTACTTCACCAACAATTTGTCCATTAGGTAAAGTTCTTTCTCCCCATGACCGAATTTTACTTGGAGAAGCAAGACTTATTTTCACATAATCAAAATAATTTTCAAACTGAGTCATAAACTAAATTATCCTTAATAAAACTTTTGAATTAGTGCAGAAATACATCTTTAATAATAGGTGAATTTTGATAATAATCTGATAAATCAAAAGTTTTAGTACCATTATCATCATCGTGAAATTCTATTTTATGAACAGATATATCTAAACCTAAAGCCTGTAACTCACGCATTAATACTTTAAATGATTCAGGAGTACCAGGCTTTGGAATAGGCTTACCTTTAACAATAGCATTTAGAGCTTCATTTCTTCCCTGCATATCATCAGACTTAACAGTTAATAATTCTTGCAGTGTATACGCAGCACCAAATGCCTCTAAAGCCCAAACTTCCATTTCTCCCAATCTTTGTCCACCATGCTGAGCACGTCCACCTAGAGGTTGTTGTGTCACTAAAGAATAAGGCCCAGTAGATCTAGCATGAATTTTATCATCAACTAAATGAACTAGCTTCAACATATAAGCTTTACCAACAGTAATAGGATTATCAAAAGGCTCACCTGTTCTTCCATCATTTAATATAACTTTTCCAGGATGTAAATGATTAAATAACCAAGACTGATTAGTATGTAAGCTAGCTTGTTTTAATTTATTATTTACTAAGGCTCTGGATGCTTCTTTTCCATACATTTCATCAAAAGGCATGATTTTAAATCTCTTTGATAAATATTCTCCCGCTAATCCAAGTAAACACTCAAATAACTGACCCACATTCATCCTAGATGGTACACCTAATGGATTTAAAATTATATCGATAGAACGTCCATCTGGTAAAAACGGCATATCTTGTCGAGGTAAAATTGCAGAAATTATTCCTTTATTACCATGCCTACCAGCCATTTTATCACCAACTTGAATTTTTCTCTTCTGTGCAACATATATTCTAACAATGATATTTGTGCCGGGAGGTAATTCATCTCCATTTTGGCGCTTAAAGACTTTTACATTAACAACCCTACCTTTTGCTGCATTAGGTAATCTCAACGATGTATCTTTAACATCTCGAGCTTTTTCTCCAAAAATAGCTCTTAGCAATTTACCTTCAGGTAACTGATCAGACTCACCCTTCGGAGTAATTTTACCAACAAGTATATCACCAGCATCTACCCAAGATCCAACAGAAATAATTCCATTTTTATCTAATAAACTAGTTGATTTATCACTTACATTAGGAATATAACAAGTAATCTCTTCTGTACCTAATTTTGTTTGTCTACATTCAACTTCATACCTTTCAATGTGTATTGAAGTATATAAATCATTATAAACTAAACGCTCGCTTATTAGAAAAGCATCTTCATAGTTATAGCCTTCCCATGGCATGTAAGCAACTAATATATTTTGGCCTAAAGCTATTTCTCCATCATTAGTAGATGCACCATCAGCAATAACTTGACCTTTTATAATATTTTCTCCTGGCCAAACAATTGGTCTTTGATTAATACATGTATCTTGATTAGATCTATAATATTTCTTCAGTCGATAATGAATAGTTCTGCCGCTATTATCTTGAATACCTATTTTTGTACCTGACACATAATTAACATACCCACAACCACGACTAGATATTATTATTCCTGAGTCACGAGCTATCTTAGACTCTAAACCTGTACCAATAATAGGTTTCTCAGGATAAAGCAATGGAACAGCTTGTCTTTGCATATTAGAACCCATTAATGCTCTATTTGCATCATCATGCTCTAAAAAAGGGATTAAAGAGGTCGCAGCAGATATAACCTGTATAGGTGATACAGCTATATAATCTACTTGAGTATTGATTGCTGTTGTAAATTCTTGTCTATATTTGATAGGAATACTCGTATAATTTATATAATTGTTTTTATCAATTAAAATATCAGCTGGTGCTATTTTTAATTCATCTTCTTGATCTGCAGTAATATAAAATAAAGAATCATTTTTTAAGATTTGTTTATTCTTAACTCTATAGCATGGTGTTTCAATAAATCCATATTTATTAACTTTTGCATAGATACTTAAAGAACCAATCAAGCCTGCATTAGGCCCTTCTGGAGTTTCAATAGGACAAATTCGACCATAATGACTAGGATGTAAATCTCTAACTGCAAAACCAGCACGGTCTTTATTTAGACCACCTGGCCCTAAAGCACTAATTCTTCTTTTATGAGTTAATTCAGATAAAGGGTTAGTTTGATCCATAAATTGTGACAATTGGCTAGAACCAAAAAACTCTCTAATTGATGCTATTAATGGCTTAGGATTTACTAAATTAGATAAGCTGAGGGAATCTAGGTCACAAATAATCATTCGTTCGCGAATAATTCTTTCTAAGCGATTCATACCTATACGAATTTGGTTTTGTAATAGTTCACCAACAGAACGAACTCTTCTATTACCTAAATGATCAATATCATCAAAAGTACCAATATTTTGTTCTTTAATATTGATTAAATAATCAATACCAATAATAATATCTTGAGGAGATAAAACACGAAAATTCTTAGGAAGTTTTAAGCCTAGCTTTTGATTAATTTTGTACCTACCAACTTCACCCAAATCATAACGCTTAGGATCAAAAAAGCGAGAATATAGCATTTGCTTAGCAATTAATACAGTAGACGGCTCATTAGGTCTTAATTTGCTGTAAACTATTAAAAGTGCTTCTTCATCTGTAATTTGCTCAACAGAAGACTTACCTATTTCTTTAACCAATTCTTTTTGTTGATATAAATAGGACGCATTAATCAAAAATGAATATCTGTTTAGTTTGGATTGAATATCTTCATGCCTTAAACCAATTGATCGTAAAAAAATGTAAGCATTTACTTTATGTGTTTTATCAATTTTAACCCAAATTTGATTCTTTGTATCTATTTCAAACTTAAGCCAAGAGCCTCTATTAGAAATAAGGCTAGCACTAAATATTGACTTACCATTTTTATCTAATTCCTTTTTATAATATATACCTGGACTTCGTACAATTTGATTAATAATAACTCTTTCTGTACCAGAGATAATAAAAGTACCTCTATTTGTCATTAAAGGTAAGTCACCTATAAAAATTTGTCTTTTCTTATATTTTTTATATCTATCTAAAATTTTCAATGAACTGGCACTGTCAGCACTTCTTTGTTTTTTCACAAATTCAGTATCTTTTCTAGTCAGCTTAGATGGAACATAAATTTGTACACTATAAGTTTTATCACGACTTTTGGCTTTACGTATATTATAGCGAGGAAACTTTAGTTTATATTCTCTACCAAATAACTTTAATTCTAATTTTCCTGTAGGATCGGTAATAATGGGAAAAGAATCTAGAACTTCTACTAAACCTTTTTCAAGAAATAACCTAAAGCTTTTTACTTGCACTTCAGCTAAATCAGGTATTATAGATACAGAGATTTTTTTTTGTGACATTAAAAACTCCATGAAGCTAATAAAATAAAAAAATATATAAATCAATATATTAAAAGTATAATTATTGTACTCTTACAAAAATATAAACTATTCTTAACTCTTATTTTTAATGCTTTAAACTTCAAAGATAAATCAAAAAATTAAATAAAATAATATATTAAGATATTTAAAATATTTTAACGTTAATAATTCTAGCTAGTCTTGATTTCTTACGAGCAGCCGTATTTTTATGTAAAACTTTTCTTTTAACTGCTTTATCTATTTTTTGATATACCAAAGATAAATTCTCTAAGCAATTTTGAATACTTTCCGAAGAGCCATCTTTTACACTTAATAAGTATCTTTTAGTAGCTTTTTTTATAGCCGTTTTATATCCCTTATTACTACGGTGATTTCTTAGGTTAATTTGATTATTTTTAGCTGTTGATGAAGTTCGAGACATGTAAAATTAATTTATAAAAAACTATAATAGTAAAATGTAATTATATTTAAAATAGTATAACACTATTATAATAATATAAACAATAGTCAGAAAACCAAACCCAACTTGATAAATTAAATAAAAATATGACATAATTAAATTATTTGTTACACAAGAATAAAATAATAAAATAAAGAGAGATATGGCTAAAAGTAAAGGAGCACGTGTTATAGTTACATTAGAATGTGAATGTAGAAATGAAGAGAAAAAAATGAAAAGAAAAAATGGTATTTTTCGCTACACTAGTTCAAAAAATAAAAGAAATACGCCTAATAGACTTGAAATGAAAAAATTCTGCCCTTATTGTAATTGCCATAGTATATTTAAAGAAGTTAAATAGAAATAATAATTAAAACTGTATAATACAAGTTAGCATTATGAAAAAGAATTTAAGAAACATAAATAAAGAAATACTAGATTACAAAGATATTGATGCTTTAAGAAAATTTATTAACGATCAAGGAAAGATTCTATCTAGGAGATCTACAGGATTAAACTCAAAACAGCAAAAACAAATTACAAAATGTATTAAAAGAGCACGCATTTTAGCATTACTACCTTTTTTAAATAAAGATTAAACTAAAATATAATTAATAACGTAAGATAATAGTAATTTATCTTACAAATATAGTATTTAATATCACAAACTTTTACTTTTTTGCACTAATTCATATGCGTTGATAACATCTAATTTTTCCCAAAAACTATAGTCACACATTAAGCCACATTCATTTATTGATAATACTTCTTCGACATCATCTTTCAAACGCTTCAAAGAAATTAATAAACCTTCATACACCAATAAATTATTACGGTGAACATGTATATAACACATTTTTTTTAACTTTCCCTCATTAACTATACAGCCAGCAACTGATCCTTTATTCATATTAAAAACTGTTTGTACAATTGCACGTCCAATAAAATTTCTATCATATTCTGGCTCTATTAAGTTAAGCATACAACTTTTAACATAATCTAAAAGATCATAAATAACATTAAAATTATGGCATACTATATTATTTTTCTTTATTAAATTAATCATTTGGGCATTAATATTCAAATTAAAAGTAATAATTGATGAACCTGTAGCCAAAGCTAATTCAATATCTGTATTAGAAATAATATTAAAATTAGCAGATATAACATAGATTTGCACTTTAGTTTGAGGAATTTGAGCAAATAAATTAGTAATAGCCTCTAGGGAACCTTGAGTATCTGCTTTAATAATTAATTTAAATTGCTTAACATTACTATTAGTACTAATATTTACTCTATTATTGAGTAATTTTAAAGAATAGTTATCATTATCTATATGATTTAAACAATACTTTTTAGCCTCTTTTTCACTTTGAACAACTTCAAAAAATTTACCAGCTTGAGGAATCACGGAGAAACCTAATATTTGTACTATAGAAGATGCACTAGAACTATGAAGCTTGTTACCATCAGTATCCATAATACTTTTTACTTTGCCATAAATATTAGAAGAAACGATAACATCCCCTAAATTCAAAGTACCATTTTGAATAAGTATATTAGCAACAGAACCCTGTTGCCTATTTAAATATGATTCTAGTATAAAACCACAAGCAAGTTGATTTGGGTTAGAAAAAAGATCTTGTGTATCAGAAAGCAAACAAATTTTTGATAGTAAAAAATCAATATTTTGGCCAGTTAAAGCACTTATTTCTATAAATATCACATCTCCTCCCCAATCCTCAGAAATAACTTTGTAATTAGCTAAATCTTCTTTAATACGAGTGATATTCTTTTCTTGTTTATCTATTTTATTAATAACAACAATATAAGATAAGTTCATTTCTATAATATACTTAATAGCTTCTATAGTTTGTGGCTTTAAGCCATCATCAGCTGCAACAACTAGTAAAGCAATATCTGTTACTTTAGCGCCTCTGATTCTCATAGATTTAAAAGCTTTATGGCCAGGTGTATCTAGAAAAACTAACTTATAAACATTCGAGTTATAATTATAATCTATTTCATATCCAGAAATAGATTGAGTAATGCCACCATACTCTTTTTGCACGAAATTAGTTTTTAGTATAGAGTCTAATAACGTTGTCTTTCCATGATCTACATGGCCTAATACCGTAATAATAGGGGCTCTTCTAGAAACATAACTAGTATCACTTATATAAGTATTATTAACTAAATTAGGCTGATAAGTAACTTCTTTTTTTAGAATATTAAAGTTATAACTCAAAGCCACCTCCTTTGCTGTAGAAATATCTATTACTTCATTAATAGTGATAGACATACCTTTCTGTAAAAATAAATAAGTAATAATTTCAGCTTCAGGAATATTTAATTTATTTGATAGCTCTTGTACACTAAGAGGTAAGTCAATAACAATATTATTATTATTCACAAAATCTGTTTGATCTACAAAATTTTTTGTGTTTAAAGGATTAGTCACTTGTTGGTTATTACCAAAATACCCTGATTTATTTTTATCTTTTTTTTTAATTTTACTTAATTTATTAGTTTTCACTAAAGATAAACCTAATGAATCTTGATTAAATAGCTCATCTTGACTTTCAATGAAAATTTCACCTGGTAAAGCATCATTAGAAGTTTTACGATTCTTTTTAGACAATTTATTTTTATTTTTTTTTATTTCAACAATATCTTGACTATAAGAACTCTTATATTTTTTTTCAAATTTATTTTGCTTAGGACTTATAGTATCATTAACAACATTATTGATATTAGGTAAACCAGATGAAGAATTAAATGATTTAATTTCAGTATAATTAATTAATTTAGGAGATCTAAGTTCAAGAATATTATCAGCATATATATCAGATAAATAGAAATAGTCTCTTAATACAAGGCTAGCAAATTTTGAGATAGAGTAGCTAATGAAAGAAGTGTATATCATATTAATTAGAATAATTATGTATTTTAACTTAAATAAAAACTTAGTTTTTATTGGATGATATAATTATATTACTAATAAATAATAATATCAAAATACAAGCTTGATTAATTAATATGCCTCGCTTACAAAAGAACGATAACTTTATAGATAAAACATTTACAGTATTAGCAGACATAGTACTAAAAATATTACCTACAAGTAAAGAAGAAAAACAAGCTTTTTACTATTACAGAGATGGTATGTCAGCCCAATCAGAGGGGGAATACGCAGAAGCATTAGAAAACTATTATGAAGCACTATTAATTGAAGAAGATCCATATGATAGATCATATATACTATATAATATTGGTTTAATATACGCCAGTAATGGTGAACATATAAAAGCCTTAGAATATTACCACCAAGCTCTTGAGCTTAATGTAAATTTACCACAAGCATTAAACAATATTGCAGTAATATATCATTATCAAGGATTAAAAGCGGCAAACAGTAAAAAATTTCATATTTCTAAATCTATGTTTGACAAAGCCGCAGAATATTGGGAACAAGCTATTTCTTTAGCACCAAATAACTATATAGAAGCACAAAATTGGTTAAAAACAACAGGTCGTAAACAGAATATAAACTAAAATAATATAAATTATGTATACTATACTATAACTATAAATCATAAAAAATATTATTAATATTCAGTAAAATTTTGAAATAGTGTCTATTGACAAAATATTAATCACCAATATAAATAATGATAAAATTAGTAGAACAAGGTTCAGTTACACAAATTATTGGACCTGTATTAGACATAGAGTTTCCTAGTGGCAAGTTACCAAAAGTATTTAATGCATTAAAATTACAAGGACCTAGTGGTATTATTACATGTGAAGTTCAACAATTATTGGGTGATAATAAAGTGAGAGCTGTAGCTATGAGTTCAACAGAAGGATTAAAAAGAGGTACAGAAGTTACAGATACAGAAAAGCCTATTACAGTGCCAGTTGGAGTTCCAACTTTAGGACGCATTTTTAATGTTTTAGGTGAACCAGTAGATGAATTAGGGAATGTAACATCTAAAGAATCCTTACCTATACATAGAAGTGCACCATCTTTTACAGAATTAGAAACAAAGCCTTCTATTTTTGAAACAGGTATTAAAGTTGTAGATCTATTAGCACCTTATCGAAGAGGTGGAAAAATAGGCTTATTTGGTGGAGCAGGAGTTGGTAAAACTGTACTAATCATGGAGTTAATTAATAATATTGCTAAAGCTCATGGCGGAGTATCTGTATTTGGCGGAGTAGGAGAAAGAACAAGAGAAGGTAATGATTTATATGAAGAAATGAAAGAATCTAAAGTAATTAATGCAGAAAATTTGACAGATTCAAAAGTTGCTCTAGTATACGGGCAAATGAATGAACCACCAGGAGCTAGAATGCGTGTAGGCTTAACTGCTCTAACAATGGCAGAATACTTTCGAGATATAAATAAACAGGACGTATTATTATTCATTGATAATATATTTCGATTCGTTCAAGCAGGATCTGAAGTGTCAGCACTATTAGGACGTATGCCTTCTGCAGTAGGATATCAGCCAACATTAGCTACTGAAATGGGAGCCTTGCAAGAAAGAATAACTTCAACAACTGATGGTTCAATCACATCTATTCAAGCTGTATATGTACCAGCTGATGACTTGACAGACCCTGCACCAGCAACGACATTTGCACATCTTGATGCAACAACTGTATTATCAAGAAACTTAGCTGCAAAAGGCATATATCCAGCTGTTGATCCATTAGGATCTACATCTACAATGCTACAACCAGATATTGTAGGGCTTGAACACTATTCAACAGCACAACAAATTAAATCAACATTACAGCGTTATAAAGAATTACAAGATATCATAGCTATTCTAGGATTAGATGAACTATCTGAGGAAGATAGATTAACAGTTGCAAGAGCAAGAAAAATTGAGAGATTTTTATCTCAACCTTTTTTTGTGGCAGAGGTATTTACAGGTTCACCAGGTAAGTACGTATCTTTAGAAGAAACAATTAAAGGCTTTCAAATGATCTTGAAAGGGGAATTAGATGATTTACCAGAACAGGCTTTTTACTTAGTCGGAAATATAGAAGAAGCTATTAATAAAGCTGAAAGCTTAAAATAATAAAAAATATATGAAATTAAAAATACGTGTAATTGCACCGGATAAAATAGTATGGGATGCAAATGCAGAAGAAATAATTCTACCAAGTAGCACTGGACAACTAGGAATTTTGGGTGGACATATACCATTATTAACAGCACTAGACATAGGAGTAATGCGGGTTAGAATTAGTACGGAATGGAAGCCAATTATACTTTTAGGTGGATTCGCAGAAGTAAATAACAATATAGTAACAATACTTGTTAATGGCGCTGAGCCAATTTCAGAAATTAATCTTGATGAGGCACAAAGAAGCTTAGAGGAAGCAACAAAGCTAGTAGAAGATGCTAAAACTAATAAAGAGAAAATTGAAGCAACACAAATATTAAGAAAAGCAAAAGCAAAAATTCAAGCTTCAAATGTATTAAATACCTAAATTCAAATAAAAAAAACACAAAATATCTATTTTGTGTTTTTTTTAATAAAACAATCAAGATTAACTTAAACCAGAACAAATATAATCAAAATATAAACCCATTTCTTTACCAGCATCTGATCCAACCAAGGAAGATGTGACTTCCTTCATTGCTTGAATAGCTTGAATTGTCGCACCAATTGGCACACCTAAAGAATTATATGTTTCTTTTAAACCATTTAATACACGTTCATCTAGTATTGATGGATCACCTGCTAACATACCATAAGTCGAGTATCTTAAATAATAATCTAGATCCCTAATACAAGCAGCATATCTTCTTGTTGTATACATATTACCGCCAGGTCTTGTAATATCAGAGTATAATAAAGCTTTTGCGACTGATTCCTTAATAATAGTAGCAGCATTTGCAGCAATTGTTGCTGCTGCTCTTACTCTTAGTTCTCCTGTTTGAAAATAACCTCTTAACTTATCTAAAGAATTGTCATCTAAGTATTTTCCTTGAACATCAGCTGTATTGATGACTGAAGTGATTGCATCTTGCATAAAATAACTTTCCTTAATTGTAAATAATAATGAAATTTATAAATAATTAAATAATAATAAACTACTTAGATTATATGTATTAATGTAAATTTATTGCATAGCACCTAATGTATAATCAAAGTAAAAACCTGCCTCAGCAGAATCTTCACCAGACAATAAAGAACATGCAATTAATTTCATACAGCGTACACCTTCCGCAACACCAGATATAGGTGTTCCTAATGAATTATACATTTCTTTAACACCAACCAAACCTATTTCTTCAATAGGAGTAACATCACCTGCTACAATTCCATAAGTAACCAACCTTAAATAATAATCTAGATCTCTCAGGCAAGTTGCTGTCATTTCTTCACCATATGCATTTCCACCAGGAGATACAACATCAGTACGTTTTTGAAATAACTGTTGGCCACCTTGTTTTACTACAAGTTCACGATTATCTGTTAAAATTTGGGCTATTCTCAATCTTCTTTGACCAGATAAGACAAAACTTTTAATTCTATCTAATTCACCTGGACTTAAATATCTCGCTTCTGCGTCTGCATTAACAATTGATTTAGTAACAATACTCATAAATAGAACTCCTTAAATTTTAATATTTTTTTTAATTTAGGCAATATTTGCCTCTAATAAATTATCCTTCAACATAAAGTGATTAAAATATCATACTTTAATTAATCAATAATACAAAAATATAAGTAAATATCAATCTTAATATTTATGGACTATACAAATATATAGTATAAATTAAATAATAATAGATATTATCAATTTTTTTCTCTTTGTTATAACTTATTAAATATATTTTAAGAAAAAGTACTAAAGCAAGAAAGTTTTTTTACATTTTACATATAAGTATAAGTATCCATTATAATTCAAGATTTAAAACTAGGGATAATAATCTGATCATTTTGCTTAGTTAGCGTATTATATAGTTTTTCCGTATTAGGAAAATTAGCAGCAGGTAATGTAGGAAAACGGCGATAAGGTACAATACTTGTACCAAAAATAGTATTATACTCTGAGCTATTTACTAAGGTACTAATAAAAGTAAATATACCCTGAGAAGCCAAAATTTGATTATAGTATCTAATTTCTGCTTGATTATTAGGAGCTCGCCCAAGCAAATGCTTAGTACCTAACTCAATTACTTTAGTATTCGGACAAGTATCATAAAACTCTTTACGATATAAAGCAGAGTAACCTAATTTTTTTACTAATTGCTGCACAGTTAATTCAGATGATAAAAATGCTTTTTCTAAATTAAATAACTCATTACCAATAGTAAAAGTATTTAAATCCCTCTCAAACAACTGACGATAAACTGCTCTTAAAACTTGAACTTTTTCAGAATAGTTGAAATTAGATTCTAATTTAAAAATTTTTGTTTGATATCTTTTAGTAGTAACCCCTTGATTGATTTTTGCATTTATACTACCTAAACGTTCTTGAACATCTATTGTATTAAAAGTTAAGAAATTAGTTAATTTAGATCTATTTTTAGTTAACTTTAATAAATTAACTGAGTTTAAAATAGAAATATTACTAAATAAATCACGTGATAATACAGTTGCTGAAGTTACATATCTTTCGTAAGGAACAATATTGTCTCCAAATGATTCCATATATTCAGGGCTATCTATTATAGCGTCAATCATAGCATAATAATCTTTTTTATAAACTATATCAAAATATTTATCAATTTCTTGCCTACCATATGTAGGTCTACCTATTAATTTAATATGAATATATTCAATAGCTTTACAAATATATAAAGAATCCCAATACAGAAACCTAAATAAAGAAGATTTAACTAGACATTTAATAAATTGACAAACAGATATAGCATTACTTTTAAATTGGTTTTCAAATTTAGTAATAGAAGATAGTTGTTCTTGATAAACAAAACGACCGAATACTCTTAAATAGACAGCAGAAATAATCTGCGATATTGTCTTATCTGAATCTTTTGAATTAAAAACAACAGGGCCTAAAACGCTTATTCTTTCCTCTCTAGCACGAGGATTACTAACTTGATTATATATACCAGCACCATATCTTAATAAAACTCTACGAGTATCCTTAGTAAAGAAAGCGGATTTTGTATTTAAACCAACTAAGTTCTTAGGAAAAATTGCACCGAATTGGAGAGATAAAGGATCATTACCCAATCCATAAGGATGTTGATCTGGTAAGCCAGTTTTATAATCACTGAATAAAGTAACAAATTCAGGTATTTTTCTAAAAACAGAACTATAATTAAATAATTTTATTTGTGGCCCCCAATTTCGAGACTCCTGCGCTTCTTCACCTAAAGAGCGTAAATAAGGTACTGTTTCTTCGCCAAAATAATCTCCATATTCTTGAGAATTAAGAAAACTATCTACTAAACCCTCTAATCCTCGACTAGATAAAATAGAAAAATACTTTTTAAATTCTTCTAAAGAACTAAGGCCTCTACCCAAAAAATGCTTACAAGCTAATTCTACGACTCTACTATTAACAAAGTTGTCATGAAATTGTTGTCTATAAATAAAAGATTTACCTAAACAACGAATAAATTCTTTAACTGATAACTGACCTATTTTAACTTGAGATTCTAAATTTGTAAATTTTAAACTATATGCTCTAGAGATATCTCTTTCAAATACTTGCCTATAACAAGCTTTAATAACTATGTTCTTTTCATTAACAGATAAACTGCTTTTCATTACAAACTTTTGTAAAGAAACACCTGCTTCGGCATAAATCTGAGGTAAACGTAAACCTTGAGCATCAGTCGAACATCTTTTACGCAACTTATCTGTTAAACTAGAAGCTTCAAACTCAGAAATAATAATATTAAAATATTGCTGAACTAATTTCTTGGCCTCAATATCATTTTCAAATAAACTAATAGATAATTTACGCATCTCACGTAAAGCAACAATAGCAGCTGCACTTGAGCATGCATTGTCTATTAATTCTCGTAGGCCACGTATATTAACAGATAAAATATTAAAATCCCCAGCAACAATAGCATAAGTTAAATACCTTAAAAACCAATCTAAATCGCGTAAAGATTTTTTCATTCGAATGGATCCATAACGAACTACATTAATTGGCTTAAATCCCGGAGGTAATGAATCATTAGAGTTGAACAATTTAGATGAAATACTCTCGAATAAATTTGTTGATGCATCACCAATTAATTTTTGATTCATATCGTTATTATTATTTGAATCTATATCTAAAAACGATGCTTGAGGCCTTTCTAAATAAGAAATAGGTGATCCACCAACAAAAATTTTATCAGCTGCTTTAGAGACCAAAAAATTAGCATTCTTAGTTAATAATTCAGCTATCTCTAATCGCTTATTACCTGAATTCAAGAAGGTAACAAGCTGATTTAGTTCACCTAATTGCAGAAACCTATCTTGTTGCTCTGCTTGGATAATGCTTGCGATAGAAACTGTTCTATAAAGTTTTGGTTGTATAACAGGACTTGTTCCACTAGCTTTAACAATCATATAAAATATATATCCCTAATTTTTCAACAAATAAGAAATTACTAATATAATATAATTAAACTAAAAAACTACTTTGAGTAAAGATAAATTTTGTAATACTTATATTATTTTTTTTACCAGCATAAATCTCTTATATTAAAAAGTCTTAAATATGAAAAGAATATACAACGATAATGATAATGAAAGACATATGCCTATTTTAGAACACTTAATAGAACTAAGGCAAAGAACGATCATAGCTATACTAGTATTTATTATAATAACTAGTATTTGCTTAGTATATGCAAAAAACATTGCTTTTATATTACAGCAACCAGCCACTGGTATTAAGTTTTTACAATTAGCTCCAGGAGAATATTTTTTTGTATCGATAAAAATAGCTCTATATTTAGGAGTCATAGTTAGTAGCCCCTTTAGTTTATACCAAATAATGTTATTTGTTATGCCTGGTTTAACTAAAAAAGAAATTAAGTATACTGTACCAATACTAATATCTTCTGTCATACTATTTTTTATCGGACTATTATTTTCATATAGTATATTAATTCCAGCTGCTTTAAATTTTTTTATTCATTATGGTTCTGATATAGTAGAACCTATTTGGTCATTCGAAGAATACTTTAATTTTATACTATTATTATTATTCAGCACTGGTATAGCATTCCAAATACCAATTTTACAAATTTTTCTAGGAATAGTAAATATAACAAACTGGAAAAAAATGTTAAAGTACTGGAAATACGTTATTTTCACTTCTACTATATTAGGGGCTATATTAACACCGTCAACAGATCCTATAACACAAATTTTTATGACCTTAGCTATTTTAGCCTTGTATTTCAGTGGAATTGTTATATTAAAGATTTTAAATAAATAGAAAAAATAACTAAAAAGATATATTTATTATAAATAATAAATATAGAATGTTATTATAAATAAAAACCATACATAAAAAAATAAGATAAATAATTATTATGAAGGACCATAAAATAAATTTATATATAAATGTATTAAAAAAAATATTCATAACAATTATGAGTATAATAAGCATATTTAATATATCTCAAAATAATGTATATGCATTTCCTGTATATGCACAACAAGGATATGAAAACCCTAGAGAAGCAACTGGTAGAATAGTATGTGCTAACTGTCATTTAGCACAAAAATCTGTTTCAATAGAGGTACCAAAATCTGTGCTACCAAATACAGTTTTCGAAGCAACTGTTTCTATACCCTATAATTCTACCAGTAAACAAATTTTAGGAAGTGGAATAGAAGGCCCATTGAATACAGGAGCCATTTTAATTCTACCTGAAGGATTTAAATTAGCTCCAAGTAACTTGCTTAATAACAAATTAAAAGAGAAAACTAAAAATTTTTATATTCAACCGTATAGCACATCTCAGGAAAATATCTTAGTTATTGGACCAATACCAGGAAAAAATAATCAAGAAATAACATTTCCAATATTATCACCAGACCCAAATAAAGATAAAAATATTTATTTCCTAAAATATCCTATATACATTGGTGGAAATAGAGGACGTGGTCAAATTTATCCAACAGGAGATAAATCTAATAATAATGCTATTATATCAAGTAGTAATGGTAAATTAATGAAAATTCTAAATAAAGAAGAAGGTGGATTTTCTATAGAAATAGAAAAAGAAAATGGAGAATTAACTACAGAACAAATACCAAAAGGACTAAAACTAATTGTAAATGAAGGAAGTGAAGTAAAAATAAACCAGTTGCTAACAAATGATCCTAATGTTGGTGGATTCGGTCAAAATGAAACAGAAATTGTTTTACAAAACCCAGCAAGAATCAAAGGTATGATCATATTTTTCATAGGAGTTACACTTGCACAAATATTTTTTGTATTAAAGAAGAAGCAATGGGAAAAAGTGCAAGCAGCAGATATGAATTTTTAACGATATAAAATTGTAAATCAAAAATAATTTAGTCGATGATAAATAAAAGCTATGAATATAAAGTTACAATTTTATATCAGTGCAATATAAGCTAATTAAGAATAAAAAAATTAAGTTAATAACATCCTCACAGAATCAACAATCTGCTGAGGATGTATTACTGTAGCTTTTTCTAAGTTACCATTGTAAGGGGTAGGTATATCTTGAGAAGATAATCTTACAACAGGTGCATCTAATAAATCAAAACATTTATCATTAACTTGAGCAATAACTTCTGCTGCAATACCTCCTGTTTTCATACATTCCTCAACTACTAGTAAGTGATGTGTTTTACTTAATGACTTAATAATACTATCTATATCTATTGGCTTTAATGAAATTAAGTCAATAACTTCTGGATTATATCCATCCTCTATTAATGTTTCAACTGCTTGCATAACATGATGACGCATACGTGAATAAGTAATAATAGTAATATCATTTCCCTCTCTGACTAACTCAGCTTTATCTAAAGGAACGAAATATTCTGTATCAGGAAGATTGTCATATAAATTATATAACAAAACATGCTCAAAAAATATTACTGGGTTATTATCACAAATAGCGGACTTCAATAAACCTTTAGCATTATATGGAGTAGAACATGCAACTATTTTTAAACCAGGAATAGCTTGAAAATAAGCTTCTAAACGCTGAGAATGTTCAGCACCTAACTGACGACCAACACCACCAGGGCCGCGAATTACCATCGGAATCTTAAAATTACCACCAGAAGTATATCTTAACATTCCTGCATTATTAGAAATTTGATTAAAAGCTAGTAACAAAAAACTCATATTCATACCTTCAACAATAGGTCTTAAGCCAGTCATAGCAGAACCAACAGCCATACCCATAAAACTATTTTCAGCTATCGGAGTATCTAAAATTCGTAGATCACCGTACTTAACGTGTAAATCTTTTGTTACTTTGTAAGAACCTCCATAATGTCCAACATCTTCACCTAAAACAAAAACAGATAAATCTTTTTCCATCTCTTCGTCAGTAGCTTCACGTAAAGCATCAAATAAGAAAGTTTTACTCATAATCATTATACATAATTTATTAAAATAAATATAAATATCACTAATCCTCTACAAATAAATAACGCTTTAAATCTTCTAGCTTAGGTTCAGGACTAGATAAAGCAAAATCAACAGCATGATTAATCTTTTCTTTAACTCTTAACTCAATATTACTTAAAGACTCCTTAGTAGATAATTCATTATCTATAATATATTTTTTTAACCGTTTAATTGGATCACGCGCTATCCATGCATTTTTTTCCTGCCGTGATCTCAATTCATCAGGATCAGCCAAGGAATGTCCTCTGAAACGATATGTTAAAGCTTCAATTAAAGTGGGTCCTTCTCCTAATCGTGCTCTTTCAATTGCTTTCTGTGTAGTATCTCTTACAGCTAAAACATCCATTCCATCTACCTCAATACCAGGGAGTCCAAATGCTTGAGCTTTTCTATGAATTTCTGGAGAAGAGGTTGCTCTATGATGAGCCATACCTATTGCCCATTGATTATTTTCTACAACAAAAATAACAGGTAATTTCCATAATACAGACATGTTTAAGCACTCAAAAAATTGACCATTATTTGTTGTTCCATCACCAAAAAAACACGCCGTAACACTTAGTGGTTCATCTTTTTTTAACACTTGCTTTCTATAAACACTTTGAAATGCTGCACCAATAGCTACTGGAATACCTTCACCAATAAATGCAAAGCCTCCTAAAAAATTATTATCTGATGAGAAAATATGCATAGATCCACCACGACCCTTACTACAGCCGGTTTCCTTACCAAATAGCTCGGCCATTATATGCTTAGCAGGTACTCCTTTACTTAAAGCATGTACATGATCGCGATACGTACTACAAACATAATCATGATAACTTAAAGCTTTAATAACACCGGTAGATACAGCTTCTTGACCATTATACAAATGAACAAAACCAAACATCTTACCACGATAATACATTTGTGCACACATATCTTCAAAATAACGACCTAATAACATATCTTCATACAGTAAAAATAATATATCTTTACTTATTTTATGACTAGATATAGAAGTTATGGGCAAAGTCATTCTTTCTGTTTCTTCAATCATTACTGTACAAAAATCCCCTCGATAATTTTTATTAATAATTATTTTAATTACAATAAGCAAAAAAATAATTAAAACATATATAAATAAATATATTTTATCATAATTAACTGAATAGAAAAATTATGAAAGTTAATATATCATAAAATGTATATAATAATAATAATTTTCGCAATACTATTTATATATTTTTTTTAATGATTATACATTCGAACAACATTTTTACATCCATTAATAATGAATTATTACAGCTAAATAATAATTTAAAAAAAATGGTTGTCGCAGAACATCCTATACTATATGCAGCAGCAGAACAGTTATTCAATGCAAAAAGTAAGAAAATTAGACCTGCTATTGTACTATTGATTGCTCAAATTACAATGAAAGATAAAAAAATTAAAGCAGAGCACAAAAGATTAGCAGAAATTACTGAAATAATACATACAGCTAGTTTAGTACATGATGATGTAATTGACGATTGTGAAACAAGAAGAGGTATTAACACAGTTCATAATTTATTCAGCAATAAAATAGCTATTTTAGCAGGTGACTTTTTATTTGCCCAATCATCTTGGTATCTAGCAAATTTAAATGATTTGAATGTAGTAAAAACAATTTCTAAAGTGATAACAGATTTTGCAGAAGGAGAAGTTCAACAAGGAGTAAAATCTTTTGATAATAAAATTTCTATAGAAGACTATATGGAAAAGTCTTTCTATAAAACAGCCTCATTAATAGCATCTAGTTCTAAAGCGACTACAATACTTAGTAAATGTAACCTTGATATACAAAATGATTTTTATATATATGGTAAACATGTTGGATTGGCATTTCAAATAATAGACGATATTTTAGATATAACAAGTTCACCGACTGATTTAGGAAAACCCGCTGGATCTGACTTAAGAAATGGAAATTTAACAGCCCCATTAATTTTTGCATTAGAAGAAAAACCTGAATTAAGTCTATTAATTAATCAAGAATTTCAAAATACAATAGATATTAGCAAAGCCATAGCAATTATAAAGAATACAACAGCTATACAAAAAGCCAAAGACTTAGCTGAAGAACATATTCAACTAGCTATACAAATACTAAATGAGAAGTATTCAAGTAAAAGTATTCAAAACTTACTTTTAGTTAGTCATTATATAATAAATAGAATTAACTAGTTAAGTTTCACACTTGAATTAAGAAATTTAATAAAAAAATTAAATGCAGAATCATCAATAATAGCTAATTGTGCCAGCATTTTACGATTTAATGCTATATTAGATTTTTTCAATTTATAGATAAATTGGCTATAATTGATATTATATAAACGAACAGCGGCATTAATACGAACTATCCATAAACGACGATAGTAACGCTTTTTATTTTTTCTACCGATATAAGAATACTTTAATGCTTTTAATACTTGTTGCTTAGCTGTACGAAATAATTTAGAATGAGATCCTCTAAAACCTTTTGCTAATTTTAGTACTTTCTTTCTTCTTTTACGAGCAACATTTCCTCTTTTAATACGTGTCATATAACATATAATTAATTTAATTTAATAAGTAAGGTAAACCATTTTTTAAGTTAGATTTATCACAAGACTTAACATTAGTAATAATTCTCAAGTTACGCTTCCGTTTACTATTTTTTTTTTGTAGCAAGTGATTTTTACAAGACTTATGCTTTAATAATTTACCTTTAGAAGTAATTCTAAAGCGTTTATTTATAGATCGAACTGTTTTCAATTTATACATTATAAAATAAAATAATAAAATAAATAAATGTCTTTATCAATGTTCATTGCTGATTTATTATAAATTAATTGTAATAATAATACTAAGCAAATTTTTTACGTAGGTTATTAATAGAGCCTAGAAATAACATTAACATAATTTTAATTAAATTGGAATTAAGTTCTTGAAACACTTTCATGTTCAAGTTAAAGGCAATATTAGCTTCAGCAATAATTTGTTCAATCTGCATACTAGTAAGAGGTATATTATTTAAAGAGTTACGGTACATGTCTTTAAATGATTTTTCATCTTGAATATATTGAAAATCATAGAAAGATGTGCCAAAATTTTCTGGTAGGTTCATAGCATTTTTAGCTATTCTTTTTAAAATTTGACCACCAGATAAATCACCAATATACCGAGTATACGCATGAGCAACTAATAGCTCTGGACTATTACTGCCAATATAATGAATACGTTCAATATAAACTTTTGTAGCTAATGATGGACATACAACATCTGACCAATCATTACCATAGTAATAAATTAAATCTTGAATTAAACTATTTTTACGATAGAGCTCTGGGAAATAGGTTGCTTTAACAGCTTTATTATCTTTATTTTTTTCTATTTCCTCTTCTATTGCATCATAAATAAAAAACAGATTACCAACTAGTTTTCTATAGGACTTCTTATCAACTACTCCACTAAGAAAAGACTTAACAAAACTAACATTCTCGGCCATGCTATGCGATTTAGTTGTTCCTTCACGTAATTGTTGAGCTAAATTAGTGGACATAATATATAACCTTATTAATTTCTAAATAAATATTAATTCAAAAACTTGAAATATCAACGATTAAATTACTTTAATATAATAAATAAAATAAACTTTTATTTTATTTTATTATATTAAATATTTTAAAGAAAATATATAAATTATATTATATATTAGATAGATTGAAAGTATTCTTTAGAATCATTAGTATTATTTTTAATCGTGGATTGACCTGGTTCCCAATTAGCAGGACAGACCTCATCTGGATGATCTTGTACATATTGAATAGCCTGTAAAGTCCTTAGTACTTCATCAACACTTCTACCAAAATCTAGATTATTAACTAATAAATGTTGAACTATTCCTTCCTTATCAATAATAAATAATCCTCTTAAAGCCTTTCCTTCATTATTTAATACATTATATGATAAACTTATTTGTTTACTCAGATCAGAAACGAGAGGATATCTTAAATCACCAACACCACCAGACTCACGATCTATTTGCATCCAAGCTAAATGACAGTATTCACTATCTACAGAAATTCCAAGAATTTCAGTATTTAGAGAATTAATTTCACTATACATATCACTAAAAGCAGTTATCTCAGTAGGGCAAACAAAAGTAAAGTCTAAAGGATAAAATAGTAAAATCAAATATTTTCCTAGATAATCTGATAATTTAACCTGCTTAAATTCTTGTTCATGGACAGCTATAGCACAAAAATCAGGAGCTTTGTTTCCAACTTGAATATAGTTATTACTTGTTATCATTATTTTAATTACAGAATAAAAATTTTATATTTAAATACTTTATTTTAATAAATAATATAATTATTATATAAAAATATTAATTAAATGTTTATCTAATTCCTAAATATAAGTAGCGGGGAATGGATTTGAACCACTGACCTTCGGGTTATGAGCCCGACGAGCTACCAGACTGCTCTACCCCGCGGCTTAAGTACTATACAACAAATCAATCTATAGTTCAAAAATGATTATAAAGTAAACAACTAATAATAAAGATAAATATTGTCATTAAACAGGTACACTTAACACGATTCATAAATGGCATAATTTCATATAGGCCAATTAATCTATCTTGTATTAAATGTTTAGAGGTTTTAACCCATATTTGACCATCATACCAACCAGATTCCTCATAGAATATAGTTGCACTTAATAATCGCTTTATAACATATGACCAACCTAAATAAATTCTAATAAAAAGAAAGCATAATATAAGATCACAGATTAATAAATCTAATACTAGTAATTTTAATAAATTACTTGAATGAATAAATAAGTAAATAATCCATAAGCCATTAAATATAAACAACATTGAAGAAACAAAGGTTATGATTTTTATATATTGAGTTACTTTGTATGTAGACCAAGAAAATAACCAAGATTTTTTTAAAATCAAATATTCATTTAAAGGCTGTTGATCAAAAGGTACAGGACAATCACTATTGGGAATAGGCATAAGTATAGCAAAATATAAACAAAATAGTTAGCGGTCTTACTAATTAAAATACAATAAAGAAAGAATAGTTAATAAAAAAAATATACAAATATTTAGGCCTATTAGTTGCTGTAATACTAACTGATTAGGACGAAAGTTTAGGGTTTTATTTTGACCACTCAAATTATTTAAGCCACTACTACTGGGGCTGTTAAGCATGATAAGCAGTATTGTTAGTAAACTAAATATATACCAAAAAATTTTAATAAACATATAAAAAAAATTAATTACAAATTAAATTTAATTCGAGGATAAGGTCTTATATCAAAACCTAAAAAATAGCAAAAAATAATTTACTATAATCACATAATAAATTACTTATAACTATTAAAATTAAGATTGAAACTAGTAAATAAGTATTTAATTTATAATATACTTATTCTTTATAATTTAAATTAATATAATTTTTGCTATTAACAACTACTCACCTTGTACCTTTAGAAGAAAAAAGCCTATAGCTAAACCAATTAAAATCATTAACGGACTAATTACCGCTGCAATTAAAATCTCTGAAGACATTTAACTTATCCTTATACATTATAAAATAATAATTTATACTAAAAACCATTTCTTCCCCAAACAACTAAAGCAATAGAAAAAGTAAATATAGCTAATAAAGAACCCCAGCCTAGGCTAATAATATCTAACATTTGTCTTATAATCTCCTTATATAATTAAATTATCTATACAAAAGTTTGTTATATTAATATAATAACTTTGATAGAAAAATTTTTATAATTAACTATTACAGCAAATACAAATAAGTAATATTAAAGAAATGTAAATTTTTAAAAATTATAAATACATAAAACAGTACTTAAAGTTAGTATAAAAATAAATATTCGACATTAACTTTACTATTCATAAAAATATCACTTCTTTTATCAAAAAAAAACATGCAAACTATACTAAAAAAATCAAATAAAGAAATAAAAGAAACATTATTAACACCTAGATTTTATACTACGGATTTTAACGAAATGGCAGCTTTAGATATATCACTAAATACAGAAGAGTTCGAAGCTTTACTCAAAGAATTTAGGGCAGACTATAATAGAAAGCATTTTATTAGAGATGAAGAGTTTAATAAATCTTGGAATACATTAAATACTGAAACAAAAGGATTATTCATAGAATTCCTTGAAAGATCCTGTACAGCAGAATTTTCAGGATTTTTACTGTATAAAGAACTCTCTAGAAGACTAGAAAAAACAAATCCTATTATAGCAGAATGCTTTCTACTAATGTCTCGAGACGAAGCAAGACATGCAGGCTTTTTAAATAAAGCTATAGGAGATTTTAATTTATCTTTAGATTTAGGATTTTTAACTAAAAGCCGAAAATATACTTTTTTCTCACCAAAATTTATTTTTTATGCAACATATTTATCAGAAAAAATTGGATACTGGAGATATATAACTATTTATAGGCACCTAGAAAAACATCCAGAGCATAGAATATATCCTATTTTTAAATTTTTCGAAAATTGGTGCCAAGATGAAAATAGGCACGGTGATTTTTTTGCTGCATTGTTAAAATCTCAACCAAGTTTTTTAAATAACTTAAAATCAAAGCTATGGTGCCGATTTTTTTTATTAAGCGTATTTGCAACAATGTATTTAAATGATTTTCAAAGAGCAAAATTTTATAAGTCTATAGGCTTAGATGCCAGACAGTACGATATGCAGGTCATACGAAAAACTAATGAAAGTGCATCTAGAGTTTTTCCTGTTGCATTGAACATAGATAAACCTGAGTTTTTTCAGTACTTAGATATATGTGCTTCACAAAATAAATTATTAATAGAAGTAGATAGCCAAGATATAAATTCAATCATAAAATGGATAAAAAAAATACCTATGTATAATAAGTTAATTATAAATCTAGTTAAACTATACTTAATACCTCCTATCAATTCATCAAAATTAATAAATACAATAAAATAATTATTTGTAAAGCTTTATTTCTTTTTAAATTAAAGAAACTAGAAAATTATAATATATATTTTATATTATATCAAAAAATACTTCATATAAAGACTAAATAAAGAAACTATGAATAATACAATAGATTTTAAAATGCCTTCACCAACTTTTGGAGGCAGTACAGGGGGATGGCTAAGATCAGCCGAAGTAGAAGAAAAGTATGCTATTACTTGGACAAGTAAGAATAAAGATATTTTTGAGATGCCAACAGGCGGTGCCGCTATAATGGCTAAAGGTGATAATTTATTATACCTAGCAAAGAAAGAACAATGTTTAGCACTAAGTTTTCAACTAAGTAGTAATTTTAAAATCAAAGATTTTAAAATTTACCGTATTTTCCCTAATGGAGAAGTTCAATATTTACACCCTAAAGATGGTGTTTTTCCAGAGAAATGCAATGAAGGTAGAATAGGTGTAGGAAATATCAATCATAATATAGGTGCAAATGCTAATCCAGTAAATAAGAAATTCACTGGTCAAGCAACGTACGAATAAAACTATTGTTTATTCAGACTATAAACTATACCTAAGTATTGTAGTTATAGTCTTTTTTTGTTAATATAGTTGTCATATATTACCTAACTAAGGAGAGGTGGTAGAGTTGGTTTATTGCGTCTGATTTGAAATCAGATGAACTGCAAGGTTCCGTGGGTTCGAATCCCACCCTCTCCGTAATCACTCAAATATTTGAAAGTAATTATTAATTGATTTATATTAGTTTATTTGAACTGCTTTTTGAATAAATTCAACAGCGTGATTTAATGTAGCTATTTTTTCAGCATCCTCATCGGATATTTGTATATTAAACTCTTCTTCAATAGCCATCACCAATTCAACCGTATCTAAAGAATCAGCTCCTAAGTCTTCCGCAAAATTAGTTTCTAATTTTACTTGTTGCCTATCAACACCTAATTGTTGAGCTACAATACTTCTAACTTTTTCAAAAATATCTAGATTGGTATCATTCGACGACATAATTACTCCTTTAATACAAAGTATTAGTATATTGTTTATATTATTTAAACCTGTATCTATAGTTCTTAACATAATAAAAATAAAAAGAAGATATCTATATAAGCAACTATACCGGAAAAATTTTCAGCCTACTTTTTTGACTTTCTCCAAAACTGCAATACTTCAAATTATATATTTTAATTAATTTACATTGTAATTTACTTATATTATTTATTTGATATAAAAGCTCAACAGACTGTTTTTTAATTAACACAACTTTTTCTATAGCAAGTCGTACCTCAAATAGAGCATCTAACTCCCTAGCTGTTTTATTCATACAGATATTTATCCAATCTATATCAGATACTTTATGTAAACTTAACATTTCTTTTAATGCTCTAATAACATTACCAATTGTATTATTATGTATAGTATAAATAATTATATGTTTAGACTTAGCTATATGACGGATCTTACTATTATTTTTAACAAAAGAGCGTAAAGCTAAAATATTATCAGCCTTTAAAATATCCCTTGTAAGTATAATAGGCAATTTTAATGCGTTAATAGTTGCTTCAATTTGCTGTATATTAATACCATAAATATATAGCTTAATATGAATAATATTATTAGAAGAATTACTATAAATATTATGATTACTATTAAAATTAGATTTATTAATAAACTTAGATTTAACTAATCGTAAATTATTTAAAATATTTATTTGAGAATTAGATAAACTAACTGTATTTACTTTTTTTTTTATTTTAATTTGACTACTCAAATTATTACCATTATAACTCATAAAATTTGTAGAATTGAATGATTCACACTCTAAAAAAATAGACCCATTATAATTTAACTTACGTTTTTGCAATGAAAATATAGAGCCTTGCAAAATTTGATCTACGACCTGATCTACTTTTTCATGAATTATCCAATGATTACGACTATGAATTTCAATAGCAACCTGAAATGCAGGAAAAGTTTTTCTCTCTAAAATACTTTTTTGAGAACCACGTCTTTTAGCTTCATCATCACCTAAGGTAACGTATTGTATACCTCCAATTAAATCAGACAAAATAGGGTTTTTAATCAAACTTTCTAAGTAGTTACCATGAACTGTACCAACAAGCTGAACTCCTCTTTCAGCAATTGTTCTAGCTGCAAGAGCTTCTAACTCAGTACCAATTTCATCAATGACAATAACTTCCGGCATATGATTTTCCACTGCTTCAATCATAACCTGATGTTGTAATTCAGGACGGGCAACTTGCATTCTTCTAGCTCTTCCTATCGCAGGATGCGGAATATCACCGTCACCAGCAATTTCATTAGAAGTATCAATTATAACAACCCTTTTTTCCATTTCATCTGCTAAAACTCGAGTAATCTCTCTTATAGCAGTTGTTTTACCAACGCCAGGTTTACCTAATAATAATATTGAGCTATCATCATATAATAAATCTCTAATAATACTAACAGTACCAAAGATAGCTCTACCAACACGGCAAGTTAAACCAATAATATTACCTTTTCTATTTTTAATAGAACTAATTCTATGTAAAGTAGATTCTATACCAGATCTGTTATCAGCGCTAAAATTAGGTATTTTTTTTATAGAAAAATCTAGATCATACCAAGAAATTCTCATATTAGACAAATATTCAGGCCCATCAGGGAAACGAGCCTCTGGCCTTCTTCCTAAATCCATTACAACCTCTATCAAAAATTTTTTCTTGGGATGATTGTTCAAAGGATTCTGAACAAAATCCGGCAAAATATCTAAAAGTTTATCTAAATCATCTGCTATTAACATTAATTAAATATATATAAATTATAAAATAAATAATAAACTATTAAAAATTATATTTAAAATATAAAACAGAACATAGCTAAAAAACACAAAATAAAATATAATATTATAATAATATAGATAAACATTAATATATCTAATTATCATATTTATGAATAAATCTTTAATACATATTAATAGATTGCCAACAAAGATAAGGATAAGAATAACAAGATTAATAAGTAGTAAGCTATATTTTATTGGTTATAAAAAAATTTCGAACAAATACAAAGTACCTATAATACAATTACAAAATAGTACTAGAATATGGATGCTAAAAAAAGAAATTAAATTCAATATAAAATAATATAAATCAAGTAATTATGATATTAAAATTGCAAAATATTAAGCACTTTATACGTTCTATAAAACATAATAATATTAATCAAATCAATTTAAAAGTAAAAACAGATAAAATTAATATAGTAGTAAATAAAATAAAAACTTATGACTATATATTAAATCATAACCCAAATTACAAAAAACTAAATAACAGTAAAAATTCAAATGAAAACTCTAGTAGTAAACAAAAAGAGAATGAAGAAATCACTGAGAAATTTACTGGATATTCAACAATAATATCACCAATGGTAGGAACATTTTATAGATCACCAGCACCGAATGAACCACCTTTCATCGAGAAAAACGATATTGTTAATCAAAAACAAATAGTATGCATCATTGAAGCAATGAAATTAATGAACGAAATAGAAACGGAAGTAAGCGGTGAAATAATTGAAATACTAGTAAAAGATGGAGATATTGTAGACTGCGGTCAAGCTTTAATGACGGTAAAAAACCCATAACTATTAATATAAATACTTGACTTTAATTAAATAAGATTTTAACTATTGTTAACAGATCACAAATAATATAAAAAATATAATTATAGTATTTATATAGAATAATAAAAACTCACAACTCATTATATGATGAGTAAATAAGTAATCATAAGTAAGACATTGCACTAATATGATTAAAGAAATAATAAAGTAATTAGTGAGAGTTTTATTAATTGTCTCATTTCATAAATATAATATAGAGAGGAGAATCTCGATGGCAATTAGCTCAAAAGAGCAAGAGACAAGCAAGGTAAAAATAACTGTCGATAAGAATCCAGTTACAACATCTTTCGAAAAATGGTCAAAGCCAGGACACTTTTCAAGAACATTAGCCAAAGGACCAAACACAACAACATGGATCTGGAATTTACATGCAGATGCACACGATTTTGATAGTCATACAAATTCATTAGAAGAAATATCAAGGAAAATTTTCAGTGCGCATTTTGGACAACTAGCAATAATCTTTTTATGGCTAAGTGGTATGTATTTTCATGGAGCAAAATTTTCTAACTATGTAGCATGGCTTAATAACCCAACAACTATTAAACCAAGCGCTCAAGTAGTATGGCCAATTGTTGGTCAAGAAATATTGAATGCAGACGTTGGAGGAGGTTTTCAAGGAGTACAAATTACTTCAGGATTCTTTCAACTCTGGAGATCATCTGGTATTACAACAGAGTTTGAGTTATATGTAACAGCCATTGGCGGGTTATTTATGGCAATTCTAATGGTACTTGCCGGCTGGTTCCACTATCACAAAGCAGCACCAAAATTAGAATGGTTTCAAAATGTAGAATCAATGATGAATCACCATTTAGCGGGACTACTTGGCCTTGGATGCCTTGGATGGTCAGGGCATCAAATACATATTGCACTACCAATAAATAAACTACTAGACTCAGGTATTGCACCACAAGAAATACCTTTACCACATGAATTTATGGTAAATAGAGAATTAATGAGTGAATTATATCCAAGCTTTGCTAAAGGCATACTGCCATTCTTTACATTAAACTGGAATGAATATTCAGACTTCTTAACATTCAAAGGAGGATTAAATCCAGTTAATGGAGGCTTATGGCTTAGTGATATAGCTCATCATCATCTAGCTTTATCAGTATTATTCATAATTGCTGGGCATATGTACAGGACAAATTGGGGAATAGGTCATAGCATGAAAGAGATACTAGAAGCACATAAAGGACCTTTTACAGGTGAAGGCCATAAAGGACTATATGAAATTTTAACAACGTCTTGGCATGCACAACTAAGTATTAACTTAGCTATGCTTGGTTCACTAAGTATTATTGTTGCACATCACATGTATGCAATGCCACCTTATCCATATATTGCAACAGACTATGCAACACAGTTATCTTTATTCACACATCATATTTGGATAGGAGGTTTCTGCATAGTAGGTGCAGGAGCACATGCATCTATATTTATGGTTAGAGATTACAATCCTGCACAAAACTATGACAATGTATTAGATCGTATAATAAGACACAGAGACGCAATCATCTCACACTTAAATTGGCTTTGTATCTTTTTAGGATTTCATTCATTCGGCTTGTATATACACAATGATACTATGAGAGCACTAGGCAGATCACAAGATATGTTCTCAGATACTGCAATTCAATTACAACCTATTTTTGCACAATGGATACAAAATATACACACATTAGCTCCAAGTAACACAAGTCCAAATGCATTAGCGACAGCAAGCTATGCTTTTGGAGGAGATATAGTATCAATCAATAATAAAATAGCAATGATGCCTATTAAACTTGGAACAGCTGATTTTATGGTTCATCACATTCATGCATTTACTATACATGTTACTGTATTAATATTAGTTAAAGGATTTTTATTTGCAAGAAATTCAAGATTAATTCCTGACAAATACAACTTAGGATTTCGCTTTCCTTGCGATGGCCCAGGAAGAGGTGGAACATGCCAAGTATCAGGTTGGGACCATGTATTTCTAGGATTATTTTGGATGTATAATTCATTATCAATTGTACTTTTCCATTTTAGTTGGAAAATGCAATCAGATGTATGGGGAAGTATAACAAATTCAGGAAACATTTCACATATAACTGGAGGCAATTTCAGTCAAGGGGCAATTACAATAAATGGTTGGTTAAGAGATTTCCTATGGGCACAAGCATCACAAGTAATACAATCATATGGGTCTGCATTATCTGCTTATGGCTTAATTTTTTTAGGAGCACACTTTATATGGGCATTTAGTTTAATGTTTTTATTTAGTGGTCGTGGATATTGGCAAGAATTAATTGAATCTATTGTATGGGCTCATAATAAGGTCAAAGTAGCACCGTCTATTCAACCAAGAGCATTAAGTATTACACAAGGAAGAGCAGTCGGACTAGCACACTATTTATTAGGTGGAATAGGAACAACTTGGGCATTTTTCTTAGCAAGAATAATATCAGTAGGATAAGGACAAATTATAATGGCAACAAAATTTCCAAAGTTCAGCCAAGCATTAGCACAAGATCCTACAACTAGAAGGATCTGGTATGGAATTGCGACAGCACATGATTTTGAAAGTCATGATGGCATGACGGAAGAGAATTTATATCAGAAAATTTTTGCATCCCATTTTGGTCATATAGCAATTATTTTTCTTTGGACATCTGGGAACTTATTTCACGTTGCATGGCAAGGCAATTTTGAAACATGGGTATTAGAGCCAATAAAAACAAAGCCTATAGCACATGCTATTTGGGATCCACACTTTGGACAACCGGCAATAAAAGCATTTACAAGAGATGGGCTATCATATCCAGTAGATACAGCATTTTCTGGACTATACCACTGGTGGTATACAATTGGAATGAGAACAAATAATGATTTATATAACGGTGCTATATTTTTATTAATATTGTCAGCTATTATGTTATTCGCAGGATGGCTTCATTTACAACCTAAATTTAAACCTGGCTTATCTTGGTTTAAAAATAATGAGTCTAGATTAAATCATCATTTATCTGGCTTATTTGGAGTGAGTTCACTAGCGTGGACAGGACATTTAGTGCATATTGCTATACCGGAATCACGCGGACAACATGTAAGGTGGAGCAATTTTACAGAGATAATGCCACACCCAGAAGGATTAAAACCATTTTTTACAGGAAGATGGTTTGAGTATGCAGCTAATCCAGATAACTTAAATCATACATTTGGGACTAGTGAAGGGGCAGGTACAGCTATTTTGACTTTTTTAGGAGGATTTCATCCACAAAGTCAGTCATTATGGCTAACTGATATGGCACATCATCATCTAGCAATAGGAATTATCTTTATCATCGCTGGCCATATGTATAAAACAAACTGGGGTATAGGTCATAATTTAAAAGATATTTTGAATGCACATAAGCCACCTAGTGGTAAGCTAGGGGAAGGACATAAAGGCCTATACGAAACTATTACTAATTCACTACATATACAGTTAGGTTTAGCATTAGGTTCATTAGGAGCCATCACATCACTAGTAGCACAACATATGTATGCACTACAACCTTATGCTTTTATGGCTAAAAGCTTTACAACACAAGCAGCACTATATACACATCATCAGTACATAGCAGGGTTTTTAATGGTTGGTGGATTTGCACACGGCGCAATATTTTTTATCAGAGATTACGACCCTGAACAAAATAAAAATAATGTACTTGGAAGAATGCTTGAGCATAAAGAAGCTATTATATCACATCTAAGTTGGGTGTGCTTATTCTTAGGATTTCATACATTAGGCTTATACATACACAATGATACAATGTTAGCTTTTGGTACACCAGAAAAACAAATATTAATAGAACCTGTATTTGCGCAATGGATTCAAGCTAGTTCAGGTAAAGCTTTATATGGATTTAATGTTTTACTATCATCATCTTCAAATGTTGCAAGTAGAGCAGGAGAAAACGTCTGGTTACCAGGATGGCTAGAGGCAATTAATAATAATAATAACTCACTTTTTTTAACAATTGGACCTGGTGATTTTCTAGTACATCATGCAATAGCTCTAGGATTACATACAACAACATTAATCTTAGTAAAAGGAGCATTAGATGCAAGAGGCTCAAAACTAATGCCAGATAAAAAAGATTTTGGATATAGCTTCCCTTGCGATGGTCCAGGAAGAGGTGGAACATGCGACATATCAGCATGGGATGCATTCTACTTATCAGTATTTTGGATGTTAAATACAATTGGATGGGTTACTTTTTATTGGCACTGGAAGCATATAACTATTTGGCAAGGCAATACAAACCAATTCAATGAATCATCGACTTATTTAATGGGATGGTTAAGAGACTACTTATGGCTTAACTCATCACCTTTAATTAATGGATACAACCCATACGGAATGAATAATATTTCTGTGTGGTCGTGGATGTTCTTATTTGGTCACCTGATATGGGCAACTGGCTTTATGTTTCTAATTTCTTGGAGAGGATACTGGCAAGAATTGATCGAAACACTTGCATGGGCTCATGAAAGAACACCATTAGCAAACTTAATTAGATGGAAAGACAAGCCTGTTGCTCTATCAATCGTTCAAGCGAGATTAGTTGGATTAGCACATTTTTCTGTAGGTTATATACTAACTTACGCAGCATTTGTAATCGCATCAACAAGCAGTAAACTTAATTAAGAATAGAAAAGATCATTAAGTGAGTGATCTTTTTTACTTTCTTTGATTTCACTTTGATTTCAACTAAAAAATAATATAAAATTGTATCATAATATTAAAAGTACTATGACAAATAAAATATATGGCAAAGAAAAGCATGATACAAAAAGAGATGAAAAGAACAAAACTTCAAAGAAAATATAAGGAAAAACGTCAAGCAATTAAAAACTTAATTCATTCTGCAGAAAGCTTTGAAAACAAAATAAAAGTACAACAACAATTACAAGAGCTACCACGAAACAGTTTGACATGCAGAAATAGAAATCGTTGTTGGATGACGGGAAGAAGTAGAGGATTCTATCGTGATTTTGGATTATCTAGACACGTTCTAAGAGAGATGGCACATAATTGTTTATTACCTGGAGTAAAAAAATCAAGCTGGTAAAAGATTATAATATAAATACTCTAAATAAAATAATAGTTAGAGTATATTGTTAACAAAGTTAAAAAAATACATTAGGTAAACTATAACCCAAACTGATTACCTCTACGATACTGCAAATATGCTGCAACTAATAAACCCAGCAGTGTAACAGGAATTAAACCTAAAACTATACCAGATAAAAGTGGTTCTACCATATAAAAATTATGAATAATAATAATAATAATAATAATAATAATTAATCAACTAATAAATAAATTTACTATCTAAATCCAATAGCCGCTTGCCAAACAAAAGCTAATAGTAAAAAAAATACAGGAATAATTGGTAAAATATCTACTAATGGACGAAATAAAATATAAGCTTCCGGTAATCTTGTAAAAACTATAGTTGTAAACATAAAACCTCTCATAATTTGATAATTTATAACTTAAATAAATAATAATACGAAAATATATATAATATATAAATTCACAATAAATATAAATACTTATTTTACTTACTATTATAATGCGAAATACATATAGATCGTATAAAGAAGTAATATTAATTATATAAAAAACTTAATTAAGTTAAACATTTTATAAACAATATAAACTATTATATATTAAAGAACATTATTTAAAAATAAATATCAATTTGATTAAGGAAACAAAATGATAGTACTAATAATCCAATTACTTATATTAATTCTTGTTATTTTATCAACTCTTTTAGTTATAGGTATACCAGTAACATTAGCATCTCCAGGACAATGGGAGAAATCAAAAAATCTAATTTATACTAGCATAGGTATATGGGTAGGACTAATTGTTATAACAACTATTATAAATTCTTTTATAATATAAACTATACTAAGCAACTAACAAAAAAATTATAAATACACAATGTAGAATAGTAAAAAAATATCTATTCTACTTTAGAAACGTAAAAATAAAAAAAGCTTGACAAATCAAATCAGATTTGCAAGAGTAGACGTATACTGATTATTTAATGCGGGTATAGCTCAGTGGTAGAGCGTAACCTTGCCAAGGTTAACGTCGCGCGTTCGAGTCGCGTTACCCGCTTAAGAAACAAAATCAATAAATCATTAAAATACTCAATTTATAAAGAAAACTTAAGCCTCTTTAGAATTAGTATCTATTACAGAATTATTATCATCATCAACTGAACTAGTGCTATCATTAACTGAATTATCATTATATACAGATTTTCCGATATCCATAATTAATTGCTGTAGATCATTCTGTAAGACTTTCATGCCGTCAAAATTATCACTATCTATAGCTACTCTTAAATCATCAATTTTATTCTGTATTTCTTGCTTTTTAACTTTGTCAATTTTATCACCCAGCTCATTTAACTGGCTTTGAGATTGATAGCATAAAGAATCAGCATTATTCTTAATATCTACTTGCTCACGCTTTTGCTTATCAATATTAGCATTTTCCTCAGCTTCTTCAACTAATTTTTCTACTTCGTCTTTAGGTAAAGTAGAAGCACCAGTAATTGTAATAGATTGTTCTTTACCCGTACCTTTATCTTTAGCTGTCACAGACAAAATACCATTAGCATCTATATCAAAAGTCACTTCTATTTGAGGAATACCTCTAGGAGCTGGCATTATACCATCTAACCTGAAAGTACCTAAACTCTTATTATCTTTAGTAAATTCTCTTTCTCCTTGTAATACATGTATTTCAACATTAGGCTGATTATCAACAGCTGTAGAGAAAACTTCAGACTTCTTAGTAGGTACTGTTGTATTCCTAGAAATAATTTTTGTCATAACACCACCTAAAGTTTCAACTCCAAGGGATAAAGGAGTAACATCTAATAGCAGAATATCTTTAACTTCTCCTGCTAATACTCCTGCTTGAACAGCTGCACCGATAGCAACTACTTCATCAGGATTAACACTTTGATTAGGATCTTTACCAATATAATCCTTAACTAATTGTTGAACAGATGGTATTCTAGTAGAGCCACCGACAAGTACAATTTCATCAATATCACTTGAACTTAATTGAGCATCTTTCAAAGCATTATTAACTGGTACTTGGCAACGAGAAATTAAATCTACACATAAATCTTCAAATTTAGCACGAGTTATATTTTTTTCCAGATGCTTAGGACCTGTATCTGTAGAAGTAATAAAAGGCAAATTAATATCTGTTTGTAATAAACTAGATAACTCCATTTTAGCTTTTTCAGCCGCTTCTGTTAATCTTTGCAGTGCTTGTCTATCTTGACTTAAATCTATACCTTCATCATTTTTAAATTCTTCAACCAACCACTCAACTATTTTACGATCAAAATCATCACCACCTAGATGTGTATCACCTGAAGTAGATAAAACTTCAAAAACTCCATCACCAACTTCTAAAATAGAAACATCAAAAGTTCCACCGCCAAGGTCAAAAACTAAGATTGTTTCATTATTTTTTTTATCTAAACCATAAGACAAAGAAGCAGCAGTTGGTTCATTAATAATACGAAGAACATCTAAACTAGCAATTTGGCCTGCATCTTTTGTTGCTTGCCTTTGAGAATCATTAAAATAAGCGGGTACTGTAATAACAGCCTTTGTAACAGTTTGACCTAAATAAGTACTAGCATCTTCTACTAATTTTCTTAGTACCTGAGCAGATATTTCTTCAGGTGCAAAACTTTTATCAAGTGCAGGACAGTCTAACTTAATATTTATACTGTTATCCGTTTTTACATCATAAGATAACTGCTTAACCTCATTACTAATCTCATCATACTTACGCCCAATAAATCTTTTAACAGAATAAAAAGTGTTTTCTGGATTCATAACAGATTGTCTTTTTGCAATATTACCAACTAATTTATCTTGCTTTTTTGTGTAAGCAACAACAGAAGGAGTTGTTCTTAGCCCTTCTTTATTAGATATAACCATTGGCTTACCACCTTCCATAACAGCAACTACAGAATTTGTTGTACCTAAATCAATTCCTACTACTTTAGTCATTGAAAAACTCCATTAATTTACATATATTAAAATAAAATACTAATAATTCAAGTAACACTATAATAGTGCTATACATCAACAAAAGAGTAAAGTAGTATTTACCGAATAAAATAAAGAAATCAAAAATTATCTAAACTTGAAAATTAAACCGAAGTACAAGATAATATAAATAAAAAATTAATGTATACTTTAATCTAAGAGGGAATAATAATGCCTATTGGAATGCTTGGTAAAAAGATAGGAATGACTCAAATATTTAATAAACAAGGAAACACAATACCAGTAACATTACTACAAGTTGGACCTTGTACAATAACACAAATACAAAAAGAAGCAAATCATAATTATTCAAGAATCCAAATAGGATATGAATATATTAACCCTAATAAATTAAGTAAGCCTAATACTGAGTATTTTAAGAAGAAAAAAGTACCTTGCTTTAAGTACTTAAAAGAATATAAAACTAATTCTTTAGACAAATTAAATATTGGTAAAGTATTAAATATAAAAGAATTTAAAGTAGGAAACCAAATCAATATTTCAGGAATAAGTATTGGAAAAGGATTTAGTGGGTACCAAAAAAGACACCACTTTAGTAGAGGACCTATGTCTCATGGCTCTAAAAATCATAAACAACCAGGTTCAATAGGAGCTGGAACAACTCCAGGAAGAGTATTTCCAGGTAAAAGAATGGCAGGTAGAATGGGAAATGAAAAAGTAACAATACGTAATTTAGAGATAGTAAATATCAATGCAGATAAAAACATCATGCTAATTAAAGGATCAGTACCAGGTAAGAGCGGCAATATTATATACATATATAAAAAATAAAATGAATACAATAAAAAAAATACAATACTCTATTAAATCTAATAGTACAAATTATAATTCAGAACTTATAAAAGACATTTACTTAAATATCAATGATAGTCAAGAGAAACAAATATATATAGTGCACAGAGCACTAAAACAACAATTAACAAATTATAGAAAAAGAAATGCACACACTAAAACAAGAAGCGAAGTAAGAGGTGGAGGAAAAAAACCATGGAAACAAAAAGGTACGGGTAGAGCAAGAGCCGGATCAAATAGATCTCCATTATGGAAAGGAGGAGGCATAATATTTGGACCTAGAAAAAAGATATATCACTCTAAAATTAATAAAAAAGAAAAAAAATTAGCCTTACAAACTATTATTTATAACAAATTTTCAAAAACAATTGTTGTAGATAAATTTTTAGATCAAACTAATGAACCTAATACTAAAAATAGTATAAAAGAGCTCAATAAAATAGGAATCAAGATAAAAGATAGAAAAAAAATATTAGTAGTAACAGAAAATAAAACAAAAAATCTATATTTATCACTCAGAAATATACCTTACATAGAAATAATTGATATCAAACATATTAATATTTTATGCTTACTGCAAGCTGATATAATATTAATTACATTTACAGCATTAAGTGAAATTAGCCAAGAAAATAAATAAGATTCTATTAAAATATAAATGATAATATATAAAAACAAAAGAAAAATTATAGATATTATTAAAGACCCTATAATTACAGATAAAACAACAAAAAGTTTAGAAGATAATATTTATTATTTTAAGGTAACAAGAAATAGTAATAAATATGAGATAAAACAAGCAGTAGAGACAATATTTGACGTTAAAGTAAAAAAAGTTAACACAATAAGTTATCCACCCAAAACTAGAAGAGTAGGAAAATTCAAAGGATATATTTCACAATATAAAAAAGCTATTATAAAACTAGATAATGAATATAAAATCGATTTATTTGAAGATTAAAAATAATTAATACTTAAAAAAATAAAATATGGCCATTCGTTTATATAAAGCGTATACACCAGGCACTAGGAATAGAACTGTATCAACCTTTAACGAAATAACAAAAAGTAAACCACAGAAGAGACTAACAAAAACAAAACACTGCTCAAAAGGGCGTAATAATAGAGGAATTATTACATCAAGGCATAGAGGAGGAGGTCATAAAAAAAGATATAGAATAATCGATTTTCAGAGAAGCAAATTAAACATTTTAGGTAAAATTGTAAGTATAGAGTATGATCCTAATAGAAATGCAAGAATAGCTTTAGTAAACTATCAAGATGGAGAAAAAAGATATATTTTACACCCTAGATCTTTAAGAGTAGGTAATACAATTATATCAGGAGAAGATGCACCTATAGAAATAGGTAATGCATTACCTGTAGAAAAAATTCCACTAGGTACAGCTGTACATAATATAGAAATAAAACCTAAACAAGGTGGACAAATAGTGAGAGCCGCTGGAACATATGCACAAATTGTAGCTAAGGAAGGAAATTTAATCACATTAAAGCTACCTTCTAGTGAAGTTAGAACAATAAATAAAAAATGCTACGCTACAATTGGACAAGTAGGAAATATAGACGCTAGTAACATTACAATAGGAAAAGCTGGGCGTAATAGGTGGCTTGGCAAAAGACCTAAGGTACGTGGAGTTGTAATGAACCCTATAGATCATCCACATGGTGGCGGAGAGGGCAAATCCTCAATAGGAAAACCTCACCCTGTTACACCATGGGGTAAACCTGCTCTAGGAAATAAAACAAGAAACAAAAAAAAGTATAGCAATAAATACATACTACGTCGCCGCAAATAAAAACAAAATATTTTTATACTTAATATAATAATTCATCATGTCAAGATCTCTTTCAAAAGGACCATATATTGAAATCAAGCTTTTAAAAAGAATTGAAAAGCTAAATAAAGATAAAAAGAAGGAAACAATAAAAACATGGTCTAGATCATCTACGATTATCCCTAACATGATTGGGCATACAATAGCTGTACATAATGGTCGACAACATTTTCCTGTATTTATATCAGATCAAATGGTTGGACATAAATTAGGAGAATTCGTACCAACTCGAACATTTAAAAGTCATATCAAAAATGATAGAAGAACAAGAAAATAATAAAAATGAATACAAAAAAATCAAATTCTCAAGCTATAGGAAAATATATAAGAGTATCAACGCATAAATCAAGAAGAGTTTTGCAACAAATAAAAGGTAAAAACTATAACGAAGCCAGATTAATATTAGAATTTATGCCTTATAGAGTATGTAAAACAATTATAAAAATATTAGAATCTGCATTTAGTAATATATCTCAACAAACTAACTATAATATAAATAAGAAAGAATTAATTATTAAAGAGGCATTTGCAAATAAAGGACCCATATTAAAAAGATTCCAACCAAGAGCACAAGGTAGAGCATTTCCAATACAAAAACCAACTTGTCATATCACAATAAAACTTGAAACAATATAAATAAATATGGGACAAAAAACACATCCATCAGGATTTAGACTAGGTATAACTGAGGCTCACAAGTCATCATGGTTTGTAAAAATGAGACTTTATCCGCAATTAATAGAACAAGATTACAAAATAAGATCATATATAGATAATTCATTAAATAAAGCTAGTATATCCTTGGTAGAAATAGAAAGAAAATTAGAACAGATAGAAATTAATATATATAGTGCCAGACCTGGACTAATATTAGGAAAAATGGGAACAGGAATAGAAACAATAAGAGAAAGCTTAAGCAAAGAACTTAAAATTTCAGACAAAATTAGAATTAATATTTTAGAAGTTAGTGAACCAGACAGAGAAGCTATTTTACTAGGGCAATGGATAGCACAACAATTAGAAAAAAGGGTTGCTTTTAGGAGAGTCATGAAACAAGGTATACAAAGAGCACAAAAAGCTAATATTAAAGGAATCAAAATACAAATTGCAGGAAGGTTAAATGGAGCAGAAATAGCAAGAAAAGAATGGGTACGAGAAGGAAGGGTACCACTACAAACATTACGTGCAAATATTGATTATGCATATACAAGAGCAGAAACTATATATGGAATTTTAGGAATTAAAATATGGCTATTCAAAGGAGAAAATAATAATTAAAATAACCAAAATAATTACATAAATTTTAAATTATAATTAACAATATAAAATCAGTTATGCTAAGTCCTAAAAGAACAAAATTCAGAAAACAACATCGTGGACGCATGAGAGGAAAAGCAAGTAGAGGAAATACTATTATATTTGGCGAATATGGCTTACAAGCTATTGAACCAACATGGCTAACCTCAAGACAAATTGAAGCAACTCGAAGAACTATAACCCGGCACGTAAAACGAGGAGGAAAACTCTGGATAAGAGCATTTCCAGACAAACCAGTAACTGCTAGACCTGCAGAAACTAGAATGGGATCAGGAAAAGGTGCGCCGGAATATTGGGTAGCAGTTATAAAACCAGGTCATATCATATTTGAAATATCAGGAATACCTCAAGATATAGCTGAACAAGCAATGAAATTGGCATCGTACAAATTACCCATGAAAACTAAATTTATAAAAAAAATAATATAGTAGATCAACAATATAATAAAAAATGATATTACAACAAAACGAAAACTTAAGCCTCGAACAAATAGAAGAAAAAATCATAAGACTAAAAAAAGAGCTAGTTTTACTAAATATCAAAAAAACAACAAAACAGAAGATATCACCAAATATTATAAGAAAAACTAAACACGAAATATCAAAAATGCTCAGATTAGAACAATCAAAAATCCATAACAAATAATAAGAAATGCCAAATAAAGAAACAATTGGAATAGTCGTTAGTAATAAAATGAATAAAACAATAATAGTAATAGTAAAAAAACAGATTCCTCATAAAAAGTACGGAAAAATTATAACTAAAACGAATAAATATTACGCAGATGATCCTCATAATACATGTAAAATAGGTGACTTAGTAAAGATACAAGAAACAAAGCCTTTAAGCAAAAAAAAGCGTTGGAAGTTAATTAAATTAATCAAATAATATCTTATTATGATACAAACACAAACTTACTTAAATGTAGCTGATAATAGTGGGGCACGTAAAATTATGTGTATTCAAGTCTTAGGAACTAATAACCCAAATTATGCTAGAATAGGAGATATTGTAATAGCAGTTGTAAAAGATGCATCACCTAATATGCCAATTAAAAGATCTGATATAGTTAGAGCAGTAATTGTTAGAACAAAAAAAACTCTTAAAAGATCTGACGGTATGAGTATTCGTTTTGATGATAATGCTGCAGTAATTATAAACAAAGAAAATAACCCAAGAGGAACACGTGTATTTGGACCTATAGCAAAAGAATTAAGAGATAAAAGTTTTACTAAAATTATATCTTTAGCACCCGAGGTAGTATAATAATTATGATAAAAAATAAATCTAAAATAAAGAAAGGCGATAATGTTAAAGTCATATCTGGAAAATGCAAAGGACAAACTGGTAAAGTTATTAAAATAATGTCAAAGAAGAATTACCTAATAATAGATAATATAAATTTAAAGACTAAACATTTAAAGCCTAAAAGTACAGAAGAAAAAGGAAAAATAGAGAAAGTAGAAGGACCAATACATTATTCTAATGTTAAAATTATTAATAATATAGAACAGTAAAAAGTTAATTTAAAATATGAATCAGTCATTAAAAAAGATGTATGAGGATAAAATATCACCAGAATTAATAAAAGAATTCGGATATACAAATATTCATGAGATACCCAAGTTAGTAAAAATAACTTTAAATAGGGGTATAGGAGAAGCTTCACAAAATTCAAAAGCTATTGATAAGAGTATAGAAGAATTCAAATATATTACAGGCCAGAAACCTATAGTTACCAAAACTAAGAAATCAATTGCTGGCTTTAAAATAAGGGATAATATACCAATAGGCTTAAAAGTAACTTTAAGAAATGATAAAATGTACAACTTTTTAAATAAACTAATAAATTTATCATTACCAAGAATAAGAGATTTTAGGGGAATTAACTCAAAACAGTTTGATGGTAGAGGAAATTATAATATAGGCTTGAAAGAACAAATAATATTCCCCGAAATTGAATACGATCAGATTGATAAAATTAGAGGCATAGATATCAATATTATAACAACAGCTAAGACAGATAAAGAAAGTTTAGCTCTATTAAAAAAATTTGGTATGCCTTTTAAAAAATAAAACACAAAAAAACAAGTTCTATATACTTAGACTAATAAACTATGATTAACGATATAATATCAGATATGCTTACAAGAATTAGAAATGCAAACCTAGCAAGACATCAAATAGTACAAGTACCAGCAACTAGAATAACTAAAAATATTTTAAAAGTACTACAAGAAGAAGGTTTTATATATCAATTTGAAGAGATTGAAGAAAATATAAAAAATATTATATTAATTTCATTAAAATATAAAGGCAAAAATAAACAACCAGTAATCACAGAGCTTAAAAGAATTAGCAAACCAGGACTCAGGGTATACGCCAATCATAAAGAACTACCAAGGGTACTTGGAGGTATTGGCATTGCTATAATATCTACATCTCAAGGAATTATGACAGAAAAAACTGCCAAACAATCAGGAATCGGCGGAGAAGTATTATGCTATATCTGGTAGTCTAATTCTATATAAAATATATAAGATAGTTAAGGAAATCTATGTCAAGAATAGGTAAAAAAGAAATATTAATACCAGAAAATATTGAAGTAATAATTAAAGACTCAAATGTATCAGTAAAAGGAAAAAAAGGTGAACTATCTTATAAGTTTTCACAATTAATTGAAATAAACAAGATAAATAATAAAATTCAATTAAAAAAAAGAATTGAAACAAAGCAATCTAAATCAATATATGGGTTATCAAGAAGCATAATAAATAATATGATTTTAGGTGTATCTATAGGTTTTGAAAAAAAACTATCTATACATGGAGTAGGTTATAGATCACAAATAGAAGGCAATGATCTTATTTTAAATGTCGGCTATAGTCATCCTGTACGCATAGAGCCACCTGAAAATATAATAATAAAAGTAGAAAATAGTACTAACATTATTATTTCAGGTATTAATAAAGAAGTAGTAGGGCAAATAGCAGCAAAAATCAGATCTATTCGGCCTCCAGAACCTTATAAAGGTAAAGGAATTAGATATATAGATGAAGTCATAAGAAGAAAAATTGGAAAAGCAGGTAAGTAAAGCTTTTACCTTATCTAAAAAGTATATAAACTAAAAGTGTAATTAAAATACCTATGAAAATTAAAGGCCAATTAAATCGTCCTAGGCTTTATGTTTTTAAATCAAATAAACATATATATGCAAATATTATAGATGACTATAATAGTAAGATTTTAACAAGTTATTCTACTCTATCAAGGGAAATACAGAATAATAAAAAGCAGTTTGCTAACTGTGAAACAGCAAAAATTGTAGGAAAACAAATAGGGAATAAATTAAAACAGTTAGGAATAAAACAAATAGTATTTGATAGAGGAAGTAGAATATATCATGGACAGATCAAAGCTTTAGCTGATGCAACAAGAGGCGAAGGTATAAACTTTTAAACTAAAATAGTATAGGCTAATATATGAAAAAGAAAAATATAAAAAGTAAAGAAGAAGCAAATTGGGAAGAAAGAGTTGTACAAGTAAAAAGAGTAACTAAAGTAGTTAAAGGTGGAAAAAAGTTAAGCTTTAGAGCTGTTTTAGTTGTTGGAGATGAAAAAGGACATATAGGAGTAGGTGTTGGTAAAGCTAATGATGTAATAGGAGCAGTAAAAAAAGGTGTCACCGACGCTAAGAAGCACTTAATCAATATACCACTAACAAAATATGCATCTATTCCGCACCCAACTTATGGAACATCAGGTGCAGCAAAAGTTATACTTAGACCTTCAGCAACAGGTTCAGGAGTAATTGCAGGAGGATCCACTCGCACAGTATTAGAACTAGCAGGTATTAAAAATATCCTAGCAAAACAGTTAGGATCTAATAATACTCTAAATAATACAAGAGCCGTCTTAGATGCACTGAATAGCCTAAGAACTTTTCAAAAAACAGCAAAAGATAGAGATATTTCTTTAGAAAATTTATATACATGAATTAGTAATTAACATGGAGAAAACAAATAAATTATCAAAAAAAATTTCAATTACATTATTAATATTATGTATATCGCGAATGGGTATATTTATACCTATACCAGGTATAAATACTCAAGAACTAAATCAAAATATACCACCAAATAGCATAATCAATTTCTTAAATATTTTCTCAGGAGGTGGTTTTTCAACAATTGGAATATTTAGCTTAGGAATTATACCATATATTAATTCATCAATTATTGTACAACTACTAACAAAAATCTCATCTCAGTTAGAAAATTTACAGAAAAATGAAGGAGAAGTAGGACGACAAAAAATTAATAACATAACTAGGTACTGTACTATAATTTGGGCATTTATACAGAGTATATTTATTGCATTATGGATAAAGCCGTATGTATTTAATTGGAATAATTATTTCCTAATAGATGTAATACTAGCTCTTACAACAGGATCAATAATTATTATGTGGTTCTCTGAAATTATAACTGAATATGGTATAAGTAATGGAGCATCTTTATTAATTTTTCAGAATATTATCTCAAATATTCCACAAAACCTTAAAAATTATACTATAAGAACTACATATGATATAAAATTATTAACACTGTTGTTCTTATTTAGTACAATAATTCTTATAGTAAATATATTAGTACAAGAAAGTAAAAGAAAAATAAATATAATTTCAGCTAAACAATTAGGAGAAGTAAATAACTTTAACCCACAAAGCTATATACCGCTAAAGTTAAATCAAGGTGGTGTTATGCCAATTATATTTGCTTCAGCAGCAATTACATTACCTAAATATATGATATTAAATAGAAACGAAAATATAATAAGTAAAGCTACAAATTTCATATTATCTAATAGTATATCATACTTAATACTATATTCTTTACTAATTATTACTTTTAGCTATTTTTATTCGTCAATTATATTGAATCCAAAAGATATAGCTGAAAATTTGCAAAAAATGGGTGCAAGTATACCGAACATTAGACCAGGTATCGAAACAATTGAACACTTAAAGAAAATTATTAATAAATTAACCTTCATCGGGTCTATTTTCCTATTTATTATTGCGCAATTTCCATTTATTATCTTCAATATCACTAAAACTAATATATTCCAAGGGTTAGGAACAACTTCATTACTAATATTAGTAGGAGTTGCTATAGATACAGCAAAACAAATACAAACATATATAATTTCAGAACAATATGATAATATAATTGAATAAAAAACCAATAATATTAAAAGTAAGACATATAAAGACATGAAAGTTAGAGCATCAGTAAAAAAAATATGTGAAAAATGTCGCGTAATACGTAGAAATGGAAAAGTAATGATTATTTGTGAAAACCCAAAACATAAGCAAAAACAAGGATGATATAGTAAATTAAATATAAAAGGATCATAGTAAAATGGCTAGAATCGCAGGAGTAGACCTACCTAAAAATAAAAGAATTGAAATAGGTTTAACATATATATATGGAATTGGAATATCTACGTCAAAAAAAATTCTAAAGCAAATAGAGATAAATCCTAATCTTTTAATTAAAAATTTAAGTGATGAGGAAGTTATCTTAATTAGAAATATACTAAATAGCAAATACAAGCTAGAAGGAGACTTAAAGAGATTAGAGACAATGAATGTAAAAAGACTAATGGATATTGGATGCTATAAAGGTAGGAGACATAGATCTGGCTTACCACTGCGTGGACAAAGAACAAGAACCAATGCAAGAACAAAAAGAGGAAATAAAAAAACAATAGCAGGAAAGAAAAAAGCACCTAGAAAATAAAATTAACATAAACACAAAAATATGGCCAGACAAATAAAAAAAAATTTAAATAAGAAAAAGAAGAATATTATCAATGGAATTACTCACATTCAATCAACATTTAATAATACCATCATTACAATTACAAATTTAAGTGGAGAAACTATAGCATGGTGCTCATCAGGAGCAAGTGGATTTAAAGGAGCAAAGAAAAGTACTCCTTTTGCTGCACAGACAGCAGCAGAAAAAGCAGCAAAGTATGCTATGGACTACGGAATGAAACAAACAGAAGTTATGATAAATGGACCTGGAGCAGGGCGAGAAACTGCTGTTAGAGCATTACAAGCAGCAGGTATAGAAATAACACTTATTAAAGACATTACACCTGTACCACATAATGGATGTAGGCCACCAAAGAAACGTAGAGTTTAAATTTAATTATATATATACTATTAAATAATATAAATATGACTCATTTCCAAATAGAATGTATAGAGTCAAAGACAAAAGGAGCCAGAGAACAATATGGATACTTTGTTTTAGAACCGTTAAAAAAAGGTCAAGGAATTACCGTAGGAAATGCTTTACGTAGAACAATACTATCTGATTTACAAGGGGCAGCAATAGTATCTGTAAGGATAGCAGGAGTCAATCATGAATTCTCAACTATTACTGGAGTAAGGGAAGATGTACTAGAAATTATATTAAATCTGAAAGAAGTAGTACTAAAAAGCTACAGTGCGGAACCTCAAATAGGAAGAATAAGGATACAAGGTCCTGCAATAGTTACGACTGGATTATTTGATTTACCCCCGGAAATTGAATTAATTGACCCCAAGCAATATATAGCTACAGTATGCAATAATACTATATTTGAAATGGAATTTAAAATAGAAAAAGGTAGAGGATACCGCCTAATTAATAAAGGTATGGATAATAAATCAATTGATTTTCTACAAATAGATGCAATATTTATGCCAGCAAAAAAGTTTAACTATACAATCGAAGAAAAGAAAATCAATTCAATAACTATAGAAGAAAAATTATTTTTAGAAATATGGACAGATGGTAGTCTATCTCCTCAGGAAGCTATTAGCCAAGGAGCAAATGTACTAACTAACCTTTTTCATCCACTAACTAATATAAATTTTAAATCAAAAAATAACAATTATGAAAGTAAAGAAAAGCAAATACACCAAATTTTAATTGAAGAGTTACAATTATCAGTAAGAGCATATAATTGTCTAAAGAGAGCACAAATTCATTCCATAGCAGACTTATTAGACTACTCACAGGAAGAATTACTAGAAATTAAGAACTTCGGTCAGAAATCGGCAGAAGAAGTGATAGAAGCACTAAAAAATAGACTAAATATTAACTTACCGCAGGAAAAAATATAAAAAACCATAGCTTATACAGAAAATATTTATAAAATTACAGTATCAATTAATTAACACATCTATGCTTCTCAATAAGAATAAAACACTACCCGAAAAAATAAATCAAACTACGAATACCCAATGGTATATAATAGATGCTAAAAACAAGAACTTAGGGAGGTTAAGTAGCCAAATAGCATATATTTTAAGAAATAAAAATAATCTAAAATATATGCCTTATCAAATAAGTAATACTTATATTATCATTATTAACTCTAAGCATATTAAAGTTACAGGAAATAAAGCAAAACAAAAAACATATAAAAGACACTCTGGAAGACCAGGAGGACTAAAAACAGAAACCTTTGAAAATTTACAAGAAAAAATACCTAATAGAATTATAGAACATTCAATAAGAGGTATGTTACCAAAAAATAGCTTAGGCAGGAAACTATTTAAAAGAGTCAAAATTTATCCAAATAATCAACATCCACACAGTGCACAAAAGCCCACAAATTTAAATATAAAATAAATAATAAGAATAAACATGTTAAATTCAAATCAGAATAAAGCTATATATTCAGGAACAGGAAGAAGAAAAACATCTATAGCTAGAGTAAAACTTATTCCTGGATCTGGAAAACTAATCATAAATGGTATACCAGGTGAACTATATTTGCAATTTAGTCCTAACTACTTAAGAATTTCATGTGCTCCACTAAATATTCTAGGACTAATAAAGGAATATGACATATATATAAGAGTTGAAGGAGGAGGCTTAACAGGGCAAGCTGATGCGATACGTTTAGGAATTGCTAAAGCACTATGTAATATAAATCCAGAAAATAGAGTAACATTAAAGTCAGAAGGACTATTAAGAAGAGATTCACGAATTAAAGAAAGAAAAAAGTATGGCTTACGCAAAGCAAGAAAAGCTCCACAATATTCAAAACGATAATTAATATTAAAAATAAGAATTTAAATGTAAATAAATTATGTCAAAAAAGAATATACACCCTGAATGGTATAGAGAATCTAAAGTATATTGTGATGGAAAGCATATCATGACTGTAGGATCAACTAAAGAAAAACTAAATATTGATATTTGGTCTGGAAATCATCCTTTTTTTACAGGATCACAAAGAATTATAGATACAGAAGGTAGAGTAGAGAAATTTATGAAGAAGTATAAGTTAAACTAATAATAAAGTATAAATTCAATATCTTAATGCAAGGTTTGACACTATCATATACAATATTTATAATGTATAGAATATTCAAAAAAATATGAATATCATAAAAATAAATCATGCCAACTATTCAACAATTAGTAAGATCAGAAAGAAAGAAATATGAGAATAAAACCAAATCTCCAGCACTAAAAGCTTGTCCGCAAAGAAGAGGTGTATGTACAAGAGTATATACAACAACACCAAAAAAACCTAATTCTGCATTACGTAAAGTAGCTAGAGTAAGACTTACTTCTGGCTTTGAAGTAACTGCATATATTCCAGGTATTGGGCACAACATACAAGAACATTCTGTTGTTTTAATTAGAGGAGGTAGAGTAAAAGACTTACCAGGCGTTAGATATCATGTCGTTAGAGGTACACTAGACTCTGCTGGAGTCAAAGAAAGGCAGAAAAGTCGATCAAAATACGGAACCAAAAAACCTAAAATATAAAAAATATGTCTCGTCGCAATACAGCAAAAAAAAGAAAAATATCACCAGACCCAATATATAGTAGTAAACTAATTAGTATGTTAACAGTACGTATATTAAAACACGGTAAAAAAGAACTAGCACAAAAAATTATTTATAAGTCTTTAGATATTATAAAAAATAAAACTACAAAGAACCCTTTAGAAATATTGGAAAAAGCCGTACGCAATACAACACCTTTAGTGGAGGTCAAAGCAAGAAGAATTGGAGGATCAACTTATCAAGTACCAATGGAAGTTAGAGCTTATAGAGGTACCAACCTAGCCTTAAGATGGATTACAAAGTTTGCAATACAAAGAACAGGTAATAGCATGTCAATTAAGTTAGCAAATGAAATAATTGATGCTTCAAATGAAAATGGTAATGCTATAAGAAAAAGAGAAGAAACACATAAAATGGCTGAAGCAAACAAAGCTTTTGCTCATTATAGATACTAATATATTAATTTTAATCAGATAAATAAAGGGATTTATATATGGCACGTGAGAAATTTGAACGAAAAAAACCACATGTAAACATCGGTACAATTGGTCATGTAGATCATGGAAAAACAACATTAACAGCCGCTATATCAGCAACTTTAGCAGCCGCCAATCAAGGAGAAGCAAGAAAATTCGACGAAATTGACTCAGCACCAGAAGAAAAAGAAAGAGGAATCACAATCAACACAGCACATATAGAGTATGAAACAGAAAATAGACATTATGCACACGTAGATTGTCCAGGACATGCTGACTACGTAAAAAATATGATAACTGGAGCAGCACAGATGGACGGTGCAATATTAGTAGTATCAGCTGTAGACGGTCCTATGCCACAAACAAGAGAGCACATATTATTAGCAAAACAAGTAGGTGTACCAAATATAGTTGTTTTCTTAAATAAACAAGATCAATTAGAAGATGATGAGTTACGCGAACTAGTTGAATTAGAAGTACGTGAACTACTAGTAAAATACGACTTTTCTGGTGATGATATACCTATCGTTGCTGGTTCAGCATTATTAGCACTTGAAAAAGTAACAGAAAATATAGAAACTAAAAGAGGAGATAATGAATGGGTAGATAAGATACATTCATTAATGGATGCCGTAGACTCTTACATTCCAACACCTAAAAGAGATACAGAAAAAACTTTCTTAATGGCAGTAGAGGATGTATTTTCTATAACTGGAAGAGGTACAGTTGCAACAGGAAGAATAGAAAGAGGGATTATTAAAGTTGGAGATACAATCGAAATAGTAGGACTACAAGAAACTAAAACAACAACAATTACTGGATTAGAAATGTTTCAAAAAACATTAGATGAAGGTATAGCAGGAGATAATATCGGAATCTTACTAAGAGGTGTTCAAAAAACAAATATTCAAAGAGGAATGGTACTTGCTGAACCTGGAACAATTACACCACATACAGAATTTGAAGCAGAAGTATATATTTTAACGAAAGAAGAAGGTGGAAGACATACACCTTTTTTTGCAGGCTATCGTCCTCAATTTTATGTTAGAACTACTGATGTAACTGGAACAATCACACAATTTACTGCAGATGATGGATCTACAGCAGAAATGGTAATGCCAGGGGATAGAATAAAGATGAGCGCAGAGCTAATCAATCCTATAGCAATCGAACAAGGAATGAGATTTGCCATACGAGAAGGAGGGAGAACAGTAGGAGCTGGTGTTGTCTCTAAAATATTAAAATAGAATAAAAAAATGAATAGAAACAGCAAAAACGAAATAAAAATCAAACTAAAAACTTATGATGTTAAACTATTAAAAAACTCTTGTAATAAAATAATAGAAGCATCTGTAGGAACAGAAGCTAAAATTAAAGGTCCCATATCAATACCAACTAAACGTAGAATTTATTGCGTACTCCGTTCTCCACATGTAGATAAAGATTCAAGAGAACACTTTGAAATAAGAGTACATACAAAACTTATATACGTAAACGAACCTTCAGCAAAAACAATAGACGCTTTAATGAAATTAAATATACCAGCAGGTGTAGATATTGAAGTCAAGTTGTAAATATAAATAAAATAAGTTCAACAAACAAGCATTTCAAAAAATTGTTTGTAAAACTTATGAATCAACTAATATAACTCATCTTCTTGGTTAGTTAAAATAGTGCAATCACTTCTAGGGTAAGCTACACATGTAAGTATAAAACCTTGGCTAAGCTGATCATCCTCTAAAAAAGACTGATCTTCTTGGTTAATTGTACCAGACTGAATTTTGCCAGCACAAGTAGAACAAGCACCAGCACGACAAGAATAAGGTAAATCAATACCTTGTTCTTCAGCAACATCTAAAATATACTCATCTGCTTTACACTGAATTTCAGCTGACTCACCATCAGCATCAACCAAAATGACATTATAAGAATCTGTCATAATATTTATCTCCTATACTAATAATTAAATAAGATATATAATTTAAAATAAAGAATAATATAATCTCATTTTAAATCCAATTATATTTAAACATAAAATAAAATAAAAATATTCAAATTCATGAAAAAATTTTTATGGTTACTTATATAATATACATAAATTATCTTATAATCACATTTAAAAAATTTGCACATAAATTTATATGATTAATATTTATTAATATTTAAATAATAAAATTAACAATAAATTATAAAAATTATGAAACAATATACTTCACTAAAATATAAAAATAAATTATGCTTAGCACTACAACCAAATACAACCATTAAAACATTTATTAATAAAAGAACAATATATCAAGAAATAAAAACCCTAACTAAAAGACTTTATATACAAACATATAGAAGGCCATCTAGCATTATTACTAGTATGCTACAACCTCTATTATGGCTTATATTATTTTCAGCACTATTTCAAAACGCTCCAATTAATATATTCGAAGAGTACAAAGTAAAATATAACGAATTTTTAAGTCCAGGTATTATAATATTTACAGCTTTTACAAGCTCTATAAATGCTGGACTACCTATAGTTTTTGACAGAGAATTCGGTTTTTTAAATAGACTATTAAGCTCACCTTTAACATATAAGAACTCCTTTTTTATATCATGCCTGATGTACACATGGATAATCGCTATTATGCAAATTACGACTATTGTTATTTTTAGTATCTTCTACTCAAAGTATATAATAAACATAAATCAATTTTTAGCAACAATCAGTATAACTACATTAATTATATTTAATATAGCTAGCGTAAGTATTTATAATGCATTCGTATTACCGGGTCATATAGAGTTTATTGCCTTAAGCTTTATTATTAATTTACCAACATTATTTTCAAGTACAGCATTATCTCCTTTATATTTTATGCCAAACTGGCTACAATTCATAGCATGCATAAATCCACTAACTTATGCAATTGAAATAACTCGTTACATTTTTTTTCATAAGAAACTTATATTAAATGAAAAAATTGTTAACACAATATGGTTTAGCTTAAAAACTAATCAGAGCATTTATATTTTAATCATATTTAATATACTTAGTCTCTTATTAGTATATAGGTTTATAAAATATAGATATGACTAAATTTAATTTTATATAAAAAAATGTTATAATATCTACAATATTAATATATAAGTAAGAAAATCAACATATTAATTTGTTTTAAAAGGAGTTATGTCATTATATGGCATTACCATGGTATCGCGTACATACAGTTGTTTTAAATGATCCAGGAAGATTAATATCAGTACATTTAATGCACACAGCATTGGTAGCTGGATGGGCTGGATCAATGGCTTTATATGAATTAGCTATATTTGACCCATCAGATCCTGTACTAAACCCAATGTGGAGGCAAGGAATGTTTGTTATGCCCTTTATGGCAAGAATAGGTATAACTGATTCATGGGGAGGATGGAGTATTACTGGAGAAAGCATATCAAATCCAGGATTATGGAGCTTTGAAGGAGTTGCTATAACACACATAGTATTATCAGGAATGTTATTCCTAGCTTCAATATGGCATTGGGTATACTGGGATCTAGAACTATTTAGAGACCCAAGAACAGGAGAACCTGCTCTAGATTTACCTAAAATATTTGGAATTCATTTACTTTTATCTAGCTTACTATGTTTTGGTTTTGGAGCATTTCATGCAACAGGGTTATTTGGCCCAGGAATTTGGATATCTGACGCTTACGGAATTACAGGAAAGGTACAACCTGTAGCACCTGCATGGGGACCTAATGGATTTAATCCATTCAATCCTAGTGGAATTGCGTCACATCACATAGCAGCAGGTACGGTTGGTATACTAGCAGGATTATTTCACTTAACAGTAAGGCCACCACAAAGACTATACAGAGCTCTAAGAATGGGAAATATTGAAACAGTACTATCTAGTAGTATATCAGCTGTATTTTTTAGTGCATTTGTAACATGTGGTACAATGTGGTACGGCTCTGCAACTACACCAATTGAACTATTCGGACCAACAAGATATCAATGGGACAGTGGATATTTTCAGCAAGAAATAGAAAGAAGGGTAGAAAATGCATTAAACAAAGGATCAACACCAGAAGAAGCATGGTCAAAAATTCCAGATAAATTAGCATTTTACGATTACATAGGTAATAACCCAGCTAAAGGTGGATTATTTAGGGCTGGACCAATGGATAAAGGAGATGGAATAGCTGAAGCATGGCTAGGACACCCAATATTTCAAGACAAAGAAGGTAGAGAATTAACTGTAAGAAGAATGCCTGCATTTTTTGAAACATTCCCAGTAATATTAGTAGATAAAGATGGAATAATCAGAGCAGATATACCATTTAGAAGAGCAGAATCAAAGTATAGTATTGAACAAGTTGGTGTAACAGTAAATTTTTATGGCGGTAAATTAAATGGTAAGACTTTTAATGATGCACCTAGTGTAAAAAAGTATGCACGTAAAGCACAGCTAGGTGAAGTGTTTGAATTTGATCGCACAACTTTAGAATCAGATGGTGTATTTAGAAGTAGCCCAAGAGGATGGTTCACATTTGGACATGCAAATTTCGCACTAATATTTTTCTTTGGGCATCTATGGCATGGTTCAAGAACTATATTTAGAGATGTATTTGCAGGTATTGGTGCGGAAGTAACAGAACAAGTTGAATTTGGTGCTTTCCAAAAATTAGGCGACAGAAGTAGTAAAAAACAAGGAGCAGTATAAAATAATTTTAGGCTTTAATTATTTTTACAAAACAAAACCATAAGTATAAGGAGAAAAAGTAACATGGAAGCATTAGTTTATGTATTTCTATTAGTAGGAACACTAATGGTTATTTTTTTTGCAGTATTTTTTAGAGACCCACCAAGAATAGCTAAATAATAAAAAGTAATCGTAAATAGTAATAAATAAAATGTAAATATATTTATTTACATTTTATTGTTCTAAATAAACATAACATGAAGACATAAAATAGATATATTACTCTTCATGCTCTTCAAAAGGATCCCTTAATCCTTTAGATACAGGTCCAAACGCAGTATAAATAGAATAACCAGTTATACCCAATAATAAACTTAGAATAAAAATACTAAGAACTGTTGCAGTTTCCATGATTTTACAACAAATGAAATAAACTTATTTTTATAATATTATTATAAATACTACAAACTAAACAAACTTATAAAAAATATCATGGCTTTAAGAACTAGATTAGGGGAAATATTAAGACCATTAAATTCCGAATATGGCAAGGTAGCACCTGGATGGGGAACAACTCCTATTATGGCAATATTTATGCTATTATTTTTCTTATTTTTATTAATTATTTTACAAATCTATAATTCTTCACTAATACTAGAAAATGTAGATGTAGATTGGGCAACTTTAGGAAGTTAAAATCATAAATTATTAAAAATAAGAAGGACAAGCAAGTTTGTTTATTGCTTGTCCTATAAAAATTTAATTTAATAATAATAATTCACTCTCAGAGAAGCTATTAGTATTTACTCCACTATAAGTTGATTTAACAAAACGAACTAATACAGGATACTTAATACCCTTATCAACCTTCATAATAACACCTACATCTTGGTACCAATAAGACTCTTTTCTTAAAATCTTAACCTTAGATCCTTTTTCAAGCATAATAAAACCCCGCTATTAAATAAGTAAATATTATGCTAATTATAAAAATTTAGCGAAATATATAAACTTTTATAAACAAAAATATTTACAATAATAGTTGCCGATAAAATACTAAAGATGTTAAATTCATATAAATAATCAAGTAAAAATTTAAACGAGGCTAGAATATAATGAAATTATCATGGAAAAATTTATTGTTATGGTCATTACCTATTATTGTAATTTCTTTTTTTATTTGGCAAGGCTTTTTTGTACCTATAAATAATGAGAATAATAATAATGTTGCTAACTCTCGTATGACATATGGAAGATTCTTAGAATATTTAGATATGGGATGGGTAAAAAAAGTAGATATATACGATAATGGTCATACGGCAATAATAGAAGCTGTAGGACCAGAGCTAGGAAATAGAATCCAGAAAATAAGAGTTGAATTACCAGCCAGCGCACCTGAGCTAATTACCAAGCTAAAAAGTAATCATATAGATTTAGATGCACATCCAACTAAAAATAATACAGCTGTATGGAGCCTTGTTGGGAATTTATTATTTCCACTTCTATTAATAATAAGCCTAGCTTTTTTATTCAGAAAATCAAATAAAACAGCAGGAGGACCTGGACAAGCTATGTCATTTGGTAAATCTAAAGCATTATTTCAAATAGAAGCAAAAACAGGTATCATCTTTGACGATGTAGCTGGTATTGACGAAGCAAAAGAAGAATTTGAAGAAATTGTCACATTTCTAAAAAAACCAGAATATTTTACAGCTGTTGGTGCTAAAATTCCAAAAGGAGTATTACTAGTAGGACCACCGGGAACGGGAAAAACATTACTAGCAAAAGCTATTGCAGGAGAAGCAAATGTACCTTTTTTTAGTATATCAGGTTCTGAGTTTGTAGAAATGTTTGTAGGAGTAGGAGCATCTAGAGTAAGAGATTTATTTAAAAAAGCAAAAGAAAATGCACCATGTATTATATTTATAGATGAAATAGATGCTGTAGGAAGACAAAGAGGAACTGGTATTGGAGGAGGAAATGATGAAAGAGAACAAACACTAAATCAACTATTAACTGAGATGGATGGATTTGAAGGAAATACAGGCATCATAGTAATAGCAGCAACTAACAGAGCAGATATTCTCGACGCAGCTTTACTAAGACCAGGAAGATTCGATAGGCAAGTTAGCATAGATATACCAGATTTTAAAGGGAGATTAGCTATTTTAAATGTGCATGCAAAAAACAAAAAAATTAGCCCAAATGTTTCGCTGTCAATAATAGCGAGAAGAACACCAGGTTTTTCAGGAGCAGATTTAGCAAATTTACTCAATGAATCAGCTATTTTAACTGCAAGACAAAGAAAAAATAAGATTACTTTGAATGAAATAGACAAAGCAATAGATAGAATAATAGCTGGAATGGAAGGTACAGCACTTATTGATAGTAAAAGTAAAAGATTAATTGCTTATCATGAAATAGGTCATGCAATTGTTGGAACTTTGCTTAAAGATCATGAAAATGTACAAAAAGTAACTTTAATACCACGCGGTCAAGCAAGAGGATTAACTTGGTTTACACCTTCAGAAGATCAAAGCTTAATTTCCAGATCTCAAATTAAGGCAAAAATTATGGGAGCATTAGGAGGAAGAGCTGCAGAGGAGATCATTTTTGGTGAATCAGAAATCACTACAGGCGCAAGCAATGACCTACAACAAGTAACTTCAATGGCAAGACAAATGGTGACAAGATTTGGCATGTCAAGTATTGGGCCATTATCCTTAGAAAATGAGGATCCAAATCCGTTTCTAGGAAGAGGAATGGGTAATACTAATGAATATTCGGATGAAATTGCAATTAAAATAGATAAACAAATACAAGAAATTATTAAAGATTGTCATAAAAAAGCTACAGAAATTATAAAAAATAACAGAGTAATTATAGATAAACTAGTAGATATACTAATAGAGAAAGAAACTATAGATGGACAAGAATTTAGGAATATTATAAAGCAATATACAAAAATACCACAAAAAAGTTAAATGATACTGAAATATTATCGAGACTGACGGGATTCGAACCCGCAACTTCCGCCGTGACAGGGCGGTGCTCTAACCAATTGAACTACAGTCTCATAAAGCCAATATATTATATCAACAAAAAGATTGTCAATATAAAAATAGGAGAAGAAGGGATTCGAACCCTCGGTATAATAAAAATTATACAACAGATTAGCAATCTGCCGCTTTAAACCTCTCAGCCACCTCTCCAAAAATATAAGAATTTTTCTCAAAGCCAAAGTGGCTCAGGCGGGACTTGAACCTGCGACCTTGGGCTTATGAGTCCCCTGCTCTAACCAACTGAGCTACTGAGCCTTCCAGAGTATTACAAGAATAATAACATTTCAAATGAAAATAAACAAATAAATACATCACAAGACAATCATAGAGCCAATTCTTTCAGAAGTTAAAACCTCATATAATAATGAATTCTTAATACGACCATCTATAATATGTGTAGATTTAACATTAGACTTCAAAGCATTAATACAGCATTGTATTTTAGGAATCATACCGCCAGATATAACTTTCATAGACTGCAATTTTTTGACAGTAGATAAATTAAGATCTTTAACTAGAGTAGATTGATCATTAATATCAGTTAAAACACCTAATGTATCTGTTAGTAAGATCAGCTTATCAGCTTGTAAGGAAGAAGCAACTGCACTAGCAACTGTATCAGCATTAATATTATATGTTTTACCATCTTTACCACAAGCAATACTAGCAATAACTGGAATAATCTTTTTTGACAAAAACAGATTCAATAAATCAATACTTATAGTATCAACTTTACCCGCTAGATTATCTATAGAATCAAATAGGGGAGAAGCTTGAATAAAGTTTAAATCTTTTCCAGACAAACCTATTGATAAAGTATTATTATTATTCAGTAAAGACACTAAATCTTTATTTATTTTCCCACTTAAAACCATTTCTACCACTTGCATAGTTTCATGATCTGTAATACGAACACCATCTTTAAACATAGGTTCAATATTTAACTTATTTAACCAATAATTAATAATTACACCTCCACCATGAACAATAACTAAATTAATTCCTAAAGAATGTAAAAAACAAATATCTTTTATTACACTAAATTTTAAACTATTATCTTCCATAATAGAACCGCCATATTTAACAACAAAGGTAGAACCAGAATAACGTTTAATAAAAGGTAATAAATCATCTAAAAAGAAAAAGCGATTATTTATTAATAAATTTGACATTTAAATACTTATTTATTATTAATAATTAGTTAAAAATTAATATTTTAATACAAAATATAATACGCTATTATGTCAAATTTTTGGGGAAATTTATATAAATTTCCAAGGTTTTTAATAACAGTAATAATAGGATTTTTCTTGACAACTTTTAAACCAATTTTTAAGCTATTAAAAAGTAAAAAAAGAAAAATTTTATTTATACTAATAATACTAATAATACTAATAATAATATATAAAATACTAGTAAAGATGACAAGAATGGAATAAAAATTAAACATATATAATATATATACTCTCTCTTTTTTTCTTTCCCTTCTTCCTTTTTTTTTCTTATGTCTATTTTAAAAAACGTTACAGGTGCTTTTGCTCTGATGGATAGCTTAGTTAAGCATGGTGTTCATTATATTTTTGGTTATCCCGGTGGTGCTATTCTTCCTATTTATGATGAATTATATCGCTGGGAGGAAAATTCATTGATAAAGCATATTTTATGTAGACATGAGCAGGGTGCTGTTCATGCTGCTGATGGGTATGCTAGGTCTACTGGTAATGTAGGAGTTTGCTTTGCTACATCAGGACCTGGTGCTACTAATCTAGTAACTGGAATTGCTACCGCACAAATGGACTCTGTACCTATAGTTCTAGTTACTGGTCAAGTTGCCCGTCCTTTTATTGGCACTGATGCTTTTCAGGAGGTGGATATATTCGGTATTACTTTACCTATTGTTAAACATTCTTATGTTATTAGAGATCCTCGTGAGGTTAGTCGGATTGTTGCTGAGGCTTTTTTTATTGCAAGAACAGGTAGGCCAGGTCCTGTTTTAATAGATATACCAAAAGATGTTGGCCTTGAAAATTTTTCTTATGAATTTGTATCTAAAGAAGATATAAATTTACCAGGTTTTAGGCCTATACTTAATCCTAGTCGTAAGCACTTTCCTAAAATTCTTGATTTAATTCAACAATCTAGCCAACCTCTTTTATATGTTGGCGGAGGTTCTATTATTTCTGATGCATCAGAAATAATTAAAGATTTTGCTATTAAATTTCAGATACCTATTACAACTACTTTAATGGGCAAAGGCGTCATTGATGAATGTCATGATCTATCTTTGGGTATGCTAGGTATGCATGGAACAGCTTATGCTAATTTTGCTGTTAGTGAGTGTGATTTGCTTATTGCTCTTGGTGCTCGTTTCGATGACCGTGTTACTGGTAAGTTAGATGAATTTGCTTGTAATGCTCAAGTTATACATGTTGATATTGATTCTGCAGAAGTTGGCAAGAATAGAATCCCTCAAGTTGCTATTGTTGGCGATATTAAAAATGTTCTTTCTGAATTTTTAGTTTATTTAAGTGAAAGTAGTAGCTTTAAAGTAAATTCTGACCAAACTAGTTCATGGAGACAAAGAATTTCTATATGGAAAAATCAATATCCTTTATTAGTACCTAAAAATGTTCAAGGTTTATCTGCTCAAGAAATTCTTTATAATATTTCTGAAATTCAACCTGATGCGTATTTTACAACTGATGTTGGCCAACATCAAATGTGGGCAGCTCAATTTTTAAATGTTTTACCTCGTCATTGGATGTCTAGTTCTGGCTTAGGTACTATGGGTTATGGACTTCCTGCTGCTATTGGAGTACAGTTTGGTTCTTTAAATAAAGTAGTTATTTGTATTAGTGGTGATGCCAGCTTTCAGATGAATTTGCAAGAATTAGGTACAATTTCTCAATATAATTTACCTGTTAAAATACTTATTATTAATAATAAATGGCAAGGTATGGTTCGTCAGTGGCAACAGGCTTTTTATGGTGAAAGATATTCCCATTCTAATATGTCCAAAGGTTCTCCAAATTTTATTAAGTTAGCTCAATCTTTTGGTATTTTAGGTTTAGAAATAGAATCTAGAAAGGATATGAATCAAATACTAAAACTTTTTTGCAATTATAAAGGACCTGTTATTTTAAATTGCAACGTTAGAGAAGAAGAAAATTGTTATCCGATGGTTGCTCCCGGTAAGAGTAATTCTCAAATGATAGGTATTACGAAGCAGGTAGTTAAAAACAAAAAGGATCATCAATTACCTTTAAATCTTTATAACTATAATATGTAGTATATTATTTTTCTTATTTTGAACTTTTTTTGTATCATAAAATTGGGCCGGGTTGGATTTGAACCAACGTAGGCTTAGCCAGCGGATTTACAGTCCGCCCCCATTAACCACTCGGGCACCGACCCATTACTCTTTACTACTAAATAAATTATATTAAATTTTTTATAAGAAATCAAATATTTTAAGTAACTAATTTATATGAATTGTTGTGTTTTTATCTGGATACAACTGGATTTGAACCAGTGACTTTCACGATGTCGGCGTGATACTCTAACCATCTGAGTTATGTATCCACTATCATTTGAAAATGACATATTTAATTAGTAACTTTAATTGAATCTTTGTTTTAATCTTGTTGCTTTACCTGATCTCTTACGCAAATAATATAGCTTGGCTTTTCTTACTTTTGACTGTCTGATTATTTCTATATTAATTATATCAGGTGAATTTATTAGGTATACTCTTTCTACTCCTATATTTTGTATAATTTTTCTTACAGTTATTGTTGTATTTAAATAAGAGTTTTTTTTTGATATTACAACTCCTTCTGAAGTTTGCACTCTTTCTTTATTGCCTTCTTGAATAGTTTTCTTTATCCTTATGTGGTCTCCTATTTCAATTTTAGGTCTACCATTTTGTATAAATTCTTTTTCTATATCATGTATAATTTGCGGATAACTTATTGTTTTTTTGATCATCTTTTTAAAAAATATTTTGTTATTGATATTGTATGTAAAACTTGTAACTTTAGTCAACTATTTAAATTTTTTTAAATTCATTTTAACAATATTAATTTATTGTGTTAAAATTATATATTATCAAAGGTAATATATTTTTTTCTAGTTCTAATTTTTTATGTTTGAACGCTTTACTGAAAAAGCCATTAAAGTTATCATGCTAGCTCAAGAAGAGGCTAGACGTTTAGGTCATAATTTTGTAGGTACAGAACAAATATTATTAGGCTTAATTGGTGAAGGTACTGGTATTGCTGCTCAAGTACTTAAATCTATGAATGTTAATCTTAAAGATGCTCGTATTGAGGTTGAAAAAATTATTGGTCGTGGTTCTGGTTTTGTTGCAGTTGAAATTCCTTTTACACCTAGAGCAAAACGTGTTTTAGAGTTATCCTTAGAAGAAGCCAGGCAGTTAGGCCATAATTATATTGGGACAGAGCATTTATTAATGGGTTTAGTTAGAGAAGGTGAAGGAGTTGCTGCTAGAGTTCTAGAAAATTTAGCGGTAAATGTTGCATCTATTCGAGCTGAAGTTATACAAATGCTTGGAGATAATACCGAGGTTTCTACTAATAGTAGTAGTAATATGCAAACTAGAAGTAAAACACCTACCTTAGAAGAATTTGGTTCTAACTTAACAGAATTAGCTGTTGAAGGTGTCTTAGATCCTGTTGTTGGTAGGCAAAAAGAAATAGAGAGAGTAATTCAAATCTTAGGTCGTCGTACAAAAAATAATCCTGTTTTAATAGGTGAACCTGGCGTTGGTAAAACTGCTATTGCTGAAGGCTTAGCTCAAAGAATTGCTAATAGAGATATCCCTTCTATATTAGAAGATAAGTTAGTAATTACTTTAGATGTTGGTTTATTAGTTGCTGGTACTAAATATAGAGGAGAATTTGAAGAGCGGTTAAAAAGAATTATGGATGAGATTAAATCAGCAAATAATGTAATTCTAGTAATTGATGAGGTTCATACTTTAATTGGTGCTGGTGCTGCTGAGGGTGCTATTGATGCAGCTAACTTATTGAAGCCTGCTTTAGCTAGGGGTGAATTACAGTGTATAGGTGCTACTACATTAGAAGAGTATCGTAAGCATATTGAGAAAGATGCGGCTCTTGAACGCCGTTTTCAGCCTGTTTTAGTTGGTGAACCAAGTGTAGAAGAAACTATTGAGATACTTTTTGGTTTACGAGATAGATATGAAAAACATCATCAGCTGAAGATGTCAGATGAGGCTTTGGCTGCAGCAGCAAAGTATGCTAATCAGTATATTTCTGATAGGTTTTTACCAGATAAAGCTATTGATTTAATTGATGAAGCAGGTTCTAGAGTACGTTTATTAAATTCACAATTGCCTCCAGCTGCTCGTGAGTTAGATAGAGAGCTAAGGTCTGTGTTAAAAACAAAAGATGAAGCAATAAGAGCTCAAAAATATGAAAAAGCAGAACAATACAGGACTCGTGAAATGGAAATTAAAGCGCAAATTGCTGCAATTGCTCAGAGTAAAAAAAATGAACCTGATTTACAATTAGAAGATCCTATCGTTACTGAAGATGATATTGCAGAAATCGTTGCTTTCTGGACTGGTATTCCTGTTACTAAGTTAACAAAAAGTGAGTCAGAAAAACTTATGCATATGGAAGAAACTCTTCATGGCCGTATTATAGGTCAAGAAGAAGCTGTGGTAGCTGTTTCTAGAGCAATTAGACGAGCAAGAGTTGGCTTAAAAAATCCAAATCGCCCAATCGCAAGTTTTATATTTTCTGGCCCTACTGGTGTTGGTAAAACAGAGTTAACTAAGGCATTAGCTTCATATTTTTTTGGTGCACAGGAAGCTATGGTCAGACTAGATATGTCAGAGTATATGGAAAGGCATACCGTTTCTAAGTTGATTGGTTCCCCTCCGGGTTATGTTGGTTATAGTGAAGGTGGGTATCTAACTGAGGCTGTCAGAAAAAGACCTTATACAGTAATTTTATTTGATGAGATCGAAAAAGCTCATCCTGATATATTTAATCTTCTCTTACAGATTCTAGAAGATGGTAGATTAACTGATGCTAAAGGACGTACAATTGATTTTAAAAATACATTGTTAATCATGACATCCAATATTGGGTCTAAAGTAATTGAAAAAGGTGGTGGTGGTTTAGGTTTTGAATTAGGTGATTCACAAATAGAATCACAATATAATCGTATTAAATCTTTAGTTAATGAAGAACTAAAGCAGTACTTCCGCCCAGAGTTTTTAAATAGACTAGATGAAATCATTGTGTTTAGGCAATTAACTAAAGAAGAAGTTCGTGAAATAGCTGACTTAATGCTAAATGAAGTGTTTGAGCGTATTAAACAACAAGACATTGAGTTAAGTGTTACAGATAGGTTTAAGAATCGTCTAGTTGATGAGGGCTATAATCCTAGTTATGGTGCTCGTCCTTTACGTCGTGCTGTTATGAGACTATTAGAAGATAGTTTAGCGGAAGAAGTCTTGTCTGGAAAAGTTAATGCTGGTGATAGTGCTGTTGTAGATGTATCAGATGATGGTGAAGTTAGGGTCTTATTAGGTGATAAAGTTAGAGTATAGAATATATTTGAAACAAATAATTTTCTATTTGTTTCTTTGATTTTTTTGTATGCCAGGAACCAGATTTGAACTGGTGACACGAGGATTTTCAGTCCACTGCTCTACCAACTGAGCTATCCCGGCTAATCTTATTATATAAGATTAGTATAATTCAAACAATTATATTAATATTTCTTCTTGTCTTTTACTTATTTTGAAATACTGTTGTTTCAGGTACAAAGATTATTTCGCAAGTTCCAGTTGGTCCATTACGATTTTTACATACTGTGATATCTAAAACTTTTTTATTTTCTTTTTCAATGCTTAAATTATTTTTGTTATTTAATATCATAATTATATCAGCATCTTGTTCTATTGAATTATGTAGTATAATGTTCTGTGATATAAAGTTGAAATAGTTAGATATACTCAAATCATAGGATTTTGAATATGTTAAAAATCTGATTTGATTGATATATGTATTAATTATTTTTTGCTTATCATTACTATTTTTTTTGTTATATTGATTTATAGAATGAATATTTGTATTCTTTAAGGTATGATTTGTTTGAATCCATTTTTTATTTGATAAATATTTATGATTGTATGTCAGCAGTAATTTTTGAATATTTATTGAGCAATTAAAGATATATTGTTTGAAAAAATGTACTTTTTGCATTTTTAATTCTTGTGTTAATTTAGTTAGTTTGATTACTTTATGCTGTGTATTTTTGATTATTAAGCTATTAGTTAGTATTTTTATTATATTATTTGAATTAATTTCATTGTTATAATAGCTTAATATTTTAACGTTATTTCTATAATTGATGCATCCACTTTCTTTTAAGTCTGATAATAAGGGTTTTTTTTCATTACGAATTTCTATGTTTCTATTTAATTGTGATAAGGCTATTATAGGTAACTTTAATGATTGTGCAAGTAGTTTTAACTTTCTAGTAATGTAACTAAGTTCTTGACTTCTATTTATTCCTAAGATTAAATTTTCATTTAACTCAATAAGTTGTAAGTAATCAATAATGATTAGCTGTATATTATTATTATTTTTTTTTAAATCTTTTGATGTTTCTTCTATATATTTCAGATTTATATCATGTTTATTATTGATATATATATTATTTTTTAGTAGTTTATTACATATTTCTGTTATTATTTTCCATTCTGTCTTTTTCTTCTCACTATTTTGACATGATTTTATATGTATATTAGATGCTACTGATATAAATCTGTTCAAAATTTGTTCACAAGTCATCTCAATACTGAAAATACAAATACTAATCAATTCTTGGTAAAATATATTATATATTATGTTTATAGCTAATGAGGTTTTTCCTGTTGAAGGTCTTCCCGCAATAATAATTAAATCTCCATTAGGTAAGCCTGATATAATTTTATCTAATTCAATGAATCCTGACTTTAGTAGATTTTGTATATTATTTTTTAAAATATCTTTTTGATTACATTTTGTTGTTAATAATTTCTTCGAAATTAATTCTTTAAAGCTAATAATTTTACTTTTATTATGAGATATTTTTATGAAGTCTAAATAATATGAAGCTTTATTATATAAATACTCATTGCTTATATTATTAATATATCCTATTTTTGTGATATGGTGACCACATTGAATTGTTAACCTTTTAATATAGCTTTGGATAATTAAGTATAGTAATTCTTCTACATAGTTACTTATCTTTGAAGAAGATACAAATATTTGACTCTGTTTCATTATACTTGTTATCTTCCTTAAGCCACCTACTTTATTTAATAGCTCATTACTCTGTAGATAATATATTAACTCTATTATATTTATTTGATTATACTGGTATATTTCTATTAAGCTTATGTAAATTAATTGATGTGATTCTAGAAAAAAGAACTCTTTTTTTATTTTTTCTAGAATATTAGAAAATGTATTTGGATATATTAAAATTATACCGATTAGTATTTCCTCTGCTATACAATGTTGTGGTAGAAATGCATGCTTGTATAAGCTTTTCATAATTCATTTTGTGTGTTTTATTAATGAGGTATATTTTATACATTTACTGGTAAAACATTTAATTGTATTACTAAGCTTATATGATCTTTAATATTTATTTCTACTTTATTACTACTTATTTGCTTAATGTTTGTCATTCTAATTTGTTTTTTATCTAATTTATTTCCTAAATATTTCACTATATAGCTAATAATATCCTTTTCATTGATACTGCCGAAAATTAAATAATTCTCTCCTACTTTTCTATATATACTTATTCTATTTATGTATTCAAGTTTTGCTTTTAATCTATTGCCTTCAATTATTGACTTTTCTTTCTGCTTATCTAGGATATTTTTAAATATTTTTAAATGCTTAATTTTATTTTTTGTTGCTATTTCTGCTATAGAATTTGGTATTAAATAGTTAAATGCATAACCAGGGGATACACTTTTAATTGTTCCTTTGCTACCTACATTTACGTGGTCCTTTATTAAAATAATATCAATTTTTCTTTTCATTTCTTATCTTATTATATTTATATTTATCTATCTATTTAATATATATACTGTATATTTTAGTATTTTTATTTAATTTAGTGAAGTCTATAATTCTTTAATTAATTTTATATCATTTATTATCAACTATATAATGTTTTAATGAATAGTTATTTAATATGCTCGAGGCTATTAGTGCACGATCTATTGTATTGCAATAAATAAATAATGTTCTGTTGCTGCTGCTTTTTACAATGAATTTGAGAGTTTTGCTTTTTTTAAAATGAACTAAAGGAATGTTTATAGAACTTTTAATATGCTTTTTATAGAATTCATTTTTTTGTCTTATATCTATTACTAATATTTTTTGTTCTAATACTTTAGTAAGATTTTTGAATTTTTTTTGTGAAAGAATTCTTTCTGATTTTGTCTTTATTTTTTTAATATTTTTTCTATTTTCAGTATTTTTTACTTTATAAATCTTTCTTTTTTTTACTTCTGTACTTAATATATGACATATAGTAAGGTGGTTATTTGAAATACTTCCTATGCCTAATATTATCTTAATAGCTTCTACTGCTTGTAAAATACCAATATAGCCTGCGGTAATACCCATAATTCCATCATTATTACACGAATAATTATATAAATCTCTGTTTAAGTTATATATGTCTTTGTATCTAATTCCATTTTTATAGTTAAAAGTCCCTATTTGTCCTTCAAATTTTTCAATAGCTCCATATATATGAACTTTATTTAGTTTATTACATGTTTTATCGATTTCATTTTTTGTTGTGAAGTTATCACTTGTATCAAGTATAATGTCATAATACTGAATAATTTCTGTATTATTCTTATTATTTAGATTATATTCATGTGTAACAATTTTGCAGTTTGGGTTAAGCTCCTTTAGTTTTTTTCTTGCTAATATAACTTTTTTAATCCCTATATCATTATTACTATATATTATTTGTCTGTTAAGGTTTGATTTTTCTATCTTATCTTTATCGATTATACCTATAAGTCCAATGCCTGATGCAATTAAATATAGCATTGCAGGGCATCCTAAGCCGCCTGCACCGACTATTAAAACTTTTGCTTGTTTTAGTCTCTTTTGTCCATTTATTCCTATACTGTCTAGTATTAAATGTTTTGTGTAATATATATATTCTTCATAATTGAGATCTTCCAATGTTATTTTTGGATTTAGCATATTCTTTTAATACTGTTTATAATATAATTAGTTATTACGCCTTTAGTTCAGTTGGTAGAACGTAGGTTTCCAAAACCTAATGCCGAGGGTTCAATTCCTTCAAGGCGTGTAAATTTTATTTTATATATTTTAATTAATATATATTATTTTATTTGATTTTCAACTATTGGAAAAATGACACATTAAGTCTATAATATTTTATAGTTTATAAATTTTTTATTTATTGTTATTAAAATAGTTGTTTCAGGTAAACGTATTAAATTTTATCAGATGAATTACTACTTAACATATAAGATGAGATAAGTTATGCCAAAAAAAGTCGTTGGTTTTGTAAAGTTAGCATTATTAGCTGGTAAAGCAACACCAGCGCCACCTGTTGGACCTGCTTTAGGCCAGCATGGAGCTAATATTGTTATGTTTTGTAAAGAATATAATGCTCGAACAGCAGATAAAGTTGGTTTAGTTATACCTGTTGAAATTTTTATTTATGAAGATCGGAGTTTCTCGTTTATTCTTAAAACTCCTCCAGCTTCTGTTTTATTAGCAAAAGCGGCAGGTATTGATAAAGGTTCTGGTATGCCTAATTCTAATAAAGTTGGCTCTATTTCTTCTAAACAATTAGAAGAAATAGCTCAAATTAAGTTAAAAGATTTAAATACAAAGGATATAGACAAAGCAATGTTAATTATTCATGGTACAGCCTGTAACATGGGTATTAAAATTAATGATTAATGATATAGAGTATAATATAAGTATAAGAGGTATATTGAAGTAATGCGTAAACGTTCTCGCCGTTTTTTACAAATACTACAGAAGGTTGATAAAAATTTATTATATAGTCCTCAACAAGCTTTAGATTTATTAAAACAATCTTCTAATGTTAAATTTATTGAAACATTAGAAGCTCATATTGATTTAGGCTTAGATCCTAAATATGCTGATCAACAGTTAAGATCAAATGTTATTTTACCTAAAGGGACAGGTAAACTAATTAAGGTAGCCGTTATTACTAAAAACGAAAGAATTCCAGAAGTATTATCTGCAGGTGCAGATATTGTTGGGGCAGAAGATTTAATTGATGAAATCTTTAAAGGTCGCTTGGATTTTGATAAACTTATCGCGACTCCTGACATGATGTTATTAATTGCTAAGTTAGGTCGTATATTAGGCCCACGTGGTTTAATGCCATCTCCAAAATCTGGTTCAGTTACTTATGATATTAAAAACGCAATTAGTGAATTTAAGGCGGGTAAATTAGAGTACAAAGTAGATCGCTCTGGTATAGTTCATGTACCTTTAGGTAAGTTAAGCTTCTCTGTAAATGATTTAAGTTTAAATTTAAAAGCGTTGCAAGAGTCTATTGATAAGAATAGGCCCACTGGTTCTAAAGGAAAGTATTGGAAATCTTTATATTTATCTAGTACAATGGGACCAGCAATACCTATTAATATCTCTATTTTAAGAGATTCTAAAATAGTATAATCCATTATAATTTTTATAGAATTTATTATGAGTAGTAAAATTAATAATATTATTGAAGAACTAAAATCTTTAACTTTACTAGAAGCTGCAGAGTTAGTTAAACAAATAGAAGAAGTTTTTGATGTTGATGCTTCAGCCGTGTCTAGCTCTAGCATGGTTATGATGTCAGGTGATGTAGCTAGTACTAGCGATGATAAAGTAGATGAGAAGACTGAGTTTGATGTAATATTAGAGGAAGTGCCAGCATCTAGTAAAATAGCTATTTTAAAAGTAGTTAGATCTTTGACTGCCCTAGGCCTAAAAGAGGCTAAAGAGTTGGTTGAGTCTACCCCTAAAGCTATTAAAGAGAGTACATCTAAAGAGGATGCTGAAGAAATTAAAGTGAAATTAGAGGAAGCTGGTGCTAAGGTTTCTATTAAATAAAATAATCCCATATTAATACATTATGTTTTATTTATAATATATTAATATGGAATTTAACTATTCTTTGAGTTATTTATTGTATTTTTTAAAATACTCCTAATGTGATTGCTTTAGATAACGGCATTGTTGCACCTATACCTAGCCAAATAGTAATAAAAGTTCCAACTAAAAAAACAGTTGTAGCAATAGGTCTTCGGAAAGGATTTTGAAATTTATTAATACTTTCTATAAATGGTATTGTAATTAAGCCTAGTGGTACAGATGCCATTGAAAGAACTCCGATAAGTTTATTTGGTATTACCCTAAGTAAGTTAAATGTTGGGAAAAAATACCATTCTGGTAGTATTTCTAGTGGAGTAGCGAAAGGATTAGCTGCTTCTCCTATTCCTGTTGGCTCTAAAATAGCAAGCCCTATGCTACATGCTATAGTACCTAGTATTGTAACTGGAAACATATACAGTAAATCGTTTGGCCATGCTGGTTCTCCGTAGTAGTGATGTCCCATACCTTTTGCAAGTTTCGCTCTTAATTTTGGATCTGTCAGATCTGGTTTTTTTATTATAGACATTTTTATCTTCCTTAATTTTTTTATTTGAATTACCTTTATATATTTCTCTTTGGCTATTTATAGAGGTCCTGATATACCTTGCTTTCTTATCATTAAAAAATGCATTAGCATAAATACGGCTGTTAGTAGTGGTAAGACAAAAGTATGTAGGCTATAGAATCTAGTTAATGTACTTTGTCCTACACTTACATTTCCTCTTAATAATTCAACAATTGTTCCTCCTACGACAGGGATAGCTTCTGGCACACCTGTAACAATCTTTACTGCCCAATAACCAATTTGATCCCATGGTAATGAATATCCTGTAACTCCAAAAGATACTGTTAATACTGCTAAAACTACTCCAGTTACCCAAGTTAATTCGCGTGGTTTCTTGAAGCCTCCTGTTAAATATACTCTAAAAATATGTAATATTAACATTAGTACCATCATACTCGCTGACCATCTATGGATAGATCTAATAAGCCACCCAAAATTTACTTGTGTCATAATATATTCTACAGAGGAAAATGCTTCTGCGACAGTTGGTCTATAGTAAAAAGTCATTGCAAATCCGCTAGCTACTTGAACTAAGAATGAAGTAAATACTATTCCACCAATACAATAAAATATATTTACATGTGGTGGAACATATTTACTTGAAATGTCATCTGCAATAGATTGAATTTCTAGTCTCTCTTCGAACCAATCATATACTTTACTCATATAAATTATTATTAATTTTATTCGTTATATTGCGTTTAGACTTCTTGGTAATTTTAATAAGTATACGTTTCTTATTGTGATCTTATTTAATTTAATTTATTATAACATGTATATTTTTTAATATTATAGTTAATATATTAAATATTATTAGTACTTAAAATTATTATTGAATATATTTAGTATACATATTCTTTTTTTATTTGAGTATTGAAGAAATTTTTCTTGATATAAATATTGTATAACTCTATTTATATTATTAGTATTATTTCCGATCATGGTTGCTAAATGTTTCTGTGAAATTTTGAATGGAATATGTACTTTCGTATTATTAATGATACCAAAATCTAGGCAAAGTAGTAATATTAGTTGAACGACTTTGTTCTTTATGTATTTTTGATTAATAATTTCATTCATTACTTCATATTTATTTAATGTTATTTGATAACTATTTATTATACCTAATGTTATTTTTCTATTAATTTTTCTTCTATTATTTATGTGACTTAATCTAAAGCTTATAATATAGCTCTGTTCTAATGCTGTTATTTTATAATAAAATTTCGTTCTTATATTTTTCTTTTTTAAATGGAATATACTATTATGGTTTAAAATTACTAAGGGTATTATTGTATTTTCTTTGAATATTTTTGTTATATAAATACTTCCATAAAGAATTATTATTGATGTATCTTTATTTTTTCTGCAATTATTTATGATTATTGCATCTTCTTTATTCAATTTATATACATAGTATGGTATATTATAATCCGTAAAAAAATTAATCCATTTCATTGTAGTTTAATTTATAGTTTTTATATTTAAGTAACTTATAAATGAAACAAGTAAAAAAAATTCTATTGGTTGATGATGATCGTAATTTAAGATATTTACTATCATCTTATTTACTTGCTGAAGGTTTTTTTATTAATTCTGTTGATAATATTCGTGAAGCCTTAGTTTCAATTAAAAGAGATTGTCCAGACTTAATTATTTCTGATATTATGATTAAGGATTTAAATGGCTATGACTTTATTAAACTGCTTAAGTTAGATATGATTCTTTCTCATATACCTGTAGTTTTTTTAACAGCTAAAGGAATGACCTCTGATCGAATCAAAGGTTATAAGCTGGGATGTCATGCTTATCTGACTAAGCCTTTTAATCCTAATGAACTATTAGCTATAATAAATAATATTTTTTATAATATAGATTTATTAAAAAATTATTCTATTTATCCAATAAATAATTCTAATCAGTTTTCTAAGTTTTTAGAAACTTTTACTCCTAGAGAAAAAAATATACTGAAATTAGTAATTAATGGCTTTACAAATAAGGAAATAGCTATGAATTTAAATGTTAGTTTAAGAAATGTTGAGAAGTATATTAGTCGATTACTTAAGAAGACTAGTACACGTAATCGTACAGAACTTGTTAAGTTACTTATTAGCTTACTAAGGGCGAATGACGGGATTCGAACCCGCGTATGATGGAGTCACAATCCATTGCCTTAACCACTTGGCTACACCCGCCATATAATATATAATTAATTATAATATGTTTTTTTTTATCAGTCTAGTTTTAGTGAAGTTTTTATGGAAGATTATATTACAATATTTATTAATGGAGAACCTTTTAATTGCAATAGCTCTATGTCTTTAAAGTCAATTTTAATTTACCTTAATATTAATATAAGTAGTGTTATTATAGAATACAACAATCAGATTATAGATCAATTATCTTTTGGTTCTTTATTTTTCGTGAATAATGACAGGCTTGAAATTATTACAATTGCTGGTGGTGGCTAATCAATTGATATTATTTTTTAATCTTATGTTTCGCTGAGATACAGATAGCCTACCTTGTTTTTTATCAATATGTATAATTTTTACTTTTATTATTTGTCCGAGGTAAAAATTAAGATATATGTTATTGACATATTGGTAATTATTCTCTGATATGTGTAGTAAAGCTATGATTTTATAAATATTTATAAAAATTCCATAAGGCCTTATTGATGTAATTTTACCATATAATATCTCTCCAAGCTTAAATTGATGTTTAGACAGTGCAAGTATAGCGCTTTTGTTACTTAAAATTATTTGATTTTTCTGCTCATTTATTATTAATAATTTACATTTTATGTTCTTTTGATTTACGCTATTTATTTTCTTTAAAATATGTGATTTGGGTATAAAGCTTTGTATTTCCTCTAAATATGTAATAATCCCTCCTTTATTTAAATATTTTATTTTTAATTTAAATATTATATCTTCTAAATAAAATTGTTTAATTCTTTTCCATCCCCTTATATATTCAATTCTTTTTATTGACAAGATAGACTGTCTAAAAACTGAATTTTGTTCGATTAGAAAAAATTCTCTTGTACTATTAACTAATGATATACCTATATTATATTTGTTCTTTTTTATTGTTTGAACTTTGATTTCTTCTATAGGTAAGTAACCCGCTGCTTTATTTCCAATATCTACTAAAAAGCCTTTATTTTCTCTATGTATTATGGTTCCAGCTACTATATCTCCAGTATTTAAGTTATAGTTATATTTTTTTAGTATTTTGGCAAACTGATTTTTTATGTATCTTTTTCGTTTCATAATATTTGATATATAATATTTATATCCTAAGAGTAAGCGTAGGTAATTGCAGATTTATTTCAAGTCTGAGGAAAGTCCGGGCTCTATTTATAGTAATGTAGCTGTATAATATGCAGTGTAGGTAACTATGAGGATCGTGCCACAGAAATATACCGCCTATTTAGGTAAGGGTGCAATGGTTCGTTAAGAGCGTACCAGAGATATTTTTAAGATATTTGCTAGGTAAACCCCGTGTTAGAGCAAAGTAATCTGTATATTACGAAAAAATCTATAAGTTTTGTATATAATTATTTTTTTATTATATAGAATAATTTTTTATTACTGATTAATTTATATACTGCACTAAGTAATTTTTTACTTTAGATTAATAATTACCCTATTCTATATATTAATTATATAGAAAAGAACAAAACCCGGCTTATGTCTTACTCTGTCTTTATACTAGATTAGTTCTTTCAATAAATTTTTTATACTTAAATCGATATCATATATGTCTTTATTGTTTAATGTACGATTATTAGATCTGTATGTAATTCTTAAACCAATAGATCGTATATTTAGATTTCTATTATAATAATTATTAAAAATATCTATTGATTTAATTAGTTTTTTATTTGTTTTGAAGATAATTTTTTTTATATCATATATACTTTTATTTTTTTCTATTTTAATCGAAATATCTCTAGTAACTTTAGGATAATTAGAATATTTTTTAAAGCTATATTTTAAATGTTCTTTATTAATACTTGCTTTATATAACTCATAGATTTTTATTTCAAATATATATACTTTATCTTTTGTAATATTTGTTATATATTTATTGTTCAATTCTGCCAAGATTCCAATTAAGTTCTTATTGAATCTATCATATATACCTATTCTATTTAAAGGGTCCATGAATTTTTCTATATTCTTTGTATATTGATTTGTATCATTGCTAATGATTTTTTTCCATATAACACTTGTATTTAATTGTTCTAAAAAAGTTTCAACTATTCCTTTTGCATGAAACCAGTTCATTTTTTCTGGTTTATTAGACCATGTATTCCTTATAAAATTTTCATTATACATTAAACAACTTAAATGCTTTGCTTCAAGATTATGTCTATTTAAATTACTTTTCTCAAAGATTTTACTAATTTCAAATATTTCTATTCTATGTTTATTATGTTTTGTATTATTATTATAATTTTCTATAAGTGCTTCAATAAGATTATTTCTTAAACAGTTTTGTTCTTTTGTAATAGGATTATGAATCTGAATTTTATGATTTTTCTGTTTATTGTTATTTAAAGAGGAATTTATGACTTCACTAAAACCTAGTTTTCTTAGTAATAGTCTAATTTTTTTTATGTAGAGTGTAATATCTGAAACTTTTCCTTTTTTATTATTCTTTTTTAAATTATCATGAAATAATTCAAAGCTATAAATTCTGCCAATTTCTTCTATAATATCTATCTCTCTTTGTAAGTCATGTAACCTATATTTAGGTATACTTAAAGTAAATATCTTTTTTCTTTTATTGTATAATGGATGGAATTTTAATTCTTTTAGTACTTTATTAGTATTTTTTATAGATATATATTTAAGTCTCGTACTTTTTATTGGTCCTAATATTTGATTGATTTTTTGTTTACGTATATCTATTTTATTATTATTCTTATTAAGCTTGCTATACTCTATATACGATTTACTTATAGTACATTTTGTAAATGTTGTAATTAAGTTTATAGCTTCGTAGTAAGCATTTGTAAAATAATCTGTATCATTATCATATGATAGGTTATTGAAATCTTTTATTGTTTTATTATTTTTATAAACTATAAAAGCTATTATTATATATCTATCTTCTTTATACTTTTCTAATATATTTACTAAATTATTATTTACTGTTAAAATATTTAATCTAGTTAATTCTTCTTGAATATTTATGCTATTTATTATTGTAAATGTGTGTCCCCATTTCAGTTTAATATATTTTTGTATTTGTTCAATAAAATTATTTCTGTTATTATTATATTTTATGTCACATATTTTTAAATAGTTTGTAATCCATTCTGGTAATGTATTCTTTTTTATACTATGTATTATATTTATTCTTAAATAATTAATATTACTAGATAAATCTGTTAATTTATTAGTACTATTTTTCTTGTATAGCTCTTCTTTTAAATTGATTGGTTTATTATTTATAGATAAATTTAAAATAGTACTTATTTCTCTTGCTAAACCAATAGTAGAAGATATTTCTTTTCGATTAGATGTAATACTTAAATCTATGAATTTATCTTGTAAGTTTTTATTATATTCTATATTTTCGACTTCTATTCCTGATACTATTAATCTATCTATAATTTTATTAACTGTTATATTGTTTAAATTAATAATATTATTCAGTAGTTTCCATGAAAATTTCATTTCTTTTTATTTTGTTTTTTTATATAATGCTAATATACTTTATCAAGAAATAATAGTACATTAGATATATAAATATCTATTAATTAATTTACCTAATAATTTTTATGCTTTTGTAAATGATAAATTATTTCTATTTGCATATTTTTCCATGAAGCGCATAAATCGATCCCATTCATTAGGATTTTTAATTATGTAAATACATTCTATACCTTTTGGTTTACCATTAATAAATTTTGCACTTACGTCTGTTGTCATTAATTCTCCTTCGTCATCCTTTAAATACATACCTTGGATATCCCCTTTTTCTTGCATTCTTAGTTGTATTATGTCAGGATTATTAAATCTGAATGTTGCAGTTCCTGTGCTGCCATCGCGAGATCTAGTTAGTTTTATACTTGGTATAACTTTTTCATTAATACCATTAATAAATTGGATGAATGCCATTGTATTTATATTATTCCTTATTTTGTTATTATTCTATTAAATTTCTATTAAATAAAGTATAAGTATATTGTATCTTAATATAAATAATTTTTTGCTATATTATAAAATAATATTTGTTTACTTATCTGGGGTAGGAGGATTCGAACCTGCGAATGGCGGAGTCAAAGTCCGCTGCCTTACCACTTGGCTATACCCCAGTAGACATCAAACATTGTATCATTAATATATAATATCATGTCAAGTTTTTATATTATTTCTTAAGTATAAACAGTAACTTGGTAATTGACGAATCTGAATTTTTTGTTGTGTTCCAGTTGTTAGCCATTTAATTGTAATATATTGATTTTTTATTTCCTCTTCACCAATAATTATACAAATTTTTGTTTGTGATAGCTGAGCACGTTTTAGTTGCTTACTTAAATTATTAGTAATTAAATCTAGCTCAAATTTTATGTTGTATTTTTCTAGTATTTTTATAATATCCCAAATATAATAGTTAATTCTCTTTGTTTGAGTAACGATATATATTATATTCTTGTTATTTTTAACTTTTAATCTATCTTTGATCGTTATTATTAATCTTTCTATACCAATTGCCCATCCTACAGATGGTACATGGGGCCCTCCTAACTGCTTAATTAATTTATCATATCTACCTCCTCCACAGATTGTATTTTGCTGGTGAATCTGTTTAGTTTTTATTTCAAAAGCAGTATAGTTATAGTAATCTAACCCTCTAACTAGGTTCTCGTTAATCTTATAATGTATATTTAAGTAGTTTAGATGCTCGCATACTTCGTTAAAATGCTTTTTAGATGTTAATGTTAAATAATCTCTAATTTTAGGTCCATCTTGTATGATTTCCTGGGTTTTTATATTCTTACTATCTAGTATTCTTAAAGGATTTGTTTTTAATCTATGTTGAGAATCTATGTCTAGATCTTTACTATATTTATTTAGGTAGTTTACTAATTTAATCTTGTATTTATTTCTTTCTTCTAAGCTTCCAATAGAATTAATTTCTAATATATGCTCTGGGCATTGTAATTTTTGTAAAATTTTGACTGCTAGTCTAATAACTTCTACATCTGATACTGGCTGTGAGCTACCTATACATTCTAAGCCTAGTTGGTGAAATTGCCTTTGTCGTCCTTTTTGTGGTCTTTCGTACCTAAACATAGGTCCTAAGTACCATAGTTTATTGACTTGCTTTTTTACATTGAGTTGGTTACTAATAAATGCTCTTGCGATACTTGCTGTACCTTCTGGTCTTAAAGTTATATTTCTTTTTCCTTGATCGGTAAAATTATACATTTCTTTATTTACTATATCTGTAAAGTTTCCTATGCTACTATAAAAAAGCTCTGTATTTTCTATTATTGGAGTTCTGATTTCATTGTAGTTGTATAAGGTAAGAATTTCATTAGCTGTTTGATATATATGTTGCCAAACTATTATTTCATGGGGTAAAATATCTTTTGTTCCTCTTAACGCTTGCATTTTTTGTTTATTTTTATCCTGTTATAGATTTTATTATGTTATATATTATCTTATCGGGCAAGGAGGGATTCGAACCCCCGACACCGTGGTTCGTAGCCACGTGCTCTAATCCACTGAGCTACAAGCCCACTTTGATAATATAATAACATTATCTAAATATAAGTTAAAACTTATTTTATATAAAATTTTTACTATTAATATTATGACTAAACTTTAAGTATATAAGGTATTTATTTATGAGTAAGACTATTCTTTATCAAGATAACGCACGTAAAGCTTTAGAAAAAGGAATGGATATACTTTCTGAAGCAGTATCAATTACTTTAGGACCTAAAGGAAGAAATGTTGTCTTAGAAAAAAAATTTGGTTCTCCTCAAATTATTAATGATGGTGTAACAATAGCGAAAGAAATAGAGTTAAAAAATTTAATAGAAAATACAGGAGTTGCTTTAATTCGACAAGCTGCATCAAAAACTAATGATGTAGCAGGTGATGGTACAACTACAGCAACGGTTCTAGCACATGCAATTGTTAAGCAAGGTTTAAAGAATGTAGCTGCGGGTTCGAATCCAATTATCTTGAAAAGAGGTTTAAATAAAGCGGTTAAGTTTATTGTGCAAAAAATTAGTCAATATTCACGTCCTATTAGTGATTCTCGTGATATTATGCAGGTAGCATCAATTTCAGCTGGTAATGATGATGAGATTGGTAATATGATCACCCGAGCTATTCAAAAAGTTGGTAAAGAAGGTATTATTTCCTTAGAGGAAGGTCAATCGACTGTAACTGATTTAGATATAAAAGAGGGAATGAAATTTGATAAAGGTTTCATTTCACCTTATTTTGTTACAGATTCTTCTAGGATGGAGGTTATTCAAGAAAGTGCATATGTTTTACTGACAGATAAAAAAATTACTTTAATACAACAAGAGTTATTACCTATTTTAGAACAAGTTGCCAAAACAGGGCGTCCTTTATTGATAATTGCTGAGGATATTGAAAAAGAGGCTTTAGCTACAATGATCGTTAATAAGTTAAGAGGGATTGTTAATGTTGTTGCTGTTAGAGCTCCTGCTTTTGGAGATAGAAGAAAAGCTTTTCTTGAAGATATTGCTATTTTAACTTCTGGTCAAGTGATTACTGAAGATACTGGTTTAACTTTAGACAAAGTTTCTTTAGATCAATTAGGTATAGCTAGGAAAGTGCAAATCTCAAAAGATAGTACAACTATTGTTGCTGAGGGCAATGAAGCCTTAATTAATTCTAGATGTAATCAGCTACGTAAACAGTTGGAGTTAAGTCTTAATAGCTATGAGAAGGAAAAATTACAAGAAAGATTAGCTAAATTATCTAGCGGTGTTGCAGTTATTAAAGTTGGAGCTGTTACAGAAACTGAGATGAAAGACAAAAAATTAAGGTTGGAAGATGCAATCAATGCAACCAAGGCTGCAATTGAAGAAGGAATTGTACCTGGTGGTGGTTCTACTTATATTCATTTATCAAAAGAATTAAGTTCATGGGCAAAGCATAACTTATTTGGTGAAGAATTAATAGGAGCTCTAATTGTTGAAAAAGCTTTGCTATGTCCATTGACAAGAATTTCTCAAAATGCAGGTTTGAATGGTGCTGTAATCGTTGAGAAAGTAAGACAAAGTGATTTTCCTCTTGGTTATAATGCAAATCAAGATACCTTGGTTAATATGTATGAATCTGGTATTATTGATCCTGCAAAAGTAACCCGTTCTGCTTTGCAGAACGCTTCTTCAATTGCTTCAATGATTTTAACTACAGAATGTATTATTGTTGATACAGAAGATAAATAATTTATTTTGTTTAACTTATAAGCATAGATATTTTATTAAAAAGTAAATTCCACTTATATTTTTTAGTTTATTAATTATATATAGATTAATGATGCTTGTATTTATTACTTCTTTAATATTTATTTTGTATAAGTAATTTAAAGATTTACAATTATTATAATACTCATTTTTTATAAAATAAATATACATAAATTTTTTCATATATTGCATTGTTAATCTTGATTTATTAGATTTCTTATAATCTATAAGCATATACAATGCAATCTTGTATAATGTATTTATTTGAATAACTCTATATATTAATCGTATGTATTTTATAATATCTGTTAATTTAAGCGGTTTACTGCTATTATAATTTCTTATATTACTATTTAATTTGATTAAGTTATTGCTTACAGCAGTATTTCTTATGGTTTTTTCATTATTGTTATTTATGATTTTTTCTATCTCATATATACTTAATATTTCAAGACTTATCATTAATAAGTCTATTTTTTTTTTAAAGTCTATTTTTTTTGTCATTATTAAATTATTTTATTTAGTCTATATAAAATATTTGGTTTAGCTACTTCCAGTAAATATGAACTCTGGGAATTTTTCTTGTGCTTCTGTTAATGTCCTGTTTCTACCTTTTTCTTGCCAAAAATTAATTATTTCTGTTGCTTTATTTAATAAATCTATTTTATCATCTTCGGATATCCATGGCTTAGAGTCTAGTTCCACTTTTAATTGCTCCCATGCATCATTTCTTGGCCAGAAAAAATATGAAGTCAATGGACTGATTTTCTGACCTATTGAGTGGTCAATTGCTATAGCTACATTATTATCTAGCCATAAAATTCGGAATGTAAATTTTTTCAATTTCATTCCCCTTCCTTGATATAGTTATTTTTTATCAGATTTCGGACTACTTTCGTCATTTGTGCTCCTTCTTTAATACTTTTATTAATTTTGATTATATTGATTTTTTTTTGTTTGCTTATTGGATTATAGTATCCAACTTCTTCTATTGGTTTGCCATCTCTCTTTTTTCTACTGTCGATTATTATAATTCTATAACAGGCTTTTTTCTTACGTCCAAGTCTCTTAAGTCTTATTTTTAACATATTTTGATTTTAGTTATGTTTTAATAATTTTGATGTTTTTACTATTGATTGTCATTATTTTATCATAATATATTTAAAAAAATATTATCTATTATGTTATAGATTCAATTCTAACATTATTGAAAATAACTGTTAGGCATTGTAAAAATATTATTCCAAGCATAGGAGACATGTCCATTCCAAATATCATAGGTATAGTACCTCTAAATAATTTTAGATAAGGATCAGTTAACCTATTTAGGGAGCAAAAAGGTTCATTGTACCAATTAACTGTTGGGAACCATGCTAGAGATAATTTTAGTAAAATTAAAATTAAGTATATCTCTGAAAAATTTGCAATAGATGTAAATATTAAGTTTAGTGAATGAGTAATAATAGTCATTATTCTTCTATGTTAATTATTATCTAGTTGGTGCTTATATATTTATGATATTTTACTTAATTATACAGGATTTTAGTAGTGTAGACTTTTAATTTTGGAGATATCTTTCCTAGATGACTTAAAATATTTTCATAGCATGCTATACAAGCTATATTTATATTATTTAGTGATAATTCTGTTTGATTTTCTAATAATTTTATTAGTCTAGTTATCTTATCATCTGATATAACTATATCCAATATAAAAATATTTATATTATTATATTTACTTTTATTATAATTTATTCTTTCTTTTATAATTCTATCTAATTGATAATTATTTTGATTTTTATATTCAGTATGAATGATTTCAATATCAGGTATAAGACTCTTTATTTCTGTAATCATGTTATAAGTATTAGATAAATCTGTCAAAATTATATGCTTTGTGCTTGAGTTAATGAAGTATAAATTTTTTATAGAGTAAATATGTTTTATGTAAATTTTTTGTATTTTTATGTATTTTCTTAGAATTTCATACATTAATAAAAAACCACTGTATTTGTACTTATAATCGGATTTATATTTATATTTATATTTATATTTATATTTATTGTTTTTTGTATTTATAATTGAATTAGTTAATAATTCAATAATTGGGTGGGATATAGTATAAATGTTTAATTGCATATTAATTACTTAAATTTAATTTTATGAGAAAATTTCATATTGTATGAAAATTATTGTTTCTTACTAAATTAGTTGAAAAAAATCTATTCTTAAATTTACTTAAGAATAGTTATTAAAATTTAATATTATTTTTTAGTCTAAGGGTCTCATTGATAGTACGGCTTCATTTTCTCTATTTATTCCTTTTTCAAAGCCAGCAGCGGCAGCTCTTGCTCTTCCTGCATGCCATAAATGTCCAATAAATAGAAAGAAGCCTAAGAAAAAGTGTGAAGTTGTTAGCCAACTTCTTGGTGACACATAGTTAACAGAGTTAATTTCTGTCGCGACTCCGCCAACTGAGTTAAGTGATCCTAAAGGAGCATGAGTCATATATTCTGCTGCTCTACGTTCTTGCCATGGTTGAATATCATTTTTTATTTTATTTAAATCTAAGCCATTAGGTCCTCTTAGTGGCTCTACCCAAGGCGCTCTTAGGTCCCAAAATCTCATTGTTTCACCACCAAAAATAATTTCTCCACTTGGTGATCTCATTAAATACTTACCCAACCCAGTTGGTCCTTGTGCAGATGCAACATTTGCTCCTAATCTTTGATCTCTTACAAGAAAAGTAAATGCTTGTGCTTGTGATGCCTCAGGACCAGTTGGCCCATAAAACTCACTTGGGTAAGCTGTATTATTATACCAAACAAAATTAGATGCAGTTAATCCCATAATTGAAAGAGCACCCAAGCTATATGATAGATATGCTTCTCCTGACCATACAAAAGCTCTTCTTGCCCATGCAAATGGTTTCGTTAATATATGCCAAATTCCTCCTGCTATACATACTACACCTATCCATACATGTCCGCCAATTATATCTTCCATGTTATCTACGCTTACTATCCACCCATCGCCACCAAAAGGTGATTTTAAGACGTATCCAAAAATTACAGATGGATTTAGAGTTGGATTTGTTATTATTCTTACATCTCCACCTCCTGGTGCCCATGTATCGTATACTCCTCCGAAAAATATAGATTTGACTACAAGTAAAAATGAGCCTATACCTAGAAGTAATAAATGTATACCTAATATAGTAGTCATTTTGTTTTTATCTCTCCAATCATATCCAAAAAAAGGAAATGATTCTTCTAATGTATCTGGTCCTATTAATGAATGATATAGTCCTCCAAATCCAAGTACAGCAGATGATATTAAATGTACTACACCTACTACAAAATAAGGGTATGTACTAATAATTTCTCCACTCGGTCCTATTCCCCATCCTAAAGTCGCTAGGTGTGGAATTAAAATAAATCCTTGCTCATATAATGGTTTCTCTGATACAAAGTGAGCCACCTCAAATAAAGTCATAGCACCTGTCCAGAATACCATTACTCCTGCATGTGCTACATGGGCTCCTAATAATTTACCTGATACATTAATTAATCTTGCATTACCTGACCACCAGGCAAAACCTGTTGATTCTAAGTCCCTACCGCCAACTAAGTTGTTGTTATTAAAGCGCGTTTCCACGTGGTAAAACCTCCTCTGGGAATATAAAGTTTTCGTGAGGCTGGTCTTGTGCTGCCATCCATGCACGGATACCTTCGTTTAATAAAATATTTTTTGTGTAAAACGTTTCAAATTCTGGATCTTCTGCCGCTCTTAGTTCTTGTGACACGAAGTCGTAAGCTCTTAAATTTAATGCTAAGCCTACTATACCAAATGCACTTGTCCACATGCCTGTTACAGGAACAAATAGCATAAAGAAGTGTAGCCATCTTTTATTAGAAAATGCTACTCCAAATATTTGAGACCAGAAACGGTTAGCTGTTACCATTGAATATGTTTCTTCCGACTGTGTAGGTGTAAACGCTCTAAAAGTATCAGCAGCATCTCCATCTTCAAATATAGTGTTTTGTACAGTTGCTCCATGTATAGCGCACAGTAGAGCTCCTCCTAGTATTCCTGCTACTCCCATCATATGAAAAGGATTTAAGGTCCAGTTATGAAATCCTTGTAAGAATAGTAAAAATCTGAAAATAGCAGCAACTCCAAAACTAGGGGCAAAGAACCAGCTAGCTTGTCCTAGAGGGTACATTAAGAATACAGATACAAATACTGCAATAGGCCCTGAAAAAGCAATTGCATTATAAGGTCTAATTCCTACTAGTCTTGCAATTTCAAACTGTCTTAAACAGAAGCCAATCAATCCAAAAGATCCATGTAAAGCGATAAATGCCCATAATCCTCCAATTTGACACCATCGTGTAAAATCTCCTTGCGCTTCAGGTCCCCATAATAATAGTAATGAGTGACCCATACTATTTGCTGGTGTTGAAACAGCTGAAGTTAAAAAGTTGCATCCTTCTAGATATGAACTTGCTAATCCATGTGTATACCAAGATGTTACAAATGTTGTGCCTGTTAACCATCCCCCTAGTGCTAGGTATGAACAAGGAAATAGTAATAAGCCAGACCATCCAACAAATACAAATCGGTCTCTCTTTACCCAGTCATCAATTAAATCGAATCTTCCACGACTTTTTTCTTGTCCTATTGCGACAGTCATATTTAAGTTCTCCAAAGCAAATTATTTAAGTAAATAAATCATATAATATTATTCTATACGTGATTTCTTTTATTTTAGATACAATTACTCACGATAAAGTTAATAGCACGATTTTACTTATCTTTCCAGTTATATAGTATTATAAAAGTAATATAATTTAAATTATATTATATAATGTAACTATTTTTATATAGCTCTCTAAGTTTTTTGATTAAATTTTTTATATCTGTTTCACAAGGGGATTTTATACTTATGTAATTTGTTCCTTTATTGTGATTTTTTGAAAAAGGTATCCGGTACCTCTTGCTGTTAAAATTAAGTCTGGATTACTTGGATCATCTTCTAGCTTAGCTCTAAGCCTAGATATATGTACATCAACGACTCTTGTGTCTACATGTCTTTCTGGTGTATAACCCCAGACTTCCTGCAATATTGAGGCTCTTGAAAAAGCTTCACCAGCTTTACTAATTAATAATTCTAATAAACTAAATTCCATTCCGGTTAATCTTACTCTCTCATTCTTTTTATATACTTGTCTTTTGTTTGTATCAATTTTTAGTAATCCTATGCTAATAACTCCTGAACTAGGAATAGAAGAGTTTATAGTTATCTTATCTATTCTTCGAAGTACACATCTAATTCTTGCTTCTAATTCTTTTGGAGAAAATGGTTTAACAATATAGTCATCCGCACCTAATTCTAAGCCAGTTATTCTGTCTGATACATCACCTAAAGCGGTTAATATTATAATTGGTACGTCTGATTCTTTTCTTAATTCTTGACATACGCCATAACCATCTAATTTAGGCATCATTACATCTAAAACAACTAAATTTGGATATTCTTTTCTGAAAATACTTAGCGCCTCTTCTCCGTCACATGCACTTATTACTTCATATCCAATCATAGATAATCTAGTTTCTAATATTCTTCTTATGCTAGTTTCATCATCAACAATTAATATTTTTTCTTTCTGATTATCCAATTTGTAAATCTCCTTTATTTTATTTCAATACTAAAATTGGATTTTTGTTCATATCATTTTTTTTATAAGCTTAGATTAATATATAGATTCGCAACCAATTTTTATACTAACATTTCATTAGTACTCTATGTTAACTATCAAAAAGTATTTTATCATTAAGTAACTAAATTTTTTATTAGATACTATAAATTTTATACTATATATTGTTTAGATTATTATCTAATTTAAAATTTTTTTTATTAGGGGTTGACAATTAAAAATGGATAGTATTATTATTATTTCAGTAATTGACTAAATGAAAATATAAAATTACAGAAAGCAGAAGTTTTCGGATTTTATTTATTCTGGATACT